AAGAATTAGCGATAAATTATCAAATCAACAAACTAAATGGGCAAATGAAACATTTCGTGAGCAGCTAGACGGTTTAAATCACGATGCTATATTTCCTGAAACGCCGGATAATACACTAGAATTGGTTAATCAATTTGATGTTCCAATGAATGAAAAACCAATCATGCAATCTGCTGTTGAAAATAATTGCACTAATCTTTCAAATGTAGTGTTCATAAATAATTAAAAAAAGTATATAATGATAGAAAAATATTAGACTTAATTAAACGTTATAGCGAAGCCGAACTAAACACGTCGAATATACAAATTATTGAAAAAGTATATTCGAATGAAATTATAAATTTACCGGATGATATATTACTAGATTTGACTTTTAATTGAGCCCTTTTTAAAAAAAGTCGTTTAACAAAGATGAAATTTTGTAATGGAAGCTTTGGCTTGAGCTTTTTCACGTATAGCTTTTTTGAAGATTGTATTTTTTTAAACATTAGTTTTAAAGAAATGAAATGTTTGAAATGTATTTTCAAAGATTGCCTGTTTATAGATTGTCAATTTCTAGAGAGTGATATTTCGGAAACAACTTTTGAAAATTTACAATTTTCAAAAGGCTCTTTAGATGATTCTCTGTTTAAATCATGTCATTTTGTTAACACAATCTTTCAAGATATAGTTTTTGGTTTCGCAACTCTAATCGATTCAAAATTTTCTAATTTTAAAAAATCAATTAAATTCGAAGGAAAAGTATTTTTTAGCGATATATCTGATCAAATCAACAAATTCTATGCAAATTAAAAATTTTATATTTTGTTTTCATCATTCAAAATTACTTATTTTGAATGAACTTTATCTGAAATTAAACCATATCTAAAACTAATTAATTCGTATTTTAAAACATTTTAAACGTACTTCAGAATATATTTAGAATTGACTTTTTTCTCTTGATTTAAGTTATTCAATATTTACTATTACAGAATATCGTTTCGAAGTAAACTTTAAATTTAAATATATTTCAAATTTTTATCGATAAAGATTTCATTTTTTATTTAAACATAAGTATCTATAGATGTAATGCTTTAAAATTAAAGTTCAATTAGAAAAATTTAATGAATAATTTAGTATTATTATGATATATCATAATAATACTAAATTATTTAGAATAAACAGATCCTATAAAATACACCCGGAGGTAAATCTGTTTGTGATAATAAGTCCACAACATCAACATTCGAATCATAATAAATATCTAAAATTCTTTTATGAATCCGAACTTCAAAATGTTCTCTTGAATCTTTGTCAACATGTGGTGATCGTAAAACACAATAAATTCTCTTATGTGTAGGTAATGGTATTATACCAATTGAACCTAAAGAAGTATTTTGCAAAGTAGTAATTATTTTTTGACAAGATGTTTTTAAAATATCATGATCAAAGGATTCTAACCTTACACGAATTTTTGTACTCGTTTTTATTTCCATAAAAATTTTTAATTATTTAACAATTTTAGAAACAACACCAGCCCCAATTGTTCTACCACCTTCGCGAATTGCAAACCGCATACCATCTTCAATAGCAACAGGATAAATTAATTCAGCCGTCATTTTAATTCGATCTCCCGGCATTACCATTTCAACAGCCGAACCGTCATCGGCTGTAAATTGTGTAATTGCACCAGTTACATCTGTTGTTCTTACATAAAATTGTGGTCTATAACCAGTAAAGAATGGAGTTTTTCGTCCTCCTTCATCGTTTGTTAAAACATAAACTTCGGCTTCAAAACTTGTATGTGGAGTAATTGTTCCTGGTTCTGCTAATACCATTCCTCGTTCAATATCTTCACGTGTAATACCTCTTAATAAGATACCAACATTATCACCTGCAAAACCTTCATCTAATGTTTTTTGGAACATTTCAATACCAGTAATTGTAGTTGTTTGTGTTTCACCAATTCCAACAATCTCAACATTATCACCAACTTTAACAACCCCTCTTTCAATCCGACCTGTCGCAACAGTACCACGACCTGTAATTGAAAACACATCTTCAATAGCCATTAAAAATGTTTTTTCTGTATCACGTTCAGGTGTTGGGATATGTTCATCAACTTTATCCATTAATGCATAAATTTTGTCTACCCAAGGATCATCTCCACGACGGATACTTGGATTTGAAGAAATTGCTTCAATTGCTTGTAAAGCAGAACCGGGACAAATTGGAATATCTTCTCCAGGAAAATCATAAGCTGAAAGTAATTCACGTACTTCTAATTCAACTAATTCTAATAATTCAGCATCATCTACTTGATCTTCTTTATTTAAAAATACTACAATATGAGGAACACCTACTTGTTTTGATAATAAAATATGTTCTCGTGTTTGCGGCATTGGCCCATCAGCCGCAGATACTACTAAAATTGCACCATCCATTTGTGCTGCACCTGTAATCATATTTTTTACATAATCAGCATGACCTGGGCAATCAACATGAGCATAATGTCGTGTTGCTGTTTCATATTCTACATGAGCTGTATTAATTGTAATTCCACGAGCTCGTTCTTCTGGAGCAGCATCAATGTCAGCATAACCTTTAACTTCACTATTTCCTTCTAATGCTAATGTTGCTGTAATCGCTGCAGTTAATGTTGTTTTTCCATGATCAACATGACCAATTGTTCCAATATTTACATGTGGTTTTGTACGTTCAAATTTTTCACGTGCCATTATAAACTTCCTTTAATTTTTTAAAATTATAATAATATATTGTTAAGCTTTTAGCGAGAATTAATTAATTTTAATTAATATCTAAAATGTGCAAAAGCTTTATTTGCTTCAGCCATTTTATGTGTTTCTTCTTTTTTTTTGATAGTATTACCAATATTATTGGCTGTGTCAATAATTTCATTAGCTAATTTAATTGACATACTTCTTCCAACTCTTTGACCTGCATAATTAATAATCCATCGTAATGATAAATTTGTTGCTCTAAACCCAGTAACTTCAACTGGAACTTGATATGTTGAGCCTCCTATTCTTCGGGCTTTAACTTCAACAATAGGGCTAGCATTACGAATAGCTTTTTCAAAAATCAATAACGGATCCTCACTTGTTTTTTGTTTAATAATATCAAACGCTTGGTAAACAATATTTTTTGCTAAATTCTTTTTTCCAGATTTTAAAATTCGTGAAATTAACAGACTAACGAGATAACTATTATAAACAGAATCGGGTTGTGGAAACCTTTTCTTTGATATATTTCGACGTGACATAATATAAAGTAAATTAAAAATTGTTTTTTGTTAAAATTTTTGGTGAAACAACGTTATTTAAAAACTCTCAGATTTCAACAAGAAGTTTGTCTTCAAAAATTATTTATCAGATTTTGGTTTTTTAACACCATATTTTGAACGACCTTGAGTACGATTTTTAACCCCTCCTGTATCCAAAGCACCTCTAACTATATGATATCGAACACCAGGCAAATCTTTAACTCTCCCACCACGAATTAAAACTACAGAATGTTCTTGTAAATTATGACCAATTCCAGGAATATATGCTGTAACTTCAAAACCAGATGTTAAACGAACCCTTGCAACTTTTCGTATAGCAGAGTTAGGTTTTTTCGGTGTTGTTGTATAAACACGTGTACAAACTCCTCTTCGTTGTGGACAATTAACTAATGCAGGTGATTTTGTTTTTTTTTTTATTTGTATACGTTTTGAACGAACTAATTGTTGTATTGTTGGCATAAAATTTAAAAATTATTTATTAATTTATTCATCATTTGAGTTTAACTGGTATTTTTTCATAAATTTTTCAACCCGACCTTCACTATCAATCAGAATCTGTGATTCTGTATAAAAAGGATGATTTGCTAACCAAATATCAACTTGTAATTGACGTTTTGTAGAACCAATAAGACAAAGTGGTTTCCCATCACACATAACAGGAGTATCCTTAAACCAAGTAGGATGTATTTCAGATTTTGGCATATTTTTATTTTAACGTTTTGAATATTGTGGAGCTTTTCTAGCTTTTCGTAAACCATATTTTTTACGTTCTTTTATTCGTGAATCACGAGTTAAAAACCCAAAAGGTTTTAATACTGAACGGTTTTCTTTTTTTATTTTACATAGTAATCGAGCAACACCTAATTGAATAGCTTCTGCTTGTCCAGTTAAACCACCACCTTTTACTATTGCTATAATATCAAATTGTTTGCTTAAATTTAATTTTTCTAATGGTGCCCAAATTAAATCTAGATATGTTGTATTATATTGTAAATATTTTTCACCATACGTCTTATTAATAATTAGATTACCATCTCCGGGAATTAAAAAGACTCTCGCAACTGCTTTTTTTCTTTTTCCGAGACCAATCTGTTCTTTTCGAAAATTTAATTGTACATTAGAATTCATATATTTTATAGATTAGTAAATAAAATTCTTATTATTCTTTCTATTTATTATGTAATTAAGAAGAAATACGGAATACTATCAAATTTAAATAGAAAATTCAATGGTATTTTGTGCTTGATGTGGATGATCTTGAGTATTATAAATATTTAATCGTTTAAAATATTTTCTTGTTTCTGAGTTTGATAACATCCCTTTAATTGCTCTCTCAATTGCTACTGACGGAAGAGACTCAGTGATCCTTTTTAACGAGCTTCCTGGTCTTCCAGGATTATAAACAGTATATTTTTCAATATTTTCTTTTAAAATAATTAAATCAGCATTTATTAAAATTACATAATCACCAATATCGACAGAAGGATAATAATGCGGTTTTCCTTTTCCTTTTAATAAATGAACAACTTGTGTTGCTAATCGACCTAATTTTTGTCCTTTGCAATCAATAATAAACCATTTACGATTCTCATATTTTTCACTGGGTAAAAATGTTTTGTTTAATGAATTCATAATCTTTTTTTGAAGTTTAATAATTAATAATAATAGTTAAGTATGAATAAAAAACAATTAACCAATTATTTTAAAATAATTCCTAATTTATTTTTTAAAGTTGAAAAGACTTCATCTGCCGATTTACGGCCAAAATTTTTAAGTTCTTGTAATTTTTTAGGAGAATATTTTAATAAATCTCCAACTGTATTAATTTGTGCTTTCTTTAAACAATTATATGCTCGAACAGATAATTGTAATTCTTCTATTGCAATATTACTATATGGTTCCATATTTTCTATTGAGGAAACATTTTTATCCACTTCATCAATTTGAGTACTAGTTTTATTTTCAACTAATATTGCAAATAGGTCAATAATAATTTTTGCTGCTGATTTTAGAGCTTCATCAGGTGAAATACTACCGTTAGTCCAGATATCAATAAATAAACGTTCTGTTATATTATTATTATTATCATAAACATTTTCAATTTTAAAATCTACTTTTTGAACTGGCATGAAAACAGTATCTAATTGTAAAAAATTTTCATCTTCATCAGAAAATAATTGTGAGGCCAATTTATACCCAATTCCATACTCAAGTTTAAATTCAATTTCTAATATATTTGATGTAGAAATAGTTGCAATATAATGGTTTGGATTTACAATTTCAAAGCCTGTTGGTAATTCAATTAAATCAGCTGTAACTACATTTGGACCTTGAACTTTTAACCGGCCAAATTGTAAGTCTTTAATTTTACTTTTTAAGACTATACCTTTTAAATTTAATAATATTTCAAGAATATCTTCGCGAACTCCTGGAATCGTTGAGAATTCATGTCTTATTCCTGCGATTCGAACAGCAGAAATAGCTACTCCCCCTAAATCACTTAAAAGTACTCTTCTTAATAAATTTCCAACAGTAATACCTTGACCAGGGTGAAGGAAATTTATTAAAAATTGGCCATAATTCATACCCGATTCAATTTTTTCTGATTTAAGACATTTAATAGAAATGTTATCCATATTTAAAATTAATTTTTAAATTATTAGAAATAGAAATTTTAAACACGACGACGTTTTGGCGGCCGACATCCATTATGCGGAACTGAAGTTATATCTTGAATCGAAATTATTTCAAGACCTGCACCTTCAATTGCTCGAATTGCCGTTTCTCGACCAGATCCTTGTCCTTTGACTAAAATTTCAACATTTTTCATACCTGTAGTTAACGCATCTAATGCTGCTTTTTCTGCTGCAGTTTGAGCAGCAAAAGGAGTACTTTTTCGAGCACCTTTAAAACCGGAACTTCCAGATGAAGCCCAAGAAACAGTATCTCCATTTAAATTACTTATCGTTATTATTGTATTATTAAATGTTGATTGAATATGAACAACCCCTGTTGTAAAATTATTTTTCTCTTTTTTACTGCTTAATTTTCGAGTTATTTGTACCATATAAAATAAAATGTTAATAAATTTAACTTTATTCTAAATAAAATTATTTTTTTTTACCTGTAACTGTTTTCTTTGATCCACGTCGAGAACGAGCATTTGTTCTTGTTCGCTGTCCTCGAACAGGTAAACTTACCCGATGCCGTTTACCTCGATGACAGTTAATTTCATTTAAACGTTTTATGTTTAAACCGTTAAATCTGCGTAAATCACCTTCCAATTTTAAATCGATTTCTTCAAGTGCTTGTCGTAATGCAATTGTTTGTTCTGTTGTTAAATCATCAGTTCTAATATCTGAACTAATATTTGCTAATTCAAGAATTTTTTTTGCTGATGTAAGACCAATACCATGAATATAGGTAAGAGCGTATGCAATTCTTTTGTTTCTTGGTAAATCAACACCAATTAATCTAACCATTTTATAAACTCCTTTAAATTCTTATCCTTGTCGTTGTTTATGCTTCGGATTTGGACAAATTACCATAATTTTGCCATGGCGTTTAATTATTCGACATTTGTCACACATTTTTTTTACGGATGGACGAACTTTCATTATAATTTTTAGTTAATAATTTTTTAATTTATCTTATTGATACATATCATTATAAATCGTTGAATAATAGATGCCGCGGATTTCTCGAAAAACATCCAAAATTACACCTGCTACAATTAATAATGACGTTGTACTTAAACCGTTAAGGTTTGAAATATTGAAGATTGTTTCAATTATATTTGGTAATGTCGCCAATAAAGCTAACAAAATTGACCCTAAGAATGTTACTCGCTTCATTACTTTCAGTAAATACAAACTAGTTTCTAAACCAGGACGAATACCTGCAACACTAACAGCCATTTTTTGTAATTGATCAGAAACATCTTTAGGATTTAAAATTAGAGTCGAGTAAAATGAACTAATTTGTAGAATTAAACCAAAGTAAATAAGCCAATAGAAAAATTTTGAAAATCCAGCAAATATTGAAAGATTTATATTTATCGTTGGAAATATACCTAAATTACTTATGTATCCTGGAATTACTAAAACCGCAGTTGTCAAGATGATAGGCATTACCCCGGCTTGATTTAAACTTAGTGGAATATAATTTGGAATTTGTCCCGAAAGAGTTTGAGTTGGCTGATTTAATTCCTTAGATGAAATTAACGGAACTTTTCTAAATCCCCTTTGTAGTATAACAATTCCATACAATGAAATGAAAAATAAGAAACCAATTATTAAAATTGACCCAATATTTACACTATTTTCAATAACTATCTTTTTAAAAAGAGTTGGAAAATTTGAGACAATATTTACGTATATAAATAATGAAGCTCCATTTCCAAGCCCATATTCAGTAATTAATTCACTAAACCAGAGTACGATCATTGAACCAGCAGTTAACCATAAAACAATATCAAACGCTAATCCCAAATTCCAATCAAATAGTATACGCTTTAAATAAAAAGCAATACTTGCACTTTGAAAAACTGCTATAATTAATGTTAATAAACGGGTTAAACGATTAAGAGTTCGTCGCCCACTAACATCACCTTCTTGTTGTAGTTTTTTTAGTTTTGGGTAAATACTAATTATGAGTTGTATTAAAATTGAAGCATTTATGTATGGAATTATATTTAATGTAAACAAGCCAATTACAAATGTGTCATCGCCTGAAAATGTACTCACTAAACTTTTAGTAAATGAATGTCTTTGAATATAAAATGCTAGATCGTTATGATTAATTCCAGGAATAGGCAAAAATGTCCCCATTCGAATAAAAAGTAATACTACAAGAGTTAATAAAAACCTTTGATTTAGAATATCTTCAAATTTTTTGTTATCCGTTTTATTAATTACCACGTTTTTGTTTTTAATTAAAATTTCGTTTTTTTTCTACTTCAGATTTAGTTGTTAAATTATCTAAAGCACAAATAGCAGCTCTAGCATTATTTAATAAATTGTTAGAACCCAATTGCTTAGCAATAATGTTCTTAACACCTGCCACTTCTAGAACAATTCTTACTGCACCACCTGCAATAACACCTGAACCTTCATTTGCTGGTCGCATAATGATTTTACAAGCCCCAAAATTTCCTACAACATGATGTGGGATACTTAATGATTTTGTAATTGGAAGTTTTATTAAATTCTTTCTTCCATCTGTTTTAGCTTTTTTAAATGCATTTACTACATCATCAGCTTTTGCAACACCTACACCAACTTGACCGTTTTCATCTCCTACAACAATAATTGCACGAAAACTTAATTTTTTACCCCCTTTTGTTACTTTTGATACGCGGCTAATTTTTATTAACCTATCAATAAATTTGGGTTCTTGTAAATTATTATTACGACGCAAATTTTTTTTTCCTTTATTTAATTGCTTTAAATCATTATTCATAAAACTTATTCAATTCTTATAATTATAATACTTTCTTAAATTTTTAATTAGAATTGAAGCCCACCTGCTCGAGCTCCATCTGCTAAAGCTTTAATACGTCCATGATATAAATACGGACCTCGATCAAAAACGATCTTTGTTATATTCTTTTTAAGACTAATTTCAGCTAATTTTTCTCCCATAAGTCGAGAAGCATAACATGTACGTCCTGTTGAAATATTTAATTTAATCTTCCGATCTAAAGTTGAACAGGCAAGCAATGTTTTTGAATTTGTATCATCAATTATTTGCGCATAGATATTTTCATTAGAACGATATACTGATAATCTTGGTTTTTCTTGCGTTCCTTTAATTCGACCCCGCAAAGTTTCGCGTTTTAGCTTTTTATATTTATCCGGTTTTAACTTTTTATTTTTGTTTTTTATTTTTATTAACGTACGTTTTGAAAATTTCATAATTCTATTACTATAATTGATTAAAATATGCTCTAACAATAAAATAAATATTGATGATTATTATATATTTAAAATAATATAAAGATTTATTTTCTGATTCACAGTTATTGACAAAGTTATTTTAATTTATATTATTTACCTGATTTACCTGCTTTACGAAGAATTTGTTCATCTTTATATAATATTCCTTTACCTTTATAAGGTTCTGGTTTTCTCCATGATCTTATATTTGAAGCAAATAATCCTAAATCTTGTTTATCACACCCTTTTAAATTAATAGTATTATTTTGCATAACTTCAACAGAAATACCTTCTGGTATTGCTATTTTAACTGGATGACTATAACCTAAGTTTAAGATTAAAAATTGATTTTGAACACTTGCTCGATACCCAACTCCTTGTAAATTTAAAGTTATTTGAAATTGTTCCGAAACTCCGATCACCATATTATGAATTAAAGTACGATATAAACCGTGTAAAGAACGCTGACTCCGAGTTTCATTTTTTAAATTTACCATTAAACGATTTTCATCTTGTGTAATTCCAATAATTTCAGGAATTTCAATTTGTAATGTACCAAATTTTCCTTTAACTACCATTTCTGGTTCATTATAATTGATATCGACATCTTTTGGAATTGTAATTGGTAATTTTCCTATACGTGACATTGTATTATAACTCCTTTAACTACCAAATATAACATAAAACTTCACCACCAATTCCAAGTTCTTTAGCTTTTAGATTTGTCATTACTCCTTTTGATGTTGAAATAATCGCAATTCCTAAATTATCTAAAATTACTGGTAATTTTTTTGAATTGGCATAAACTCTTAAACCTGGTTTACTTACTCTTTGAATCTTACAAATAACGGGTTTTCGAGATTTTCCTATATATTTTAGTGAGACCAATAAATAATTTCTATTTTTTTCATTATAAGTTTCAAAGTCTTCTATAAACCCTTCATCTTTAAGGATTGAAATAATAGCTAAAGACATGTTTGTGAGTGGAATTTGCACAATTTGATGTTTTACCATATTTGCATTTCTGATTCTTGTTAACATATCTGAAATAGTATCTGTTACCACAATTATCTCCTTATAAAAATATAATTTTTCATTTTTTATTCTTGAGACCAACGTTTTCGTTTTAAATGTTTCTTTCGATCCCAATTTTTATTAATTTCAGAAAATGATGAATATTTTTCATAGTAACCACAATCATTTAATGGAAACCGTAAAAATTTAAATAAGATCATCCCATTTAAAATTTTATCAATTGTCTTTGATCGATATTTTGCTGAACCATCTGATAACACAATACTAATTGTGAATCCTTGAGCTTGATCAACATCATCATAATCAATTTCTGGAAAAACTAACTGTTCTTTTAAACCTAATGTATAATTTCCGGCTTTATCAAAACTTCTTAATGATAATCCACGAAAATCACGAATTTGAGCAAATGTAAAGAAAATTAATTTCGTTAAGAAACTATACATCTTTTCACCACGTAACGTTATACTCAATCCTACTTCCATATCTTCACGAATTTTAAAACCTGCAATTGCTTTTTTTGATTTTGTAATTATAGGTTTTTGACCAGTAATACTTGTAAACTCTGCAATACTTTTTTTTAAAACATTGGTATTTTGAGCTGCTAATCCAAGTCCACGATTAATTTGGATTTTTTTAAGTTTTGGAATAGTATGTGTATTCCGAAACATTTTTGGACTATTTTTTAGTAAAATCGGTTTTATACCCTCTTCATATTCTTTTTTCAAATCTTCTAATAACCCATGAATCTCTGCAATTTCTTCTAATGAATGTTGATTTAACATAGTTTAAGACATTTCTTTTATATTTAATTTTACATTGGAATGATGAATTGGTGCTTCAAATTGTCGAATTTCACCAATTTCAGTTTCCGTATTTGGTTTAATATGTTTAAACTTAAAATTAATTCCTTTTACTATAACTTTTCCAGTATTTTTATTAATTTTAATAATTTCTCCAGTCTCATTTTTGTAAAATCCAGAAATAACTGTTACTGTATCACCAACTTTAACATGTAGTTTTTGTTTGTTTGACATTTATAAAACCTCCGGTGCTAATGATACAATTTTAGAAAAATTCTTTTCTCGAATTTCCCGTGCTACAGGTCCAAAAACTCTCGTACCACGAGGATTATTATCTACATTAACAATTACTGCTGCATTATCATCAAATCTAATATACATTCCATCTTGGCGACGAATTGTTTTTCTTGTCCGAACTACGATTGCACGAACAATATCAGAACGTTTAGTTGGCATATTTGGAATTGCTTCTTTCACAACTCCAATAATTGTATCACCAATTTCTGCATATTTTTTGTTTCCACCTAGGATACGAATACACATAATTTTTTTAGCGCCTGTGTTATCGGCTACTGTTAACATTGTTTGAGGGTAAATCATAAAAATATCACTTAATTAATTAAAGACGATTTTGAAATAACTTTGAGTAATTTCCAACGTTTTTTTTTACTTAATGGACGGCATTCTTGTAATAATACTTGATCACCAATATTACATTTATTTTGCTCATCATGAGCCAAGTAATTTTTTGTTTTTATTACAGTTTTAGAATAAAAAGGATGTGGATAACGATTTTCAATTTTTACCACAATAGTTTTTTGCATTTTATTACTAATCACAATACCAACTTGTTCTTTAACTGGCATCTAAAACTCCTTAATTTTTAAAGTTATCACTTAAATTTTTCACATTTTTAATTTGTAATTAATTCATTAATTACATCATCTGATTTTTGTTTTGAATTTTTTAATCGTAGTGTTACAACTGTCTTTAACTGAGCTAGACGTCTTTTAGCCTGCTTAATTTCATTTGGTTTAAAATTTTGTCGTGTGGCTTTTTTAAACCTTAAGTTAAATAATTCATTTTCCGTTTCAATAATGGCTTCTGAGATTTCTGTATTTAAAAGTGAACTAATATCAGCAAATTTAGATATCCCCATATTTTATTCAATATTGTCTTTAATAATAAATTTTGTTTTTAATGGTAATTTGTAAGATGCTAAATTTAATGCAGCCCGAGCAATATCTTCGGGAACTGAACTAATTTCAAATAATATGGTTCCTGGTCTTACAACAGCAACCCAATAATCAACAGCACCTTTACCTGATCCCATTCTTGATTCTGCAGCACGTGCTGTTACAGTTTTATCTGGAAAAATTCGAATCCATAACGAAGCCCCTCGCTTTGTATAACGTGTAATTGTTCTACGTGCTGCTTCAATTTGACGTGAAGTAATCCAGTTTGGTTCTAGAGCTTGTAAACCAAAATCTCCGAAACAAATTTCGTTACCTCGAGTTGCTTTACCTCGCATTCGTCCGCGATGGTATTTTCTATATTTTGTTCTTTTTGGACTTAACATAATAAATTAATCTACTAAAAATATATATTCTCTTAAAACTAGAAAATTTTTTATTTTGCTAAAATTTCACTTTTAAATAACCAAACTTTAATTCCTAAAACTCCATATATAGTATTTGCTTCTTTTGTAGCATAATCTATATCGGCACGTAATGTTTGTAATGGAACACGTCCGTCTCGAATCCACTCACTTCGAGCCATTTCTGCACCATTTAAACGTCCTGAAACTTGAATTTTGATCCCATTTACATTCTGTTTTTGAGCACGTTGTAATGCTTCTCGTATTGCACGTCGAAAAGCGATTCGTTTTTCGAGTTGATCGACAACTAAATCAGCTAACAAAGATGCATTTAAATCAACTCTTTCAACTTCAAAAACATTAATTGTAAGTTGTCGATCAGTTGGTAAACATTTTTTAATATTTGTTAATAAATGTTCTAGACCTGTTCCTGCATCGCCAACTAATATTCCGGGTTTCCCAGTTTCAATATTAAGCTGAATTTGGTCATTTAAACCATTTCGATTAATTTTTACATTCGAAATACTACTTGTTCTAGAAATACTATTTATATATGTTCGAATTTTATCATCTTCCTTTAATACTTCGGCATATTGATTAAAATTAGCATACCAAACTGATTTATGTTCTTGTGTAATGCCTAATCTAAATCCTAAAGGATGTGTTTTTTGCCCCATAGAATAATCCTTTTAACTAAAATTATATAATTGGTTAATTACTTGCTTTCATAACAACTATAATATGACAAGTTGGTTTTAAAATTTTATATGCTCTTCCTTGCGCGCGTGGTCGAATCCTTTTTAATTTAGGGCCTTCATTTGCAAAAGCTTCTTCAATTACTAGTTTTTTTTTATCTAATCCGTAATTATGTTTTGCATTTGCTGCTGCCGAATGAACGACTTGCCAAATTGGGCCACCAGCACTGTAAGGTAAAAATTCTAAGATCATTAAAGCTTCTTGATAAGAACGCCCTCGTATTTGATCTAAAACGCGTCGTATTTTATGCGGAGACATACGAATATATTTAGCTACTGCTTTGACTGATTGGGTACTCGACATAATTTATTTTTTTTATAAATAATATTCTAACTTTATAGTTAGAGTAATTTTTTATTAAATTTTTACTTTTGTTTTTAATTATTTTTTCCTAAAAATTCACATAATTTCAAATTATCTACCATAATAATTCTCGTTTTTTAATTGGTAAACGAGTTGTATATAAAAATCTGATTGTTATATAATTAAATTGTTGTAAATGTTTATCATTTTGATTAAGAAATTTATTAGTTTTTGATACTTCGGTAATATAAATATCATGAATCCAAATATCAAAAAAATTAACACAAAAATTATTTTGTAATGAAAGCACAGGTGAATATAAAATTGACAAAATATTATCTTGTTCGGTAGTATTCGCTTTTAATAAATATAGAATATCATCAATTGCATAATAAAGATATTTATGTTGAAAACTAGTTAAGAGAAATTTTACAATTACTGACAATTTTTTTTCATACTTGATTTGAAACGTTTTTATTATACCATCATTAGGATAAACTAATGGCTTACCCTCTGTTTGTCTAGTATTTGGACGTTTTTGTGTGAGTAAAGTTAAATCTTTACACTGACATCTACTCTCATATAAAATTCGATCCATGTTTTAATTTAAATTTATTTAACGTTGTGTTTTTCGATCAGTTTTAATATGTGATCTAAAAGTTCGTGTTGAAACGAACTCTCCTAATTTATGTCCAACAAACTGATCAGAAATAAAAATTGGAACATGCTGTTTTCCATTGTAAATAGCAATTGTATAACCAACCATAGTTGGTAATATCGTTGAAGCACGAGACCAAGTTATAATTGTATCTTTTTTTCCAGTTTTATTTAATTCATTAATCTTCTTTAATAAATGATATGCAACAAATGGACTTTTTTTTAAGGATCTTGACATTATGAAAATTCTATTATTTTTTTTTAATTTTAATTACGAACGTCGACGAAGAATATACGCGTTAGTTAATTTTTTTTTCTTTCGTGTTTTAATACCTAATGCTGGTTTTCCCCATGGAGTTAAAGGCCGTGTTCGACCAATTGGAGCCCGACCTTCACCACCACCATGAGGATGGTCACAAGGATTCATTACAGAACCTCGGACTGTTGGTCGTTTTCCTAACCATCGAGTTCGGCCTGCCTTTCCACTTTGTACTAAAAATGCATCATTATTACTAATTTCTCCAATAGTCGCAAAACATTGTTTTCGAATTAACCGAATTTCTTTTGAAGGTAAACGTAATGTAATATAATTACCTTCCTTTGCTAATATTTTTGCTCCCGTTCCCCCGGCTCGTACAATTTGTCCACCGCGATTTGGAACTAATTCAATGTTATGAACCGAAGTACCTAAAGGAATTTCATCTAATGGTAAACTGTTACCCACGTTTAATGGTGAACCAGATCCAGAAATTATCGTATCTCCAATATTCAAATTTTTTGGATGTAAAATATAACGCTTTTCGCCATCAACATAATTTATTAAGGCAATTCGAGCATTTCTATTTGGATCATATTCTATTGTTTTAACAATTCCTTCAATATTATATTTATTTCTTTTAAAATCAATTATTCGATAACGTTTTTTATGACCTCCACCTCTGTGACGAATCGTAATAACTCCACGATTGTTTCGACCCTTATTTCTATGGTTTTTTCTTACTAATTTTTTCTCTGGTTTGCTTTTTGTGATCTCATCAAATGCCGAAAGTGCTCTATTGCGTGTACCTGGTGTATATGATTTGTAAAGACGAATGCTCATAAATTTGATTATTTCTTTATTTATTAATTATCTGTAAATAAATTGATCATATCGCCTTCGGATAAAGTTACAATGGCTTTCTTATACTGTGGTTTCCATCCTATATATTTACCTACACGTTTTTTTTTTCTAGGAAGATGGCAAGTATTTATTTTTGTGACTTTTACATTAAATAAATATTCAATTGCTGCTTTAATTGTAATTTTATTCGAATAACGATCCACAACGAAACTATACTGATTATTTTCTAAAAGCCTTGTTGCTTTATCTGTAATAATTGGATATTTAATTATTTGTGCATTACTACGAGAAGAAAATTTACTCACAATATATCTCCTTTATTTTATTTATGGCTAATGAAGTTAGTAAAATCTGCTTTGCTTTTAATAAACTTAAAGTATTTAAGTTTTCAGCAGAAATTAATTCGACATTTTTAACATTTCGAGTTGATAATCTTAGTGGAATTGTTTTTTTAGAGGTAACAATTAATAATTTTTCATTTAAATTTATTCCACAATCTTTGCAGATTTTTAGAAATGCTTTTGTTTGCGGTTTATTAATTTCGTTTTCTAAATTTTCAATAACTAAAATATTTTTTTTCTTATTGTACAGTAATGTTTGTAAAGCTAATTTTCGTTCTTTTTTATTTAATCTTAATGAAACTTTTTTAGGTTTTGGACCGAAAATTACTCCACCACCTTTCCATAAAGGTGAGCGATTAGAACCTGCTCGAGCACGACCAGTTCCTTTTTGACGCCATGGTTTTTTACCGCCACCTCTAACTTCGCTACGGGTTTTTGTTGAAACAGTTCCCTGTTTTTGAGAGGAATAATGACGCAAAATATCTTTATGAATTAAATAGTTTCCTGATTTATTAAGAACATTTAATTTTAATTCATAACTTGAATCTAATAATTGTCCATTTATATCAAATGGATTATATTTTACAAATTGTTGTACGGCCATACCTTAATTTTAAATATATTCAATTTTTTAAATAGTTTAAGTTAACTTATTCTGAAGGTACAATACTCAATAGATTTCCGGGTTTTCCTGGAACAGAACCTTTAATTACTAAAATATTTTCTTCTTCATTAATTTGTATAACTTTAAGTTTTTTAATCGTTGTCATTTTATTACCTAACTGACCAGCCATTTTTTTTCCTGGTAATACACGACCTGGTGTTGTTCCCATACCAATCGATCCTGGTGCTCTATGGTTTTTTGATCCATGTGACATTGGTCCACGTGTGAAGTTATGTCGTTTTTGAAGCCCCGAAAATCCTTTTCCGATACTTTTTCCACGAATATTTACAAGCTGACCTGGTGAAAATGTATCAACTTTTAAGACTTGACCAATTTCAAATTCTTCTATCTCATTGATTTGAAATTCTTTTAAATATTTTAAAGATTGAATATTTGATTTTTGTAAATGTCCCAATTGCGGTTGATTTAATGACTTATTTGAAACATTTCCGTAACCAATTTGAATTGAATTATAACCATCTTTTAAAGTAGTTTTGATTTGTGTTATAATACAGGGACCAACCTTTAAAATTGTAATCGGAATAATGTTACCTGATTCATCAAAAATTTGAGTCATACCAATTTTATTCCCTAATAATCCTACATTCACAATATACCTCCAAAAATTTTGTATAAATTATTAACAGAATTATAGTTAAATACCGTTCAAAAATATAATAATAAATCAATTAAATTGATGAATTTTAACTAAATCATAAATAATCTTGCAAAATTTGTCTAGATAAGACACATCAACAATTTTATTAATATTTAAAAAAATACGGATAATAAAGATCTATAAATAATCTTAAGATAATTTATAATTATAGTAAAATATTAATTATAAATAATCAAATGTCAAAAGTAGTAGGAATAGATTTAGGAACAACAAATTCAGTAGTTGCTGCAATAGAAGGTGGACAACCAAGTGTTATTATCAATGCTGAAGGTTTAAGAACGACTCCTTCAATTGTTGCGTATACCAAAAAACAAGAATTATTAGTTGGACAAATTGCAAAACGTCAAGCGGTTATTAACCCAGAAAATACATTTTTTTCAATTAAACGGTTTATAGGATCAAAAGAATCGGAAGTAGCAGATAATTCAAAACAACTACCATATAAACTTGTAAAAGATTCAAATGGAAATATCAAAATAAAATGTTCTTCGCTTAATAAAGAATTTAGTCCAGAAGAGATTTCTGCTCAAGTGTTACGAAAATTAATTAATGATGCGACAAGTTATTTAGGTCAAGAAGTAACACAGGCAGTTATTACTGTTCCAGCTTATTTTAATGATTCACAAAGACAAGCAACTATGGATGCCGGAAAAATTGCTGGTATTGAAGTGTTAAGAATTATTAATGAACCAACAGCTGCTTCGTTAGCTTATGGATTAGATAAAAAACAAAACGAAACTATCTTAGTTTTTGATTTAGGTGGTGGTACATTTGATGTGTCAATATTAGAAGTTGGAGATGGTATTTTTGAAGTTTTAGCAACGGCGGGAGATACAAATTTAGGCGGTGACGATTTTGATAAAGTTCTAGTTCAATGGTTAATTGACGATTTTAAACAACAAGAAAACATTGATTTATCAAAAGATATACAAGCTTTACAACGTTTAACAGAAGCTGCTGAAAAAGCAAAAATGGAATTATCAACGGTTGAAAAAACAACAATTCATCTACCATTCATTACAGCAGATAAAACTGGTCCAAAACATATTGAAAAAGAGTTAACACGGAATATCTTTGAAAATTTATGTAAAGAATTAATTAATCGTTGTAGAATTCCGGTTGAAAAAGCTTTAAATGATGCAAGACTTGAAAAATCTGACATTAATGAAGTAGTATTAGTCGGAGGATCAACTCGTATACCGGCAATTCAAGATTTAGTTGAATCACTGACAAATAAAAAACCAAATCAATCAGTTAATCCTGATGAAGTAGTTGCAATTGGTGCAGCAATTCAAGCGGGTATACTTGCAGGCGAAATTAAAGATATTTTATTATTAGATGTTACTCCATTATCATTAGGAGTAGAAACGCTTGGCGGGGTTATGACAAAAATTATCTCACGAAATACGACTATACCTGTTAAAAAGTCTGAAATGTTTTCAACAGCCGTTGACAATCAAACGAATGTTGAAATTCATATTTTACAAGGGGAACGAGAGTTAGTTGCTGGAAATAAAAGTCTCGGTAATTTCCGATTAGATGGTATTCCGCAAGCTAATCGAGGAGTACCTCAGATTGAAGTTGTATTTGATATTGATGTTGATGGATTACTTTCAGTAAAAGCAAAAGAAGTTGAAACAGGTATCGAACAATCTATCACAATTCAAGGTGCTTCAAATTTAGAACAAACAGAAGTAGAAGAAATGTTAGCTGAAGCAGAAAAATATGCTTCGTTTGATCAAGAAAAAAGAAAAAATATTGATCTAAAAAACCAAGCTGAAACTTTATGTTTTGAAGCAGAAAAAGAAATGTCGCTTTTTAAAGATAATATATCCGAAGAAAATCAACAAAATGTTAATAATTTAATAACGGATATTCGTCAAAATATAAAAGATGATAATTTTGAAACATTAACATCATTAGTTGAAGAATTAAAAACAGCAATGAAAAATATGGTAAATACCGAACCCTTAGTAGAGAATGAAGAAAATTCAGATCCAATGTCAAATTTAAATGATTTATAAATATATTTAAATTAATAAAACTTAAACGAATTTATTATTCGTTTAAGTTTTCTGGTTGATCAACAATTATACACTCAGTAGTTAATATCATACTTGCGATTGATGTGGCATTTTGTAGTCCAGATCGAGTTACTTTAGCTGGATCTACAATCCCTTCATCATACATATTACCAAACTTATCTTTTGCAGCATTATAGCCGATTTCAAATTCTTGTTGTTGAACTTTTTCAATTATCACTGGTCCATTAATACCAGCATTTTCTGTAATACGGCGTAAAGGAGCTAATATAGCTCTTGATATTATAATAGCACCTATAAGTTCATCTTCCTTTAAATTATTTTTAGCCCAACTTATTAAACTTTCAGATAGATGAGCTAATGTTGCTCCGCCACCGGGGACAATTCCTTCTTCTACGGCTGCTCGAGTTGCATTAATTGCATCTTCTAAACGTAATTTTTTATCTTTCATTTCAGTTTCAGTTAAAGCACCAACTTTTATTACTGCAATACCACCTGATAATTTAGCTATTCTATCTTGTAATTTTTCTTTTTCATATTCAGTATCTGCTAAGTTTGCTTGTTTTCTTAACTGTTCACACCGTATTTTAATTTCTTCTAATTCTACCCCATCTCCAACGATTGTTGTAGAATCTTTGGTAACTATAACACGTCTTGCTTGTCCTAAAAGATTTAAATTAATATTATCTAAACTTAATCCAGCATCTTTCGTAATAACAGTACCACCAGTTAAAATAGCAATATCTTCTAACATTAATTTTCTTAGTTCACCAAATCCTGGTGCTCTAACTGCTACAACATTTATAATTCCACGTAATTTATTTAAAATTAATGTAGCAAGTGCTTCTTTCTCAACATCTTGTGCAATTATCATAAGCGGGCGCTTTGTTTTTGTTATTTGTTCTAAGATAGGTAATAAATCTTGTTGAACCAATGTAATTCTTTTATCGGTTAATAAAATATATGGATTATCGTATGAAACTTCCATTTTTTCTGTATTTGTAATGAAATAAGGTGATATAAATCCTTTTTCTAATTTCATACCTTCCGTAATTTCTAATTCCGTGATAATACTTTTACCTTCCTCGAGCGAAATAACTCCTTCTTTACCAACTTTAGCTAAAGCATCAGCAATTAAAGTTCCAATAATATCATCATTTCCTGCTGAAATTGAAGCAACATGTTGAATTGCTTGAATATCTTCAACAGGTTGAGCAAATTCATTAATTTGTGTGACTAAATATTGCGTAGCTTTTTCCATTCCTAATTTAATAGAAATTGGATTTGAACCAGCTGCTACATTTTTTAAACCTTCTTTTACCATAGCATATGCTAATACAGTAGCTGTTGTTGTTCCGTCTCCGGCAACATCATTCGTTTTTGAGGCAGCTTGTCGAATTAATGAAACCCCAGTATTTTCAATATGATCTTGTAGGTTAATTTCTTTTGCAATTGTTACACCATCATTAACAATTTGAGGTGAACCATAAGATTTTTCTAGAACTACATTTCGTCCTTTTGGACCTAATGTAACTGAAACAGCCTCAACCATTATTTCCATTCCTCGTTCAAGAGCACGTCTTGCATTATCTTGGTATAAAATTTTTTTTGACATAGCTAATTAAAAATTTATTTATTTGTTTTATTTTTAAATTGAATTTTTTAAATTGATAAAATAGTTTATTATCAAGTAATTTTGCAAGTTAAAAGTCAAATTCTGTTAAATTTTTTTATAAAAGCTTTACGAAAAACATTCATCTGCTCTATAATGAATTATTATTACTATATTTTGGGCTTGTAGCTCAGTGGACTAGAGCACGTGGTTACGACCTACGGTGTCAGGGGTTCGAATCCCTTCTTGCCCAATTATACGTATAGAATACTTGAGCTTTAATATATTGTAAAATTTTAATTAACTAAACTATTTGGGGTGTCGCCAAGCGGTAAGGCTGTGGACTTTGACTCCGCCATTCGCAGGTTCAAATCCTGCCACCCCAGTTATTAAATTGTATTAATTTACATAAATGAATATTCAAGTTAAAGTAATATATAATTATCATAAATTTTTTGAGTTTAAGTTAAGGATAAATTTATGGAAGCTAAAATTCAATTTATAATAGGTCTTGATGAAAAAGTATTACCCGATGTCCGTTTAACTCGATCAAGAGATGGTAGTACAGGAACGGCAACTTTTCGTTTTAAAAATCCGAATATATTAGATAAAAGTACAGCAAAAGAAGGAGAAATAACAGGAATGTATTTAATTGATGAAGAAGGAACATTAGAAACTCGTGATGTAAATGCTCGTTTTATTAATGGAAAACCTGAAGCAATTGAGTCAATTTATATTATGAAAAGTCCAGAAGCTTGGGACCGTTTCATCCGATTTATGGAGCGATATGGAGAAACAAATGGACTAGTTTTTACTAAAGCGAATTAAACAGAAATAATTCTATTTATTTTAAGAAAAAAGTAATTAACGCTAAAAAGTTTTGTAATTAGTCAAGAAAATAATTTTAAAATTATTAAGAATTAAAAAATTCTTAATAATTTTTATAGAATTACCCACCTCCAACTATAGTTACGATCTCAATTGTATCATTATTTTTAATAAGAATATTATCCCAATTTTTTTTTTCGCAAATTAAATTATTATATTCTAATACAAATAAAGAATCATTATAATTAAAATAATTTAATAAATCAAAAAGAGTAATTTCATCTTGTGTGTGATAAGTATTACCATTTACAAAAAAATTTTTCATTATTATCATAAGTTTGCTTTTTTAATTAAATAGAAAAAATTTATTAAATAATAAACTAGACTTAGAATCTAATCGAATGATACTATAAGGTAAGAAGACAATTAGGTAGGTGTAGCCAAGTGGTTAAGGCAGTGGGTTGTGGTTCCACCATTCGCCGGTTCAAGTCCGGTCACTTACCCTTGTTTATAATTTTAATAAATAATATTGTAATATCAAGATTACCAAAAATTTAACAAAAATTAAGTTACTTTTATGTCACGTTATAGAGGGCCTAAATTAAGAATTACTCGTAGACTAGGTGCCTTACCTGGGTTAACAAAAAAGAAATCAAATAAATTAAATCGACCTGGTCAGCATGGGAAAGGTCCTAATGATAATAATAAAAAAACAACAGAATATGGAATACGATTAGAAGAAAAACAAAAGTTAAAATTCAATTATGGATTGACGGAAAATCAATTATATCATTATATCAAAGAAGCTCGACGTCGGAAAGGTGTTACAGGTTTAATCTTATTGCAATTGTTAGAAATGCGATTAGACGCAATTTGTTTTACTTTAGGTTTTGCAACAAGCATTGGACACGCTCGACAATTAGTTAATCATGGACATATTTCGGTTAATAAACAAGTAGTAAATATTCCAAGTTTTCAATGTCGTTTGAGTGATATAATTGGGGTTAAACAAAATCCTAATATTCAGAATCTTATAAAAGATAATCTAAAAAATAATCAAAATAATGAGTTACCTTCACATTTAAAATTTGATAATTCAAAATTAGAAGCTACAGTTTTGAATTATTGTGACAGAAATGATGTTACAGTACAAATTGATGAATTACTCGTTATTGAGTATTATTCTCGTCGTTAAACAAATCTAATATATATATATGTTATAAAAATAATTTAATTACGGTTATATAAAAATTATGTTAAAACTAAGGTTAAAACGAATTGGAAGAAAACGATCTCCCTCATATCGATTAGTTATTATGGAAAATAGTACAAGACGAGATGGGCGACCTATCGATGAAGTTGGTTATTATGATCCAATTACAAAAACATCTAAATTTGATGCCATTAAAATAAAAAAATGGTTAAATTATGGAGCTAAACCGACAGATACTATTTTTAATTTATTAAAAAAAAGTAATATTATTGAATAACTAGAAATCTCTAAAATTTATTATATCGAATAAAACTAACGTACTGATTTTAGCTAAGAAATGAGATAATATTAATGTTTTAAGTTAAGATAATATTAATTTATATGAACATTAATATTACAAGAATTATTTAAATTTAAAAAACTATGACTTATCCAAATTATTTTTCGCATAGAAAATATTTAGGTTATAAAATTTTGAGAGACACTAGTTGTAGTATCAAATTAGTATTGATTGTCGATTCAACTGTTAAAAAATTACTCAAACCATAGTTAAGTGATATATAGCTCACATATGATATCATGTTAGTCTGATGTTATATCATATGTCAATTATTTTTCAATTTAAAATGAAAAAAATTATTGATAATTATTGACAATTATTTGATCAAGAGTATAAACTACTTTTAAATTAAAAACTTTAAAAATTAAATTTAACAATGAGTCTAGATGTTGCATATTTATATTGTATTAACTTGACCGATCAAGAAAAAATTTCTATTGATGAAGAGGTTGTTAAAAATAAGAAGGAAATTAAGTTTGCTGTTTCTTTAGGCTTACCTTTTATATCTGATTTACCCATATTTCCAGAACCTTCGTTTTTTCTCAATCAAAAAATATTCGCGTCTTAACATATAGTTAGAGAGGCAAAAGACCGAGTTGAAGAAGCTGTAGATGATTGTCAAGAAGCATATAACGAGTAGAAAGTTTATAAAGAAATATCTCCTACATTATTCAAAGTTTCGAAAAAAGTTCGAAAAGATGAAGATACTAACAAAGGTTTAGACAAATTAGAAGAACAGTTAAAAAATGGTGAACTTCATGTAGGCCGAGGAGCTAAAAAATTACCGGGTACAAAAACGGTTTTTTATATGCGTTCAGGTGGGGAAGCTCGTTTATTTTTTAAATATTCAGACAAAGAAAAAGGGGCAGTAGAAGTTATAGGAGAGTCAGATAAAGATAATGAAACACGAGTTATTAATAATCTAAAAAAAAATTATGAATAGATAAATAAACCTTTAATACAAGTAACTATTATGAAAGTTGAAAGCATTATTTTTTTAAGTGATTTGAAAGATGTCAAGGATATTTTTGATGATAACGTGGATGTAGCTGTAAAGCTAGATGATGGGCACGAATATATTGTAGTTGTAGCGACTCAAAAAAACTTATTAACTTTAATGAATAACGAAAAAAGTGATTTTCTCTCTCCAGGTGATCCAATGATAATTGTTAGGAAATTAACTAAAGAAGTTGTTGAGGACGCTATTCAAGTTTACGCAGAAAATAATGGATATTATTTAAAATTCTATGCTGCTCATTTTGATATTAAAACATTAAATGTATTAAAGGACCGGAAGGTAGCTAGAAGTAAATTGCTAGACGACCTTCTTGAAAAGGGTGAATCAATTGATATTGAAAACTACGATCTTATAGATTTTAATATCAATAATTTGTAAGAAATCTAAGATTTCTTACAATATCCTTTTGTCAACCAAAATTATTTTATCTTTCCTTTTTATTAGAAAATACCCCCACTATTGTCTAGACTTAATTTATTTTCATTCTCGGGCTTTATTTTCGCCTCTGAGAAGCTATTTCAATTGGTCAATACGTTTCTGTCTTTCTTGATCAGATAGTCTATTAACGTAAGCAGAACTAGTATCTAAGTTTCGGTGACCAATGGTTTGTTTCACAAATTCAATATCTTTGGAATCTTTCCATAACTGTGTGATAAAGCCAATTCGAAAACTGTGACTGGTAATATTTGGTTGTCCAGGGAGTTGCTTGGAAACGGATCGCATAATCTTGTTAACGTCTTTAGTAATTGCTTCGCGTCGTAATTTCTTAAAATGATCGGCTTCGGATGTGAAAAGATAAGCATCTAATTCTTTCATTAAAAAAATAAGTTCAAAATCTTTTTTTCGATCCCGAATGATTTTCTTGCCTTCCTTGGTTAAAAAAGCTTTATGATTGCTAGGCCCACGTTTAGATCGATCAATAGCAATCCAATCTTCTTGAATCAATGTTATTAGGTCTGATACTTTGATATTTAATAATTCGTTGATACGAATACCAGTGACAGCTAGAAGACAAAGAGCTAGTCTTAATCGAACATTTATATAAGTTGGTCCTTCAGCCTCTTTGATTAATTCTTTGTAAATTTCCGCAGTCATTGGATCACGCTTAGGTAACCTTTTTCGCTTTTCCCATTTTTCTCGGCGTGCGACTTTCTCTTCTCGTTCTTGTTTGATTGCATTTAATTCCTTAAGAACGTCGTCTAATTGATGCTTCAGCTGATTGTTTGATTTTAAAAGCTTTTCGTTTCGTAAAGCTAATCCAATAAAGCCTTTTTGGGCAGTTTCTAAGATTTGATCTTGTTTTTTCTTGCTAATTCTTTGATTTTCTAAGATTTTAGAAAGTTCATTTCTTAAAGGTTTATAAATTGACAAGTTTAAACTATTATTTTCTTTTTCAATTTGGTTAAGTTTTTGTACTTTGTTTTCCATATAAAATTTTTCCTAGTTAAATGTTCAATATGTATTAATTTGTTTGTTAAAAAACTCTCCTTTTTTCTAAAAAGGATCACATTAAACAACATATTTGTCTTATTTTTAGGCAGTAAAAAAAGGTCATCAAACAATAAAAAAAGGTCCATCAGGCAATAAAAACAAATATCTGTTATAGTACAAAATAGTACAAAACCCAGTTATTTTGGGCTTTTCTAGACTATTCGAGAGACCTGATATTTAGACCCCGTATTACCTTGGATTTTTCTTTTTATTTTTTTGCAAAAATGGAACTTTATAATGCATTTTTATCTGGTTATTATTTTTAAATTTTGAATTAAATTGGATAAATAATTTCACAAAAATAAATAACTTCTGCTGCCTGAATATCTTGTAATTGAAGATTATCTTTGGTTATAAAATTATTTCCATTAACTGAAATTTGAAATCGAGGTTCGATTATTTTAACCTTTAGTAATTTATTAAATTGTTCCAATATATCTTTTTTAATTTGAGCTTGAATAGAATAACTTCGCTTTTTATACTGATTTAGAAAGCTTTGAATTAAATAAGTTTTTTGAAAAGATGATTCTTCAGCAAAAGATCGAATAATAGATAATTTAACTTGCAAATTAATAGTGCTAGTATAAACAAAAAAACATGTTGGAAAATGAAAAGGATAATAATTTTCCATTAAAGGTTCTGCTACAGCAATCTTAATATACCAAGGTCCATTCTTCGTTTGTTGAATAGCATTGACAACTGGAAAAAATAAAAGTTTCCTGAATTTTCGATCGGAAAACTGAATAGAATGAGGAGGTAATCCCATTAAATCATCAAAAAATTGTAAAAATTGTTTCCTTTGATAGCTGTTTATGTTAACCTGCAAAGTTTTCATAAAATCCACAAGTTGGAATTGAACAGTAATATAAAGCTGATCGTTCAAAATTTCTTTTTTCCCTGATTCCGAATAAGACCTGACAAAAGACATAAATTGCAATAACCGATAGAATTGAAGATCATCAGAATCGGTTTGAACTAAAAAATATTTTTTTAGATAGGAACCAACCAAATGGGTTTTTGGTTTTGGTAACTTAAGTCGAAGAGAATTCAATAACCAGTGAGTAAAGCAGGTTTGTAAATATAGGGATTTTTTAAGACGGTTAAAATATCTTTTAGAAACCATCGATTCAAACTCTGTGAAAAGGCTACGCTGTAGGAAGAGTCCTAGTTTTTGAGCCGCCCGTTTCTTGATTTCCAGTTCAAATTTCAGAGCGGAATTTGACGCAATTGAATAAATTCTTACGAAGTACGAAGAATTTCGATCCCCTAGAATAAGTGATTTATTATCATTATTAATTAAAGCTGGTTGATCATTAAAATTAGTTTGAAAAGTTTCCTTAGATTCTTTAAAAAAACCCATTAAATTAGTATCATAATTTTGATTTGGTCTAATATATTGGATATCTATTCGGTTAACAGTCAAGCTGGGACAATTCAGTTTAGAAAAAGAGAAAATTCCCCTTTTGATAAGAGAATAAATCCTACGGGAATTGCTTGCTTGAAAGTGTATGGATAAATTATCTTTGTTCCAATACTCGTTTTCAAGTGTAAAAGTAATCGAATAGGTAAATTTTTTCTTGGTAAAAATTTCTGAATAGTTTCCCGTCTCGGTATTATAAATTTTAGAATTAAATCCATATTTGTAAAATATTTCTGCAACTTCCAGGATTCGTGTTCTAAACCTTGGTAAATTGAAAACCAAATAATCAAGGCTTAAATTTTCATCGCTGAAATTAATAGTTTTTGTTTTTGTCATGTAATTTTGGTAAGTTTTAAACCTGTTTGAAAAGGTATCCGACCAGGGCCACCTAATACCTATTCAGTTATGCTTAATTAATATTATACAACACATTAAATAGTTTTTTTAAGAAATTAAAAATAAATTAATGGATTTTAATTTTTCCCAGAATATGAATAGAAATAAATCAATACTTCAAATCATAGCTAATGACATTAGAATGTCTTCTGAGAGAGCTCTAAAATTCGTTTTAAGGACACTTTCAGGTCACTTGTTAGGGTAAATGTAATTTTTAACCGTCGCAACTCATATTTTCTAAAAGGTTTCCAAAATTAGAAGATTCTTCAATTTCAGTACATTGATTTAATTTCCAAACTTTTATAGATCGAGCTCCGATTAAATCTAAATCACTATTATTAAATGTCGTTTTAATGAATTCAAAATCCGAAAAATTACTTGCTGTTAGGTTCGCCTTGATGAAGATAGAATTTCGAAAAGTACCCTTGTGGAAATTTGCCCTTGTTAAATTAGATCTTTCAATTTGACAACTTTCAAAAGTTGGATTCCAAAACTCACATTTTCGAAGTATTACATCTTTAAATCTACAGTTTTTGAACTCGCAATTCACAAAAGTGCTCCCTGTAAAGTCGACTCTTTTAAAATCAACTTCAAAAAAAGTTAGTGTGCCTAATATAGAGCACTGTATAGATTCATCCAAAATCATTTCATTTAAAAAAGTTTGATCACCAAGCGTTAAAGTTTCCTCTTCCTCAAGATTTTCAATAAATCTTTTAAATTTATTTTCCATTTTTTAAACTCCTTTATTCATAATTTAAAAAAATAATGCCATTCATATATCCTGCTTGTTCAGCTCCATTTAGAACTGCTTGCATAAGAACTGGTATCTCAGTCCTATTTCGTATGTTTTTAAAATTATATAAATGTACAACCTCTGCTATAGATGTTGGACCTTGATCCATGCCAATAAACTTTCCTTTTTGATCAACACTATCTTTTCCCATATTGAATGCTACACTTTCATGGCTTGGAAAACCAGATATATCAATCCCTTTGTCTGATAAGCTTCCGAAATCAATCATTCCTTTGTGATCAATAAAAATAGTTTCTCCGGAGTCAGCGCGCTTAGCCACAAAATCAAGATCAACTTTTGGATTATCTGGACGTCGCAAATTATTAACTATACCTTTAGCTTCTAATTCTAGACCCTCTTCTGCTTCGAATATTGATTTTTCATCAAATTTACCCGTTTGTGGGTTCGTAGATAGTTCTAAAAATCTGTCTTCAGAAATATTTACTTCGTAACCTTTCTTATTCATTTTTGACAGAAAATCTTGATATGCTTTAATTACTTTTTTTTGACTTACTTGGCGAGAATTTTTCTTTTTCTTCTTCTTATTTTTCTGTGCCTGATTAAAAAATTTCGAATTTTGGCATTGATCTGACGATTTTGTATTAAAACGAGGAGTATTTGGATTTGAATCATCTCCGGGACTCCCTGAACCACTACTACCACCAAAGCCTGTTGCCCCACCATACAAACCTTGTTTTTTTACAGGTTTTTGTGGTGTCCGAAAACCACTTGGAGCTCGAGGTGGCTTGTTTGCGCCTGGAGATACTCCTTTACCAGTATTTTGCCTAGCCCCTCCCAGTGCTAGATTATTGAACCTAGGATTATTCCGATTTGGTCTTGATATCGGAGGTTTAAATCCGTGAGCTCCAGGGAAAACCCAATTATCCTTAGGCTCAGCCGGTTCTGCATTACCAAAAATGAGTAACACTTCTAAACAAATGACAACCATTATTCTTTTGCTTTTACCCTTCACATTCAAAGGAAGATTCCTAATGAGTAAAACAGTTGAATCGGTAATCAACACTAGTTTCATACCGCAGCTCGTATCCTTTAAAGCTGGGTAACCTAGTAACTTTCGATCCTGTAAATAACCAATGTACATTAATAATACCTCCCTTATCCTAGATCTTATATATACGATTTTCACGCTCTTCATCTGTCATCTGATTCACGTAACTCGAAGTTGAGTTTAACCTACGATGGCCGATCGTTTGTCTCACAAACTCAATATCTTTGGAATCTTTCCACAACTGGGTAATATAGCCAATTCGAAAGCTGTGACTTGTAATATTTGGTTGCCCAGGAAGTTGTTTGGAAACCGATCGCATAACCTTGTTAACGCCTTTGGTAATTGCTTCACGGCGTAACTTTTGATAATGTTTGGCTTATCAGTAGTTGATGGTGCAACCGCTAACCCTGTATTAATAGCAGCTGGCGCACAATTCGGGGAGATGGTTGTTGATGATATCATGGGATAATGTGTGTGAATGAGCTTCTTAAAATACTCAACTGTTTTAAGAAGCTCAAAAATCTATTAAAATTATTTATATAATAATATTTATTATACCTAAACTTGATTTATTTTCATTCTCGAGCATTTTAGGACCATCTCAGAGCATATTTGAATCTTACAACCGTACGTAGAAATATATTATTTATTCCCACCCCCCCTAACTGTTCATCTGGAGTATACTCGTTTAATCCTATAACTTTGAAATCAGGACCTTTAATACCTGGTCCATAATCTTGACGTTTTGCATTTTTATAAAAGCCAAGCATTTCACCCTGTAAGACAAATATTGCTTCTTTAGCGGATGTATTATCAATTTTATTATTCTCTATTTATCGAAGTCGCATGACCACCAGTCATCGCATCCAATTTCTTTCGCTCGTCTTAGAACTCCTTCATAACATTGACATAAATTTATTCTATTATTTATTGTAAATCTATCAACTTGACTTAGATTAGCAGCACAACGTTGTCTGACTTCATTACTCATTTCCGTCATTTTTAATCTAAAACTATTTTTTCTCATTTGTGTTTGTGGACTTGGCACTAGTCTAGCACCTCTATAGTTCGGTCCAATAAAAGGTAAATCTATTTGGGGCATAGCTACATTAAAACTTTCTCCTAAAGATAAAGAATAAAGTAGAATTATAAAAGTAACAAAAATAACATTTCTAACTAACCCATACGATCCTCCCCGAATTTTTTTTAACAATTTTGTAACTTGCGGGTTTGAAGTAAATTTTTGATCAGTCGAATACATTAACAATAAAATTTTACTTTTCGATTTTAAAAAATATCTGGAAAAATCAGTATTAGATTTACGTGATAATAACTTTAAATTATCGACTTTGTTAAATACATCATCAAAACTAAGTTGGACTATATGAGTGGGAGTATGAGGTAGAGGTAACCCCATACTTTTAGCAGGTCTTACATTTCCAAACCAGGCTATCGAAACAAATGAAATAACGATAAGCAGTCGTCTTTTTTTACCTTTTATTTTACACTTAATTTTTTTTTATTATTAAATAAACTTTCTTATTTTCATTACAAGGTTTATTTAATTTTGAATTCGACGAAATATTGAAAATTCTCATTTTACATTTTCCTCTATAAAGTAATTAATTAAATTTTTATAATTAAACAATTATTGTATTTTTTTAGATAATTAGATTGCATATTTTGGAAATTATTTTTTGGACTTAAACAAAATTTCAGAACCAAGTTTAATTGTCGTATAATTTACCGAGTCACTTTCTATTTGAAAATTTGAACCATCACATCATTAACAATCATAAATTCTTGATCTGAATATTTTGTTTCCACAGGTTGAGTATAATGATCATAATCAACATGTGTTGGTAGAATAGTTGAATTGATAATCCCAAATTTAAAAGTCTATACAACGACAACTAATTTAATCTTTACAATTTGACGCTTTTTTATATGTGCACGTTTTCTAAAAAAAGCTTTTAGTAAAAATATTTATATTATTTTGCTAGATTATGATTCTAATTTTTTAGCTCTATTATTTATCATTTGAATTGACGAAAATCCTCCAAAGAATTTAAAAAATGATCGTTTCTTATTAAGATCATCTTCTTGTTTTTCATTATCAATGGTTTTAGAATCGTCCAATTGAGTATCATCTTTATTTTCAATTAAATCATCTTCTATTTTATTTTCTAAATACTGATTCTCACCGTTTGGTTTATTTTGTACATTTGGATGAGAGTTTTCATCAGTTTGATCTGAACTGTCACTTTTAGATTTAAGAAGATATGGATCAACACGACTAAAGTCAATTTCAACATCAATGTCATTTGTATATTCGAACATTGATCCTTCAACTTTTCTACGTGTTACAAGGATTCGAGTTTTTGGATATAATATTTTTGCTAAACATTGTTCAGCTAAAGTATCTTCTAAATAACGCATAATTGCACGTCGTAGCGGTCTTGCACCATATAAAGGATCATATCCTTCATCTGTTAATAAAGCTTTAACTGATATATCAACAATTAAATCAAGACCTTTCTCTTTTAAACGATTTTGAACTTGTTTTACTAATAGTTCACAGATTTTCCAAATATCATATCTTGTTAAATGATTAAAGACAATAATTTCATCGATTCGATTTAAAAATTCTGGTCGGAAAAAATCTTTTAACTCATCATTTACTAATTTAGTTACTCTTTCAAAAAGTTCAGGATCATTTATTGGTTCAGGAGTAGGTTCCCAACCAAGTGTGGCTTCTGGAGTTATACGTAACTTTCGTTCTCCTAATTCTGATTTTGGTTTAATACCACTTTCACGTTCTATAATTTTTGACCCTAAATTGGTAGTCATAATAATTAAAGTATTTGTAAAATCAATCACTCGACCCTTTGAATCTGTTAATCGTCCATCATCTAAAATTTGTAATAATAAGTTAAACACATCTGGATGTGCTTTTTCAACTTCATCTAGCAAAACAACAGAATAAGGCTTAGATCGAACAGCTTCAGTTAATTGACCACCTTCATTATATCCTACATAACCAGGTGGTGAACCAATTAATTTTGCAACAGTATGTTTTTCCATATATTCTGACATATCTAGTCGAATCATACTATCTTCACTACCAAACATATAATCAGATAAAGTTTTAGTTAATTCTGTTTTTCCAACTCCCGTTGGACCGGCAAAAATAAAACTTGCAATTGGACGATTTGGATTTCTTAAACCAACTCGTGCACGTCTAATTGCTTTCGAAACGGCTATAACAGCATGTTTTTGACCAATAATTCTTTCATGTAATGTTTCTTCCATTTTTAATAGTCGTGCTGATTCAGAACCTGTAATCTTATTAACAGGAATTCCTGTCCAATTTGATACTACATCTGCTACATCATTCTCTGTTACTTTATCAATATCTTTTCGACTAAACCCACGTGCTTCATTGGTCAGTGAAGACTGTTTCATAATACGAATATGGGTTCTCAATTCCATTTCATGGTCTAATAATTGTTTAGCCGTTTCAAAATCATGTTCTTTAATACAGTTTTCTTTATCCTTAATAGTTTCCTGCAATTCACTCATCATACTTCGTAACCCTTCCGGTAATCGTCTATTTTCTAGACGCACTCGTGCACCTGCTTCATCTAAAACATCAATTGCTTTATCGGGTAAATATCGATCAGCAACATATTTTCCAGAAAGAATTGCAGCTTGTTCTAAAGCTTTATCATGATAACTTAAAGTGTGATGTTGTTCAAATTTTGAACGTAAACCGCGTAAAATCTCAATTGTTGTACCTATACTAGGTTCTTCAACATGTACAGGTTGAAAACGTCTTTCTAATGCAGGATCACGTTCAATGTACTTTCTATATTCATCATTTGTAGTAGCACCGATACATCTAAACTTACCTCGTGCTAAAGCAGGCTTTAAAATATTTGCTGCATCTACAGCACCTTCTGCAGCACCTGCACCAACTAGTGTATGAATTTCATCAATTACAATAATAACAGCTGAATCACTTTGTGCTTCTTCTACAATACGTTTTAATCGTTCTTCAAATTCTCCACGATATTTTGTACCTGCTAATATAGAGCCAAGATCTAATGCCATAATTAAACTTCCATCTAGAAAATCAGGTACTTTTTCTGTTAATATCAATTGAGCTAATCCTTCAGCAACAGCTGTTTTTCCAACACCAGGCTCACCAATAAGAACAGGATTATTTTTTGTGCGACGCGCTAAAACTGCAATAACATCGTCAATTTCTTTTTCTCTACCAATCACAGGATCTAAATTACCATCAACCGCCTCTTTTGTAATGTTTTCAGCATATTCATCCAATGTTGGTGTTGGACTACCTTTCTTTTCTCTTTCAAGTAAGAATTTTTCTGCTTGTGTTAATGGACGTAAGATTTCTTCTTGGGTTTCTTCAATATACATTAAAATTAAATTTCTTAACTTATGTATATCAACGTTCAATTTATCTAACGTTCGCATTGCTACACCATCAGACTCCGCAATAAGAGCTAACAACAAGTGTTCAGTACCAACAAAGTTTTGACCTAAATCTTTACCTTCATGTACTGCCATTTCCAATACCCGTTTTGCTCGAGGAGTAAAAGGAATTTCAGATGCTACAAATCCCGTTCCTCGACCAATGTACAATTCAATTTCTTTACGTGCTTTTTTTAAAGTCACTTTTAATTTTTTTAAAGCCCGAGCACCGATACCATGACGTTGGCCTATGACACCTAATAATAATTGTTCAGTACCAACAAAATTATGACCCATTCTTCTTGCTTCTTCTTGAGATAGCATAATTACTTTAATCGCACCTTCTGTAAACTTCTCAAACATGAAAGCTCCTTAACTAGTTAATGAGTAAATGAAAAATTTATAAGTCTATTCACATTAACCTGCATTATATACTATTTTAACAGATTAGTTAAAAAAAATTTTATGCTAATTTTTATTGCATAATAAAAGTAAATATGATAAAGTTAATTTATAGTTACTTATGATTAGGGGCGGTATGGCCAAGTGGTAAGGCAGTGGATTGCAAATCCTCGATTCCCCAGTTCGAATCTGGGTGCCGCCTCCATTTTTATATGTTTACTTTTAAATTTAGAAAACTTAAAATATTTTTAAAAACTTTATTTTAATTTGACATAAGATAATTTATCGTATAATGTAATAATAATTAAGGGGATGTGGTGAAATTGGTAGACACGATGGACTTAAAATCCATTGCCTAATTACTGGCGTGAGGGTTCAAGTCCCTCCGTCCCCAAATATATAAATAGAAACTGAAAAAAAATTCTTCAATAGTCTAACCATTAATAGATTTGTAATCTTTTCTATAATACTTAGTAGAATCGTATACTCTTACTTTGTTTAATTTTTAGAGGAACAGGTTTATTGGTTTCTTGTACTTTTCCAGATTTAGTAACTAATTTAAATTTATTTTTGATACGATTATTATGTTGTAATTGATGAAATAATTCAACAATTAGTTTTTTAATGTTTGCTTGTTTCTGTGTAAAAATATTGAATTGGTCTAAAAAGTCTGTTGCATGGAATACCTTTTTTGAACTATTAGTGTTTACACACTAAATAATTTGAAGTTTTACTTGCAATTTGTAATTTGTTTAATAAGTAATAAACGAAGAAAGGAAAGAAAATGGATACTGATACTAATACAACTGTTTGGCTATGAGAACTTTGACAATCAAAGACTTATGTTCTTTTTGTATTTCAACAAAAAGAATAGACGCTGAACTCTGAAAGTAATCATCAAAAAAAATAGTAATGTGAGGAGTGTTCTGCTTAAGATCTTGTAAAAAGTTTCGAATTTGTGTTAATTGATAGTAATTATTGTTTTTGATTTTAATAAAATCCATAAACTCTTTTACTGGGAACTTTATAAGATACTATTTTTGTGATAATAAATATTTTGCAACATACGGTATCCGTCGACTAAAAGACAAGAATTGAAGTAACCGAAAAACAGATTTCTGATTCTCAATCGTCTGGAAATTGTTGCTTGTTAAATAACTAGTGATTAAAAAATTAATAAATTTGTCAGGTTTTCTAGAATAATAAATAAGCCAATCAGTATAGAAATCACCAAGGATTAATACTTTCTTGGAATGTTCATAAAAATGTCGTGTTAGTGTGTCTTCGAAATTTTCTAGATGATCGATAAATAAAAAATCTTGTAAGATTGTTTTTTTCATTTCCAATTCAAATCGTAAACCATTTCATGTCTCATAAACACGGTAATAATTTGGGCTTTTTCTAGACCTGATTCGTAAAATGAAGCCTTGATGATTTCGAGTATATTCAGCAATATTTTTTCTTTATCTAAAAAATGCTTTCTGACAACATTTATTCATAAATAATTCTAAATTATCTTTTTGTTCGTTAGATTTTCTTTTTCGAAAATAACTATATGGTTTAAAAATATTCCAATCAAATTTTTGTGCTCGGATAGCCTTGTAAATTTGAGTAGCGTTTTTTCCAGAGAAATCTATTTTGGTTCTAACCCAAAAACTTTTAGCTCCGGAATTGTATTTTTCATTTGCCGTTGATTCTTTTTTCAATAGTGTAGTTAAATTCGAAATTTTGAAATAAATAATTTGCGATTAATTTTGGATCTATCAAACCTTGAATGTTGAAAGAAGTATAATCCACTACTAAGTTTTCTGATTCAAAACTTAATTTATTTTGGTTCATTTTCTGTCTCCTGATTTACGTTTTTGACTAATCGATTATATGAAATATAATTTAATTAATTCTTTAACACTTTATAAATGGTAGTTCGAGCTCGATCTGTAATTTTGGTGATTTCAGTAATCGAAAGATTCTTATTTTCTTTCAAATCTTGAACTTAAGAGATTAATTTTTTGTCAATAACAATTTTTCGTCCAAGATACTTTCTATTTTTTTAGCAGCTTGAATTCCTTACCGTTATCGGTTTTTCCGACGTTCATTTTCAAAAGTAGCAATGACAGCTAAATTAGTCAAAATTAATTTATTAACAATCATATTATTGGAATAAGGCAAATCTAAAGATATAAATGTAACCTTCTTTTTAAAAAGTTTTTCTTGTAATTTTAAAAATTCAAGCGTGTTTCGACTACACCGATCAATTTTAGTCACAAGTAACAAATCATTTTCTTGTAATTTTTCCTCAATTAATTTTTGAAAAACAGGTCGTTCTCGAATCGGATCAGCAGCAGACCCAATTTTAATCCGAATATTCTTTTTTGGAACTGTAAATTTCAAAAATTCTTGTTTTTGTAATTCTAAAAAGAATGATCTTCTTGTGATTACAAACTTACTCTTGCGTATGCGTATCTGCAATTTTTTGGAATTTCTTCAAACATAATCTATTTGCCAATTAATTTGTATGTTAAATATACTATAACATATTTTATATTAAAAGTAAATAAAAATAAACAATAAAATACAAATATCGGAGTTCTTTTAGAGTTTACCCTAAATCGACAGTTCTTGGGGGTAGGAATTCATTGAATATTTTTATGGAGTGGGTTGTCTTAAATGTATTTTAAGAGGGCATAGAAAGCCTTTGAAGTACGTTTGAGAGCCTGTTTAGATAATAGCTTGTTGGGTTGGATTTTAATGTTAAATGGGTAACATTATTGGTTTTGAAAAAGTGATTTTATTTTTGTCACTTTTCCAAAACTAATTTCAGAAATTCGGTATTTAGACTTCTTTGAAGTCATTTCCACTATGATAATGTCTAATCAACTTACAGATTAATAAATTGTAAACTGAATTGGTTCCGCTATCAAAAGGTGAAAAATAAATTTGAGATAATTTATAATTTGTTCCAAGAGATTGATTGACCGACTCCAATCCGAAAAAGACTTGTTCCAAAACTTCTTCTTTTGAAGTTCGGATTCTGCTTTTATCAATGTTAGGAAAATCCCATTCGATTACTTCAATATTATTGTCACTGTTGTTTTTATCATCAAAAGCCACACCTAAAATATTATCTTGAGAACCTGTTATTCGAGTAATTCGGTATATATTATCTTTTTTAAAAAATCCCATTTTGTTGAGTTTTAATTTAATAAATATTGTTAAAATTGATTTTCCCATGGCGCACCATCGAAACGAGTTTGAGCACGATTATGTGCTTCATTGTAGCCCGAACCATATTTTAATTCATGATGTCGTTCCGCGCATTCATGCTTTATCCAAGTAACATCATCTTGAGTGTGAATTCCAGTTTCGAGACGCTTCCAAGCTAAAGCTTGTTGTAAATTAGGATCAAATTGTTTACGTTCAATTTGATCAGGACCATACCGGTCAAGATCATGCTCATTATAAAAACCATGGTCTTTTACGTTTTTAATGTTATCTGCTTTGAAACCTAGATTTTGGGCAATATCATAGATGTCCGTATCGGACTCTCTAATCGACTCATAAATTTGATCAGCTAACTTATCACCTAACTCATAAGCATCTTCACGATAAGGGTTTTTGATAGTATAAATTTGATCACCGACTTGTACATCAATTCTTTTTTTGCAGCTTTGACGATCTAATTCTCGCATTACTTCTTTATAGTCTTATGAACCAGATAATGGATATTTTTTCTCAGAACCAGCATTTTGGGTCATTCCTGTAACCGTGATGCTCCGTGGACCAACTCCCTTTCCATATCCAAATTGACCTGGTTGATAATTGTTTCCATATAACCATTGAAGATGGGGTGGAACATTCACATGTGGATTGGGTTGAAATCCGTAAGCGTTGTTTGCTAGTATAATTATAGCAGCTATAATTGCTAAACCTGCAGCCACATCTACAAAAGAACCACCTCTCAAATTCGTTATTTTAGTGATTAATTCCTCTTGACTTAGAGAATTATTTTTGCATTCAACTGAAAGATAATACAATTCATTCATTTCCTTTTGGGTAAAGTCAATTTCAGCTGGCATCTGTTGGATAACCTGAGCAATTATAGCTTGTTTTGATAAATCAGCATTTGAATGAGTAGATCTCATAATTGCAGGAGTCTATACCAAAATTGGTAAACCGATTGCTTGAGATGGAATTACCCCATTAGCAACACTAACACTAACTTCTAGATAAAATATACTCCATTTTATTTCTTTTATAATTTTTTTACGAACTTTTATTGTACAGCAGCAAAATTTTTCTGAAAACATTTCATTATCATTCTTTTCAAAATTTCCATTATATGGGAATTTGAATATTTTTTGAGAAATCTTGTAATTTTTTCTCTCCATAATATCACTCCTTATTTTTAAACTGTATTTTTTGAAATTTTTTCTCTAGACTTCGATTATTTTCATGCCTTTAAAAACAGTCCAAACTATGGACTGTTTTTAAAGGTATGTTCGATTATCAGAACCAAATTAAATCGTTATAGTTACTGATTTAAAAGGTTAATATCAAAATACAGAGAATTAAATTTAATAAATTTTTTATGAAGTCTAACCCCATAAGTATCTAAAATGGTTTATGTTATATTTTAAATAGAAAGTTTTTCATAAATAACAAATCCTTCCGAAATATCATGAGTATTGAATTCTTTTGTGAAATAGTAATGTCCGTTAGAAATAATTTTATAATTGTCTTCTATCAAATCTTGTTCTTTAAAAAGGTGAACCAATTGAATAAAGTACTTTTTAATATTATTTTTTATTTAATCGCAAAAGCCTTATAGAAATATCTTTTTCTTATGGTATTTAAATTTAATAATTTTAATTTCGAGAAAAATAGTATCATCAGTAATTATTTGAATTTTCAAATTAACTACTCATAAATTTTTTTACAATTTTTAACCAAATTTGAATAAACTAGATTACTCATTCCAATTTACTAATTTGATTTAAGGGCGAACTTGGATTAGCATAATATTTTTTTTCCATACGACCTGATAAATATGCTAATCGACCAGACTTAACTGCTAAATTCATAGCATATGCCATTTGCGCTGGATTATTTGATTGGGCAACAGCGGTATTTAATAAGACAGCATCTGCTCCTAATTCCATAGCAATTGTTGCCTCACTTGGAGTTCCAATACCAGCATCAACAATTACTGGTACGCTTGAATTTTCTATAATAATTTGAATATTTGTTAGATTAGTAATACCTTGTCCAGAACCGATTGGTGAGCCTAATGGCATTACAGTCTTACAACCTAAATCTTCAAGATGTAACGCTAACATTGGATCGGCGTTTATATACGGTAATACCGTAAATCCCTTCTTAATTAAGAATTCAGCAGCTTTTAACGTTCCAATTGGATCAGGTAATAAATATTTTGGATCGGAAATTACTTCCAATTTAACAAAAAAATTTTCTTCTTGACCAAGTTGACATGCTAATTCGTGCCCTAAAAAAGCCATTCTAATTGCTTCTTCCGCAGTTTGAGATCCCGCAGTATTTGGAAGTAACCATAGTTTTTTCCAATCTAAATATTTCAAAAAATTTATGTTGTCATTTTTTAAATCAATAGGTAATCTACGAATAGCTACAGTTACAATTTCACATTCACTATTTTCAATACTATTTGTCGCATCATGAATATTTCTATATTTGCCTGTTCCTAACATTAACCGTGAATTAAAACTCTTTTCTCCAATTTTTAATTTATCAGAATTTTCTATCATATATTTCTTGTTATGCTCCCCAGGTAGGACTTGAACCTACGGCCAATCGGTTAACAGCCGATTGCTCTACCACTGAGCTACTGAGGATGTGATTATTAACCACATGATATCATAGTTTTTATCTAAACACAAATAATTTTGTTAAAAATTATTTGTATTATCCTAATTTATTTAATACTACAAATCGAAGAACATTTGAATCCAATTTTAAAGTATTCGAAAAATTACTAATATATTTTGGCATACTCGAAAAATTTAATTGAATATAATTTCCTTTCGTTTTATTTTTAATAGAATAAGCTAAGTTATGTTTTCCACGAGAAATTACTGAAATATCAGAAACATTGAATTTTCTAAGGCTTTTGGCATAATTAAATACCCATGTTTTAAGTTCACTATCATTAAATTCTTCAGTTAAAAGAATCATAATTTCATATTTTCTTATCAATAACATAATTTTTTATTTTGTCAAAATTTTAAATATCTTACTTTAAACCTACTAGGAATGTCAATTAAAATTCTCGTATTCTTTATTTAAAAAATATTGTTAACATTTCTATTTTATAGTAAGAAACTGGAATTAGGATTTTAATAAATTAAGAAATTTTTCATAAATAATTGTAAAAGAATTTATATTGATTATAAAAATCAATAAAACTAGAAGATTTTTTAGTAAAATAATAACATAAAATCTAATTATTATAAAAATTTTTTATTGGAGAAATGTAATGAATTGGAATGAAATTCAAAATCTTTCATCAAACCTTGTTTTTGGTATTTTATTGTTTGCTATGATAATTTATTGGATTAATTTATCATTTTTTAGTGAACCAAATCAATTGGCAAAAATTGGGAAATTAAGTACGGTTTTGGCAAGTATTTTATTATTTTTTATTCTTTGTTCACGTTGGATTGTAGCAGGTTATTTTCCGTTAAGTAATTTATATGAATCACTATTATTTTTGACTTGGAGTCTTTTAACTATCTATTTATATATAGAATTAAAAACTCAGAGTAGATTAATTGGTGCGATTTTAATCCCTGTTGCTTTGTTAATTAATGGATTTGCAAATTTAACATTATCACCTGAAATGCAGAAGTCAAGTCCTTTAGTCCCAGCATTACAATCAAATTGGTTAATGATGCACGTTAGCATGATGTTATTAAGTTATGCTACTTTAATTATGGGATCATTATTATGCATCTTATTTTTAGTTATTTCTAGATATAAAGATGTTGATTTAAACGTTATTGATGATTCATCTTTACCACTTTATAATATTATGTTAAATTATTATGAAGTTAAGAATTTATCTGCTTCAAATGACATAGCAGAAGTTGGAAAATTAAAATTACTACAAAGTTTAGATAATTGGAGTTATCGAATAATTGGATTGGGATTTCCATTTTTAACAATCGGAATTATTGCAGGTGGTGTTTGGGCCAATGAAGCTTGGGGTTCTTACTGGAGTTGGGATCCAAAAGAGACGTGGGCATTAATTACTTGGCTTATCTTTGCAACTTATTTACATGCACGAATTACTAAAGGTTGGGAAGGAAAACGAACGGCTATTTTAGGTGGTTTAGGCTTTTTTGTAATTTGGATATGCTATTTAGGAGTTAATTTTTTAGGAAAGGGTTTACACAGTTATGGATGGTTATCATAAAAATAAAAGAATTTTTAAATTCTTTTATTTTTATAAAAGTTTTAAATATCTGTTATATTAATATGCTAAACCCAAACTTCTAGTTGTTTCTGCACCTAAATAAATTCGAACACTTAAGAAATCTGTAGGACAGGCAGTTTCACATCTTTTACACCCTACACAATCTTCAACGCGAGGAGAAGAAGCAATTTGACCAGCTTTACAGCCATCCCATGGAACCATTTCTAAAACGTCAGTAGGACAAGCTCGAACGCATTGTGTACAACCAATGCATGTATCATAGATTTTAACAGTATGAGACATAAATTTTATATAATTTTAATAATTACTAAGTTTAATTATAGTTTATTTTAAAACAAAATCGATAAAAATTTGAATAAAGTTAAATTTTTTAATTTTTTCCCGCTTGGCAAAAAAGTGCGAATTAGCGATGATTAAACAAAGTTTATCTTCGACAAAATCTTCTACTGTTAAATCTTTTTTTAATTTATTTGGAATTTCACCTCCAACAATTGCGATATCAATCTCTTTAGCGAGAATACTTTTTGCAATTAATCGGGTTGAATTTACTTGAACTTTGAGTCCAATTTGCGGATAATTTTGTGCAAACAATGCTAACACTTGGGGCATTAAATATGTTCCAGTTGTTTGACTTGCTCCTACTCGTAAGTTTCCACGATCACCATTTTTTAGATCTATTAATGCTCGACAACTTTCTTCGCATAATGCTAAAATTCGTTCCGAGTATTGCAAAAAAACTTTACCATTTTCCGTTAAAGATATCTTATTACCTTTTCTATTTATTAATAAAATATCCAAATTCTTTTCTAATGTTTTAATTTGTTTGCTTAATGAAGGTTGGGAAAGATATAAAATTTCTGCAGCCTTAGTAAAATTCTTTTCTGTTGCAATTGCTTTTAATATACGTAATTGTTGTAGAGTAAAAGGAAGTGTCATCTTTAAATTAGCTATTATATTACAATAATGATAAGTAAAAAATTCTATAATTTAGAAAATTACGGATGGAGAGACTTGAACTCTCAAAACATTAGTTACTAGAATCTAAACCTAGCGCGTTTACCAATTTCGCCACATCCGCTTATTTTTTTCAAATTTGGTTTTAGAATTAAAATAAATAAATCTTTAAAGAAAATTTAAAGATTTATTCATCAACATATAAACTATAGACAAAGCTTGTAGTTTTACCTCTTAACATTGACTTTGCTAAAGATAATGATTTTTGAGCTTCTTTGTATCCTTTTCTTTTCCAATTTGCTTTACGAGCATTCTTTTTCGATTTTGATGTTCGTTTTTTTGGTACCGCCATGAATTTTTAGTTTGATAAATATTTACTTCTTAAATCTTATAAAAGGTTTATTTAAAAGTCAAGTAGAATCAAACTTTTTTTCTCATGCCTTCCAATTTGTTTAGCTCTTAATTTAACGTGATAAACGTTGAATTTGTTGTAGAGCTAAACGACCGATATTATATAAAGCCCATGATCCTGCAACTAATACTGGAGCAGCAATTACTAGTAAACGAGTATCCATAAACGATAATCCTTTAGAAATATTAAAAATTTAAATATAGAAAATAATATTAATATATAATCATATTATTATAGATTAGTATTATATATGAAATTTTTAATATTTCGGAGAAATTTCATCCTTACTATTTTCTGTTTACTCCTATTTAATAAAAACTTCTTAAAATACTATTCTTATTTTATTGTTCTTAATTTCTCTTTTTTAAATTAAGATTAATCGAACAATAGGTTTAGATTACTCTTATTTAATTTGATTGATATTATTTGCAAATTTATTAATCAAAAGAAACTCATTGATTGCCGTTTTTTAAGATTTGACCTCCATACTCTTCTGTCATCACGAAGTTGCGCCTGGAAATTTTTATTTTAAAAATCCAAATATGACTCTAAATAAATTTAATAAATTCAGGTTTAAGTCTGAGAACCTAGTCGTTGATTATTTTGAATTGAAATTTAATGCCTTATCTCAATACAGAAAACAAAAAATCGTTGAGTTCTTTTTCAAGTTAGGATTTAATTCTTTTGACGTTGGTAAAAAATATTGCGAATCTTAGTCTACTTAGATTCAAATCAATTCTAAGAACTAATATCAAATTCAATTTGTAGTGAATGTAAGTACCTATTGGGATAGTGGTTGTCTGGTTTTTCCCTCCAAGAGTGCGGCCTTCTTTTATCAGCTCTTAAAGCAAAAAAAGATTGACTGGAACTTATTTCCTACTGCCAAGATTAATCGATTGGATTTGAATTACTTTTTACCAATTCAACCAAATCAGGAATCCCTAGTAGTAGATTTTTTTAAACGAAGTGAAGAAACTATTCGTGCTAAAATAATTAACGTCCGTATTAACGCTACGAAAACGGAGTTAAGTTTAAAAATTGCTTCTAAACATAGTAACCGATCTGCGAAAATTTACGATGTTGGACGATAAGGGAAATTTTTGAAATTTGAAATGAAAATTCGAAGAACATTGATTGCAAATTACAAACCTGATTTTCTAAGCAATAATTTTGAACGAATTGAAGATTCCTTAACAAGGGAATTTTTAAATTATTTTTGGAAATTATTACCTTTAGAAAATCACTATGCCGATTGGCTAATGGAAACGGTAAGACCAATAGCTAATAATGCTAGAAGTTTCATTTTAATTACCATTCACTCAGATTATATAGCATATCAAAGACCTATATTATCAGCTTTATCAATCAAATATTTTATAATGTTTTTAAAATCTATAGGCTTTACTAAAAACTTAGACTGTGAAATTCGAAAATTAGATAGTATAGATTATCGGGTCATTGTATTCAGAGTTAAGGATTTTAGTGATGAATGTGATTCTCTTTTTAAGTCTTCTGATAATTTTTACAAAGTTAAACAGGTCAAACATTTTCTTAGACAATTACAACAAAATATTTTTGTAAAAATTTTCAATGACTCCCATTACATGCAAACTCTTGCTTCTCAGCATCAAACCATAGTTGAAATGGATAGCCTGGCTGAGATTCATCGAGTAATTATTTTTAAACCACCAGCTGAAAAAGCAGTTAGACGATGTTCTTAAAGAATTAAATGCAATCAAAGAAGAGCGAGAAGAGAAAGCCGCACGTCGAGAAAAATGGGCCAAGCGAAAATGATTACCAAAATGTGATCCGATTAATTCTGAGATTTATAAAATTCTAATAAAAGAGACTGAAGCTCTAACTTATATAGCAACACGAATACGGATTGCGATTTGTCTTCTTACCGTGATCGGAATTCGGATCAATGAGCTTTTATCATTGAAGGTGGGGCAACTCGAAACTTTGGTAAAAGAAAGGTGGATTTCGATTGATCAATTGAAAAGAGGTTTTGCCAATCACAAAGCTTTTTTAACTACGGAAAGCAAAAAACTAGTCAAGGATCGAAAAAGAGATTTTGAGTTTTTGTTTCTAATAAAAAATAAAGATTCCTATGTCTTTACCTCAGATCGAAAACCAAATCAGATGCTTCGACGGCAAACAATTACAATGGATATGAATAAGGTTATGCATTCTGTATTAAATTTTCTCCCATCAAAACCAAATATTACAAGCCATAGTTTTTGAATTGATTATATTTCTCAATTAGGAAAAGATACCAAAGATATTGAATTTGTTCGTCAAACCAGCGGGCATCATAGCTTGAATGCAATTTCAGGTTACGTGAGTAAAATGGAAGAAGAGGAGTGTCAGGATCGCATTTCTCGGATTAATCCTTACCTGATTTTATTTTTCATGCAATAAGCCCTCAATAAAGGTCCTTAAAGAGATATATTAATATGATATAATATTATGATGAGAGAAAATAGATTTATTCAATGTAGTCTAATTAAAATTTTGAATCCTGTCAACATTATTTAAATTTCAGTCATTGCTAATTGATATCTAAACTAGCTTGATAGGCTTTCTAGTGGCTTTAGAATGGATTATGATTGCTCAATCAATTTTTGTCTTTCTTGGTCATATAATTATTTAACGTAAGCCGAAGTAGCATTTAATTTCGATGATTAATAGTTTGTTTAACAAATTCAATGTCTTTGATATCTTTCCAAAGCTGAGTAATATAATTAATTCGAAAACTGTGACTGGTAACATTCGGCTTGTCGTTAAGTTGCTTGAAAACCTGATGCATGAACTTATTGACATTTTTGGTAATTTCGTTATGTCTAATCAGATTGAAATAATAAGATTCAGAAATAAAAAGAAAGACTCCGGTTTTTTCATTTAAAAGATGCTAAAAGTCTATAAAAAGAGCGTAATTTAAGTATTCGTTAAAAAAAAAAGATTAACGAGAAATATATTTATACGCTATTAGCCTATAGCAAAGTCGGTATTAAAGTCTATTCAAATAAATTAATTACGTTAAAATAAAAGAATTAGTATCAATCTGTTCGTAAAGAATAATACCGTCTGAAATATTAGCAGTAGTCAAATCATGAATATTTATTCTACTTCGATTGGGTAAAATTAAAAGGTGTTTCTCAATAAGTTGATACTGTTGAAAGATATGAATAATATCAATAAAGATTTGTTTTATCTGTTTGATTTTTTGATTAGAGATTTTACAAGTGTTAAAGAATTCTCTAAGATTGAATTCCGAAATTCAATTTTTAATAGCATATGTGTGAAATCAAAGCGAAAGAAGGTTAGTTTCGATACGACTCAAAAGCCGTACATTCTAGAAGTTGGAAATCGGTCCAGTTCGAATTATTAATCATTATCGTTTTTATCAAAAACTTTGGCATTGAACTATCTTCCCAGGAAGTCTCCCTCCAAGTATTGTCGTCGATTTATAACGTTTCACAACTGAGTTCGAGATGGATCAGTGTGGTTCCGCTTAGTACACTAGAAACACCAAAGCAAAAATCTTCACAATCAATTTTTTAAATTAATTGTGAAGATTCAAAAAAATTCAAGTCCTCGGTCTATTAGGACATCTCAGCACATGCATTACTACACTTACACTTAATGCCTATCAAACGGTTAGTCTTACCGTGACCTTACTCACTTACGTGATGAGAATACTCATCTTGAGGTGGGCTTCCCACTTAGATGCTTTCAGCGGTTATCCTCTCCATACATAGCTACCCAGCGTTTACCGTTGGCACGATAACTGGTACACCAGAGGTATGTCCTTCTCGGTCCTCTCGTACTAAAGAAGGCTCCTCTCAATATTCTAACGCCTACACCGGATATGGACCGAACTGTCTCACGACGTTCTGAACCCAGCTCGCGTACCGCTTTCATGGGCGAACAGCCCAACCCTTGGGACGTACTACCGCCCCAGGATGCGATGAGCCGACATCGAGGTGCCAAACCTCCCCGTCGATGTGAACTCTTGGGGGAGATCAGCCTGTTATCCCTAGAGTAACTTTTATCCGTTGAGTGACGGCCTTTCCACTCAGCACCGTCAGATCACTAAGACCGACTTTCGTCCCTGCTCGACTTGTAGGTCTCACAGTCAAGCTTCCTTTTGCCTTTGTACTCTAGATACGATTTCTACCCGTTCAGAGGAAACCTTTGTACGCCTCCGTTACCATTTGGGAGGCGACCGCCCCAGTCAAACTGCCCGCCTGAAACTGTTCTTTGACCAGATAATGATACAAAGTTAGAAATCTAACATTATAAGAGTGGTATCTCACTGATGGCTCCAATATTCCCGCAAGAATAGTTTCAACGCCTTCCACCTATGCTGCGCAAATAAAGTCCGATTCCAATTTCAAGTTACAGTAAAGCTTCATAGGGTCTTTCTGTCCAGGTGCAGGTAGTCCGCATCTTCACAGACAAGTCTATTTCACCGAGCCCCTCTCCGAGACAGTATCCAAATCATTACGCCTTTCGTGCGGGTCGGAACTTACCCGACAAGGAATTTCGCTACCTTAGGACCGTTATAGTTACGGCCGCCGTTCACCAGGGCTTCAGTTATTAGCTTCGCTAATGCTAACCAATTTCTTTAACCTTCTGGCACTGGGCAGGCGTCAGCCCCCATACATCGTCTTGCGACTTAGCGGAGACCTGTGTTTTTGGTAAACAGTTGCTTGGACCTTGTTATTGCAACCTTATAAATAAGGCACTCCTTCTCCCGAAGTTACGGAGTTATTTTGCCGAGTTCCTTAGAGAGAGTTATCTCGCGCCCCTTAGTATACTCTACCTACCCACCTGTGTCGGTTATGGTACAGGCATTATTTATTTATGATATTGCAAGCTTTTCTTGGAAGTATGATATACACTACTCCGATACCGTAGTATCTCGTATTCACGCCTTAACTCAAAACGTTTTCTCCGTTTCTCAACATCTCGAACGCTTAAACCGGGAACCAATATCCGGCTAGTTTAACCTTCTCCGTCCCTCGATATCAATAAATAATGGTACGGGAATATTAACCCGTTGTCCATCGACTACGCTTTTCAACCTCGCCTTAGGTCCTGACTTACCCTCCGTGGACGAGCCTTCCGGAGGAAACCTTGGGTTTTCGGGGTATAGGATTCTCACCTATATTTTCGTTACTCAAGCCGACATTCTCACTTCTGCTTCGTCCATATCCGCTTCCGCTAATACTTCAACCTACAACAGAACGCTCCCCTACCGATATATAAATCTATATATCGCACAGTTTCGGCAAATTACTTAGTCCCATACATTTTCGGCGCAGATGTACTCGATCAGTGAGCTATTACGCACTCTTTAAAGGATTGCTGCTTCTAAGCAAACCTCCTGATTGTTTATGCACTTCCACCTCCTTTACCACTTAGCAATTATTTTGGGGCCTTAACTGGTGCTCTGGGCTGTTTCCCTCTTGACAATGAAGCTTATCCCCCACAGTCTCACTGATGAACTCTACATTTAGTATTCTTAGTTTGCAACGATTTGGTACCGAATTACCAGCCCGCATACGTAACAGTGCTTTACCCCTAAATTAAAACATTCATCGCTGCGCCAAAACGCATTTCGGGGAGAACCAGCTAGCTCCGAATTCGATTGGCATTTCACCCCTAACCACAGTTCATCCGCTGATTTTTCAACATCAGTCGGTTCGGTCCTCCACTTAGTATTACCTAAGCTTCAACCTGACCATGGTTAGATCATCCGGGTTCGGGTCTATAAATAGTGACAAATGCCCTATTCAGGCTCGCTTTCACTATGGCTTCAGCATTCTCTGCTTTAACCTGCCACTACCTATAAGTCGCCGGCTCATTCTTCAACAGGCACGAAGTCAGACGTTTTAGTCGTCCTCCTACTGCTTGTAAGTTTATGGTTTCATGTTCTTTTCACTCCCCTCCCGGGGTTCTTTTCACCTTTCCCTCACGGTACTATTTCACTATCGGTCATTCAGGAATATTTAGCCTTACGAGGTGGTCCTCGCTGATTCACACGGAATTTCACGTGCTCCATGCTACTTGGGATTCAATTTGATTGTTTCAATTTTCGATTACAAGACTATCACTTTCTATGGTTCAGTATTCCAACTGTATTCATCTAATTGTCACATTTAATCATTTTTAATTGTCCCACTACCCTTAATTCAAATTAAGTTTAGGCTGTTCCCATTTCGCTCGCCGCTACTAAGGGAATCGTTTTTACTTTCTTTTCCTCTAGGTACTAAGATGTTTCAGTTCCCTAGGTTCGCTCTTCCTTATCTATGAATTCAATAAGTAGTTATTTATTAAAGTTTCCTCATTCGGAGACCTCCGGATCATAGCTTGTTTCCAACTCCCCGAAGCGTTTCGCCGGTAACCGCGTCCTTCATCGCTTCTGAATGCCAAGGTATCCCCCATAAACTCTTAGTTCCTTGAATTTAAAACAAGTTCATAAATTATAGTAAAGTTTATTTATTCCACTATAAAAAGTCTAACAATATTAATTGTTAAATGTGGAGGTAAGCGGATTCGAACCGCTGACAACCGCCGTGCAAAGGCGGTGCTCTACCAACTGAGCTATACCCCCGTTGGGCCATTCTGGATTTGAACCAGAGACCTCACCCTTATCAGGGGTGCGCTCTAACCAACTGAGCTAATAGCCCATTATATTTACTCTATTCGTTTAATCGACCTAATTTAAAAATTTTTAAAGGAGGTGATCCAACCGCACCTTCCAGTACGGTTACCTTGTTACGACTTCACCCCAGTCACTAATTCTACCTTAGGCATCCTCCTCCAAAAAGGTTAGAGTAACGACTTCGGGTATAACCAGCTTCCATGGTGTGACGGGCGGTGTGTACAAGGCCCGGGAACGAATTCACCGCTGTATAGCTGACCAGCGATTACTAGCGATTCCAACTTCATGTAGGCGAGTTGCAGCCTACAATCCGAACTTAGAACGAGTTTATAGATTAGCGTGTCTTCGCAGATTAGCATCTCATTGTCTCGCCCATTGTAGCACGTGTGTAGCCCAGGGTGTAAGGGGCATGCTGACTTGACGTCATCCCCGCCTTCCTCCGGTTTATAACCGGCAGTCTTTCTAGAGTTCCATAAAAGGCAACTAAAAACAAGGGTTGCGCTCGTTGCGGGACTTAACCCAACATCTCACGACACGAGCTGACGACAGCCATGCACCACCTGTGTATACGTTCCAAATGGCACTTTCTTCTTTCAAAGAAATTCGTATCATGTCAAACCCTGGTAAGGTTCTTCGCGTTGCATCGAATTAAACCACATGCTCCACCGCTTGTGCGGGCCCCCGTCAATTCCTTTGAGTTTCACTCTTGCGAGCATACTTCCCAGGCGGGATACTTAACGCGTTAGCTTTAATACTGCACAGGTCGGTCTGTTCAACATCTAGTATCCATTGTTTACGGCTAGGACTACTGGGGTATCTAATCCCATTTGCTACCCTAGCTTTCGTCTCTGAGTGTCAGTAATAGCCCAGTAAAGTGCCTTCGCCATCGGTGTTCTTTCCAATCTCTACGCATTTCACCGCTCCACTGGAAATTCCCTTTACCTCTACTATACTCTAGTCTAATAGTTTCGACTGCGATTTTGAAGTTAAGCCTCAAGATTTAACAGTTGACTTATTTGACCACCTACAGACGCTTTACGCCCAGTGATTCCGGATAACACTTGCATCCTCCGTCTTACCGCGGCTGCTGGCACGGAGTTAGCCGATGCTTATTCTTCAGGTACACGTCATTTCTTCCTCCCTGAAAAAAGAAGTTTACAACCCATAGGCCGTCATCCTTCACGCGGTATTGCTCCGTCAGGCTTTCGCCCATTGCGGAAAATTCCCCACTGCTGCCTCCCGTAAGAGTCTGGACCGTGTCTCAGTTCCAGTGTGTCTGATCGTCCTCTCAAACCAGATACTGATCGTCGCCTTGGTAAGCCATTACCTTACCAACAAGCTAATCAGCCGCAAGCTTCTCTTTAGGCGGAAAAAACCATTTCACTCGAAAGCATATGGGGTATTAGCAACTGTTTCCAATTGTTATCCCCCTCCTAAAGGTAAATTCTTACGTGTTACTCACCCGTCCGCCACTTGAGTTAAAAACTCTCGTACGACTTGCATGTGTTAGGCATACCGCCAGCGTTCATCCTGAGCCAGGATCAAACTCTCTTTAGATATCCATGAATTTTCTTGATAGTTATATATCAAATTATTTTTGTAAAGTTGATACACAAGATACTAACTAAAATAATCTCTTTATTATTTTTATTATTAAATTAATTACTACTTTACAAAGTTTTGTATTATAAAATAACTAGGAATAACTAATGAAAATTCTAAACTTTATATAGAAATTAAATCAAATTATTTTAAAGAAAAAGTATGGAAAATAGTCATAAAAGTAAACAATAAAATCATTATTTTTGAAAATAACAATGATCGAATTCTATTATATAACAATAATTTGAATAAATTGTTAGAAAAAAGAATTAAATGTTTAATATATTTTTAGTATAAAATAGTTAAAGATTAACTAAATTTTTTATTGAATTATCAAAATGTTTTAATCTCTTATCAAATCTAGATATATTATGAAATGTTTTTAAAATAATGTGTTAAAATATATAACAAATAATAAATTAACATATTTAGCTTATTCTTATAACAAAAAATACTTAATAACAAAAAAAATACTTATTTATTTATGTTTATTAATTACTTGAACTATAGAAAATTATCAGGATATAAACTAATGCGAGATGAAGAAGATGGTACTCGACTAATAGAAATGGCTAATTTAACCATTTTGAGTATTGAAAATTTTTCTTTAAATCTAAAAAATAAATCTTTAAAAACAAAATACGCAAATAATGAAGATAGAATATTTTTAAAATGCTTACGTTACTCGGCAAAGAAAATCAAAAACGTTATAAATTGGAGTTTATTTTATGCAAAAATTACTGCTATAACTGTTACTAGTCTAAATACAGCAAAAGCTGCTGTGAGTTTAACACCTTGTTCTATAAAATTATCTCCTATGGCAATAATGGAAAAAGAAGATGTTACATCAATTATTAATGAAATAAGTGAAAGGAAAACGTCTCTTGAATTAGAAATTAATGAATTAGAAGAAATAGCTTTTAATCAATTTAAGAAAAAGAATGATGTTCAGCAAATGATTAATCAACTTAGGGCAGGAGGTCTGAACTTCGATCAAGTAATGTCTATTGTATTAAGTGCTGCAGTTATGTATATTATGCATACGAATCGTGTACAAGGTTTTCAACCGATCCATCATTATCCACCTAAATTTAACGAGTGGGAAAATATTAATAATGGTCATCGACAGCCGAAAAATTGTAAAAATGGACCTAATAGTATAACTACACGATTAAATGGAGGTATGATCGAAAATGTGTATGGGCAAATGCCAAATCTAGCAGTTAATAGAACTGACTGGGAAGTCTCAGCCTTTTCGGCAGCCAAGCATGTTTATCACGCTCCAGATTTTAAGCTTGATCCAACCAAATATGGATTAACACAGGCCGATTTGGATAGTATTAAAGCAAACGGTCTTATAAACCATATTAATGCAGGTGGGACAGCACCAAACGCGGAGCTCGTTAAAGAACTACAAAGAAGGTGGAAATTATTTAGTGAAAATAAAAACGTAAAAGATTATGGTACTGAAATAGTTATGGGTAAAGAAGCAAATGTTTTTAAACACACACCTACTGGATTGTTTATAGCATACGATGTAGAGACAGGAAAAAGTATTACGGCTTATCAGTTAAGTGAAAGTCAATAAACTCATCATGAAGAAAGTGGTGAAATTGGACACAATTATAGTGATAACACAACTCAATCTACTAATCATACTAATACCACTACAAGTGAAACGAAACTATAAAAATTAAATTCTTATATTACTAATGGAATACCATAAGACGAAACACTTAAAGTTACTTAAATCTCTGCAAAAATCGGAAGACTGGAAAGAAAATCTTTCGTGTCAAGAGTTTTTAGAATTTCTTGATTATAAACCTGACGAAAATTTTTTGGAATTAAAAGCATATTCAAGTATGGTAATTTGTCATTTACATTGGGAAAATAGAGAACATTATTTTGAACTAATAGAAGAATTCTTAAATAATCGAATTAACTTTTTACCTCTAAGAAAAAAATATCGATCTATTAACAATGCTGGAGAAATGTTAAAAACTAACTTAATTCTTCTAGAACCTAATCCAAGATCTGAAAGATTTGATGATTTAATTGACGAACTAGTATCGCTTTTTGATAGATTCTGTCCAGATCCAAATATTCGCGAAAATTATGAATTCAGTGCGCAGGAATTGAGGAAATTGATTCAAAAAATTTTCATACAAATGAAAAATCGTTATTCTTAACGTTTTAACAGATTCAAAATTAGAATTCGAATTCTGATAGTCAAAAAATAGAATAATCTTTATTTACATTAATTATATTTTTAAATAGTATCAACTTATTAAAAAAAAGGTTTATTTACTTTAAATTAAAGTTTGATAAATATTCATAATTTGAATGTTTCTAATATCTTACGTGACATTATTTTTTATAAAAAAATTAATATTAATTTTTTTACAAAGTTTATTATAAACTAATAACATAAATTTCTCGTTTTACTTTAGTTTCTAATTAGTAAAATATTAAACCTGTTTTTCAAAATGAAATTTAGTATATTGACATCAATTAGTATTAGAGAATTGATTCAAAATGTCTTATCACAAATATAAACTCTCTTTTAATAACTTGTTTGTGTAAAAATTATAACATAATCAGAATCGATTAAAAGCTTTAAAATTAAATATTTACCAATAGAAATTTGAAGTTTGTTTAGAGGTTATTCCAAATAAATAATTTGAATGATGCGAAAAAAATAAAATATTTTTATTTAGTTAACTGTACTAAAGTGTTTTCTGAAAAGCGACCGAGAGATTCGTAAAAAACTTTTACAATTTGATTCAAAAATAAATAATTTGAGGTAGAATTAAGTAGAAGCTAAGAAAATTTTAGTGTTAACGATTAAAGATAAAATTTTGAATAAAGAGTGATTTAATTTACTACTCCTCATTTAAAATTTTTTGAAATTTTGAAAATCCATTTTGGATCGAATCATAAAATGCTTCTCCATCCCAATCTAATTCCAAATTTTCATATTCAAAGTATAAAGAAGATAAAAATCCCTTTAATTTATAAGCTTTTTCACTTGGTGAAAATTTATTTATTTCTCCAGAAATTAACTTTAATAAAAATTGATCACATTTATCTATGTGGTTACGCCGAAGCAAAAAAACTTTATCATGAAATTCTTTTACATTTATCTCTTTGTTTAAAAAAGTTTGAATAAACGCAGCAACTTCAAATCGATTTTCCCAAAAGATATGTCGATCAACAGCTGCGTTGTATCTATTTAATTTTAAAAATTCTTCTTGATCTTCTTTAAAAAACGACTTATTTTGATTTATAAAATTTTTTTGTCGAGTTAATAATTCAACATGTTTTTCCAGATCATAACTAATATTATTCATAGCTAATTTTTAGTCTAATCGTTGGTAATAAACTATTTTCAAAATAATTTAACTAATTTTTTAAATTCGTCAATTCTGGCCATAAGTGTTTTTATCTTCCATCCAATTTTGGTCTTAAAATGGGCGTATTTTCTGATGAAGATTAAAAATAAAATAATTTTAGTTAGCAAAAGGATATTGCAATAAATCTAAGATTTATTGCAATATTTTTCCAATTGTGGAAGAAAATATTTTTCGATTCTTAATCTCAAATATTCATCGCTTATTCCGTACCAAAGTAATTTTGGTTATTTTAAATTCATTTCTAAAGTTACATCGGGATTCCATGCATCATGCATCTATTAGTGAATGAAGATAAGAAATTATCTTCGTAAATCCAAAAGATTATAGAAAAAGCATTAAACTCCGATTTTAAAGTGTTAAAAGCAAATGAACTGATTTTTTTAGGATTGGATTCAAGATACCCAATCTATGTCGATATAAAATTTTCTTTCGATCCAAAAATAGTAAAAGCTCGTAACGGAAATTATGAAAGTTTAGAAGATCAAGTTAATAATCTTTTAAGATCGATTTTTGATTAACGTAACCACGCCGAAAAGAATAAAGTAAATCTTATTCGTGTAATAACTTTATTACGAATTAAACCATCCAATCAATCATATTTTATTGAAAACTCTAAATCAAGGACTAGATTTAAATAGAATTCGATTTGTCAACATATCGGATACTAATGTATAATATTATAATATAACTAAAAATTGAAAATATTATTTATGAAACAAAATTTTGTATTAAGTGGATTTAAACGAGGTGATTTTTATTTTTTTTCGAACAAGACTATTGTTAATCAAACTATTTACAAAAAAGATTTTTCAGAATGTTATTTTTATCAGATAAATTTTTCAAATTGTATTTTTGATTATACTCACTTTTTATGCAGTAACGTCGAAAATATGACTTTCAAACATTGTATTTTGAAAAATGCAAGTTTTAGAAAATCAGAATTGGAAAATGTGACTTTTAATAATTGTGAGTTAACCGATATTAATTTTGGTAGATCTCTTTTAATGAGTTTTGATTTTATTAATTGTAAATTAAACACGGTATATTTTAATGCGGGAGAATTGACGGATTTTAAAATCGAGAACAGTCAATTGCAAGATGTATCCTTTTCAGGAAGTTTATTAGATAACGTGAAAGTTAGAAATTCAACTTTAAACGATGTGGATTTTTATGGTACAAAAGCATATAAAGAAATCTATAAAGATGGTATATTAACTGTAGAGCGTGTTCCAATCAAAGATTATACTAGTTTTTTAAAGGAAATTAGCTAAAATATAATTCTATTAAAAAGACTCCTAAAATTTGACGCTCTGATTAAATCATTCAATTCTATCTCTAAAACTGTTCATTTAGAGTTTACCTTAAATCGACACTTTTGGGGGGTAGGAATTCATTGAATATTTTTATAGGAAGGTTGTAAGATTTAATTAGGAAATTAAGAGAAGGAAGTCAATTCTAAATACGGTCTCAAATGGCCTAAAAAAGCCCTAGAATGAAAATAAATTAAGTTTAGGTATACGTATGTATATATTTTTGATAAAGAGGAAAGATAAAATAATTTGGTTGGAAATATGATTCAATATGATCTGAGAGGCTTAAAATATTCAATTTAATATTGTATTAACTTTTTAATATTTTAATAAGTTAATACAATATTAAAAATGTGCTTTAAACATCTAGAAAATCAGTATGATTACCAAACAAATTGAAACGATTTGGGGCACCAATCGGAATTGGTTGACCAAATAACGCTAAGTCTATTGGCACAAAAGCTAAGTTTGTAGAGTCTTCCACACACTCAAAACAAAATGCAGCGGTGTTGTGGACGCTTTTTGAAATGTTTACAATTTTTGATGCATTAGTAAATACAACAACAGCAGGCGAAAGAATATAGGCACCTGCATTAATACATACAGCAGCAAGTTTTCGTTTACCATAGTCAATAATCACACCTTTACCAAGATCAGTAATTATGCCCATGACTCCGCTACCACTCATCCAAGCATAAACACAACGTATTCCACCAGCTTTAGCTTTAGAATATTGCCGGGCATATATTTTGTATTGTGTTGAATTTACACTCCGAAAAGCAAATCTGCCATGTACAGGTTTATCTGGGATAAATGCCATAATTTATTTAATAATTATATATAAATATATTTTTTCATGATATTATATAATAAATTAAAAAATTTCAACTTATTTATTTTTATTTCTATTGCTTTTTTAAGTCGATTCTAGTTTTATAAAAATACACGTAAAAAGTGTCCATCTCACCTTTAAAAAGAGTCCATAGTTTGGACTAATTTTAAAGGTATACTCAATTGTTAGAACTAAATTAAATCCTTATCCTTGCTTATTAAAAAGTTAATATAGAAATTATAGAGGACTAAATTTAATCAATTTTCTATGCAGTCTAACCCTATAAGTATCTAAAAATGGTTATCCTATATTTTTAATAAACATTACCATTTTACAAAAGAATTCAATACTTATGATATTTTAAAAAAATTTGTTAGTTATGAAAAACTTTCTATTTAGTTGTTTTATTTGTTTTGAATACTTATGGAACTAGATTACATAAAAAAATCGACTTAAATTAGTTTTATATAATTTCTATATTAACTTTTAATCAGTAATTACAATATTTCATCATCTAGTTTTTTGTATCTGACTCGGTTTCTAATCCAACATCTTCATGTTTTTTTCGACATAAAATTTCATTTATCTCTTGCATAGTCAATTTAGGCATTACATGATACAATTTTAGCCAGTACGTTTCATCATCTGATTTTCGAAAATTCCTAGATTTTCTGTAATAATAACAAAATAAATATAAAAACGTTAGAGAGAATATAATGTTTGCTACAATTAAAATTTTATTTAAAGTATAATACAAAGTATAGTATAAAATTAATTTTATGACGACTGAAATAACAATTAAAAATTTAAATTAGAGATTAATATTAATACTAACCGTAATTATATGGCATTGGTTTTGTATTAACATTTGCTTTGGTTATTACATCTCAACATCTATTTATGATTTTTTCGATTATATTAATAAAAATAGTTTTTACGAAAAAATTGCATTTAGAAAAAAATTTAATTTAAAAACTATAAAAAAACTTGACACGAACGTAACCATATTTATTGTTTATTTCCATGAAATATTTTCTGTAAGTTTATTTTTGTAAATAAATTGTACTCTAAATTAAAAAATAAAATAAGACTTATAAAAGTTAAATTTATTTATAAAAAACTTATATAAATTTGGAGTATACTCTATTTTTAGAAAAAGATGGGGAGAAATGAATCAGAGATTTCAATTCAGGGATATGAGATTGAAATATCGTCTGAGAGGGCCTTTATGATCGATTTAAGGGCACTTAACATGTTGAGTAGGAATACTTTACCTGTAGGTATAATTAAGTCAAAATAGGTAGGTTTTTGTGGTGAAGATGAAATAAAAAATAATTAAGAAGAGTGATATAAGTTATCACCCTTCATCCGAATACTTTTGTATTTTGAAAAAAAATTTTTGAATCGAATCGCGAAATGTATCCTCTGTCATTGCGTCCTTTTGATCTTCAAACTCAAATGCATAAAGACACGTTTCATGTATGTTTTCAAATAAAGAACAAAATTCATCCAATTCTAAATCAATCCAAAAAGTAGATAATTCTTCAAAATTATTAAGAATTTTGTGAGACTTTTTCAGATCTTCGTTTACCATCTCTATAAATTGAGCTCGAAATATATTGGGATTAATTGTTTCATTTAAATATTTTTGAATTAAAGCAAAATAGTTATTTTTGTGATTATAGAAAACTTGAGTTTCTAAACTTGATTCAAAAGACAGTAACTCTAGAAATATAGGGTCAGCAAAAAAATCCTTATTTTTGTTTGTTAAAGAATCTTTTTTTGCTAGTAATTGTCGATACCGTGATAAGTTAAATGTAGCCATTGAAGTTTAAATTTTAAATTTAATAAATTCTATATTATTTACCCGCATTAGGGAACAAATGAAAATTATTTTTAGCTAAGTTTATTAAACCAATTCGAGTTTTGATAACAGTCGTTCTCCAGGTATTAGTTCTAGCATTAACAAAATGAACTTGCCCGGTTTTTTTGTTTATATACAAGCTGCCCGGTTCTTTTTGTGCGCCAATAAACCCAGGTACTTCAAGTAGATTTTCAGTACTCAGTGACTTAGCATTTGCAATTTGAAATTCAATAACTTTGTCTCGTGGTACCGTTTTTTTCAAGTACTCAACTCGATCTTTAGGTTTTAAAGATCGTGCCTCTTTAGAATCAAAATTTTTTGGTGTTTCAAGATTATAAACATCTTGATGGTAATACTTTTCGAGTGCTTTGTCATATGTCACCAAAACCTCAGATCCAGTTTTTGTCTCGACCCTAAGAATAGGATTGCCATTTTTATCGAGTTTATAAGCAAACTCACCGTACTTTTTATCTTTTTTAAATTCTTCTTCCAACTGACATTGTTCAGCTGATTGCTTTTTCTTCTTTGGAGCATTTGAAGGAGAATCATACTCAAAAACTTTTGATTCTTGCGATTTTTGGTTTTCTGGAATAGGACACTGATCATCGAATTCAGCGGCTCCATCGCCCCCACCTGCGCCAGCTGGATTAGCCCCGGCACCCAATCCTGGACCTGGAACTACTTTAGGCGTTGTACGGTATGGATTTACACCCGGCACATTTCGACTCGATCGAGCTCCGGCCGGCGGTGTAGGGAAATAACTCGGCTGCCCTCGTCTAGGTGAAATTGGAATTGAAGATCCACTATTGCCTGTTTTAGCCAAAATTACTTGTTGATCATTATCTTCAAATGAATAAAACTCTTATTCATCAATGATTCTTTCCTGAACTACTTTATTACCAAAATTTTCATTCGATAATTGAGAAGAACTCAATCGTGCTTTACCAAACAGTAAACTCAATGTTAATGTTACAATTGCGATTATTTTTTGCTTTCTGTCGGGATGCCTGATTTTATTTTCATTATTTTTACATTTTTTAAAAAACATATTTTTAACAGACAGTAAATACTTTTGTTGTAAATATAATTATATAAAAAAAGTCCCATTTTGAGAAATTAGGGACCTTTTTTTTCACACTTTAATTTCATCATTTCCCTATACTATAAAAGAGTTTAACTCTGTACAACTACATTAATATTTTCAATATCCACTAAGTTTATAATGGTATAGTCTAACCACTATCTAACCTTTATGAATTTAGATGATTTACTGGTTCTAAAGTTTTTCATAAAAATACATAGTTTTAGTCTTTCCAATTAAAAGAGGAGTTAATTTATCTACTATTCTAGTTTTTCCATTTTTAAGATGCAACTCGTATTGGTTCTGAATTGGTAATTGATTTAATTGTCTAATGATTTCTCTCTTGTTATTAGCATGTCTCTTTTGAGAAGCATTGAAGCTGTTAAGAAGTATCTGAACATCAAATGTTTTTTTTAAATCATTAACGCTAAAGTTTTGAAGAATCTTATATCTAATCTGCAATTCGTACGTATTCTTATAAATTATCAAAGAGTTAGTAAGTATAAAAGGATAATCGTATAAATATAGTTCTTTAGCAATTGAAAGTTGGACAACCCAATCGAAATTAATTTTGTCTATCGATAGAGTTGGTAAAGCGATTGAACTTTGAAATTTTTGATCAGAAAATGCAGCTATCAAAGGTTTAATATGTTGAAGATTAGTAAAAAATTGAATATACTTTTTCCGTCTATATCGGTCACCATAACTTTTATATTTTTCTTCTTCTCCTAAGAATTTGGCAAAATCTTTCAACGGAAAGGTAATACCGTAATATGTTTGATGCTGTATCATTATTGTATCAAATGTCTGAAAATGTATCGTCCGAATAAAAGACAAAAATTGTAATAAACCAAAAACTTTTTTTGTATCGGATACTGAAAGACTATTCTGGTCGAAAAAAGAAAGTAGTAAGTCAGCATCCTGTTTTTCTTTTCTTCTTAAATATTGTATCAACCAATCACTATAAACCTGGTCAAGTACTAATATTTTAATGGAATAATTATAAAAATGTTTTGTGAGTATCTGCTCGAATTCTGGTATTTGATAACTAAATAAAAAGTCTTGCACTGATTGAACTCTGCTGCTTTTCATCTTTAACTCAAATCTAATTTTCTGATTATTTTCATAAACGCGATAATAGTTAGGACTCTTCCTAGAGCCTACTTTTAAAATAAATCCTTTTTTATTTCGACTGTACTTTATATGTTTTGTACGTGAATTTTGCAGTATTTTCTCATGACAACTATTTAGAAAAAACTCAAAGGATTGGATTGTATCGATATCTTTTTTTGTTTTAGAATAGCATAAGTCAAGTCTATTTAGCGTGAATTTATTCAATTTAGCTAATTTAAAATTTTGAGTTTTGAAAAGATGCCAATTAATCTTTTGTCGTTTCATAAATTAACAAAATCTTATTGCGTTTTTTCCAGAGAACCTAATTTGAGTGCCATCCCAGAAACTATTTAGTTTCGCAGCATGCAGATAAACTGCGAATTCAACTTGATGTCTGTTTTTATCACTAAAAAAAAGTGTTTTTTGTTTTTAGAGCAGTTTGAAATAATTGAATTGAAGTCAAAATGTTGAAATAAATATTTTGCAATTCTATTGACTAAATCGAAATTAGGTGTTCCTTGAACATTGAATATGAGATAATCAACTTGTAAATTTTCTGATTCAAAAGTTAATTTATTTTGGTTCATTTTCTGTCTCCTGATTTACGTTTTTCACTAATCGATTGTATGGGACATAATTTAATTCCTGTTTCAAAATTTTATAAATAGTGGGTCGGCTTATTCCTAGTAACTTTGCAATTTCGGTAACTGACAGGTTTTTGTTTTCTTTCAAATTTTTTACATTGGATAATTGGTTAATAGTATTAATATTTTTAACACAACTAAATCCTAATTTTTTTCGAATATCTAAATAGCCAATGAACATTTGTAGTTATATTTTAATATATTTAGTCCTTAAATTATAGTATATTCTAGTTTTATAAATTATAATTAAAAATTCAGTGAATTAAAAATTTGGTCAGATATTAATCATACACATAAAAACTATTCAATAAAAAATAATTTATATGTGTATTAGAAGTTGATAGAAACTTTAGTGAAAAATTAGTCGTAGTTTAGTAATTTGCTAATATATGAGTGAACTGAATTAAATAATTTTTAAATTCACTTATATTAAGTACGTTATTAATTGATAATATATGTGTTGATAAATTATCTGTTATATCATTTATACTAGTTTTGTGAATGTTAAAGTCTTCTAATTGTTGTAAACTTATCGGATTCAGAGTTACTTTTTCAAGATTAGAGATTGTTATAGAATCTGGTAATAGTTTTATATCTAAATGTCCGTAGGATTTTTGCATAAATTTTAAAATATCGGGTCTATCATGAAACCAAAATTCTCGTATTTCATTTGGAATTGGTTTTCGGAACCACAAAACTGGTAAAAAACGAAATAGCAAAACATTTTCTACTTGTCCATTAATAATAGTTTGTGCACGTTGTGCCTCACTTGGTAAAAAAGGCATTGTAAATACTAAATGATTTAAACTGTCTGCAACTTTGCCAATTAAAATAAACCAAAAAGTTGCTGTTAGATTAACTCCTGCTACTACTGGTACTAAACCTTGTAAAATATCTTCGGTCCAATCAACAAGGTAAACTAAAAAAAGCCATGGATAAGTATATGGATTGATACTTAAAAACCAAAACATGCAAAGTCGTAAATTTAAAATATTATAATAAGCGATTAGAGAAATAAATAAAACTTCACGTATAGCTTCTAATCCTGATGTATCTAAACATACTTTAAAAAATACTTGAATTATTTCAGATAGTTGATCCGGTAAGAAATAAACATTCTTAAAATCTTGAACATAAAAATTATAATACCCTTCACTTGGACTTTCATAAAATACTCTTTTTATAGTCTCAGTTTTTGGAATTACACCAAATAAAACTTCAATTAGATTATTCGGAACAGGTTCTGGTGGAAATCTAACCTCATGCATTGGAAGTTTTTCTAATCGTAATTGTTCAATTTCCGAAAATCGAGAAGAAACAGGCATTCCTGGATTATCAGGATATCCAAAGAGACTCGCTATTTTTTCTATAATAGCACCAATACCATAATAAATTTGAGATGCAAGTTGTCTATTAAGGCTCATTCGAAATTCCTTTAATAATGTTAGTTATATAATTTTAATAATAATGGACTAGAATATCTCAATTTGATAGATTGTTTATTTGTATCTTTCTTCTAAATTAACAATTTACTTCAATCATTCGAAATAACTATACCATAATAACTTAGAGAAGTAACCAAATACAGGTTAAATCGTTTAGCTATATAAGATTCGGGATAGTAGGATTTGAACCTACGACACCCTACTCCCAAAGCAGGTGCTCTACCAAGCTGAGCTATATCCCGACTTTAACTATTTAGTTAATAAGTTAAAAGATTAAACATTAATAATATACTAAATTTTTAGAAAAAATACAACCCTTAATTTAGTTTTTAAACAATCAAAAAGAATTTAGCTAATTTCTCGTAAAAAACTAGATTCTGCTTCTCCAAACAAGTTAAATAAAATTTTTGTTCGTTTCATTTTTTGTATTTCAAAGATAATTAGACTTGTGTTTTATGAACTCTTGATTTTTAAAACATTGAGTTAGGGAACGATAAGATTTTTATGGACGTCAACTATCGAAATAAATTTTAAGTTAAATTTAATTCATTTTATTTGAAAATCATTAAACAAAATTAAACTTTATAGGATAATGAGAATAAAAAGTAAGAGAATAATTAATTAACTTAAAATAGTTATTACATTTCTAGTTAATAGTTTCATATTTCTATTTCTACACTTTTTATTTTATAAAGAATTTAATAAAAAAAGATTAAAATGTGTTAAAAACTATCCCTTTTAAGAAAAAAAGGGATAAAAATTTTAATTGAAAAATTAATCCGTTCTATCTTTGAATAACTTATATTCGAAGAATTATAATAAAACGAGAAGAATAATTCTTAAATTGGAAAAGTAAATCTCCAACGATTTAATCATTAAGAGATTTGAAAAACTTCTTATAATCTTTTAAATAGAATTTGATGCAACAAAAGGAAGTAAAGATAAAATTCTAGCCCGTTTTATTGCTTTAGATAATTTTCGCTGTTGTTGAACAGTTAATCCTGTAGCACGACGTGGAAGAATTTTTCCTTGTTCGGTTATAAATAATGTTAACAAGTCAATATCTTTATAATCAATTTTTTGATTCAAACTAATTGGAGATAGTTTCTGTTTTTTTAAAGCCATAAGTTTATTTTATTTCTTTATGTACTGTAGGTTTATTACAATGTGAACAATATTTTTTTAATTCTAATCTTTCAGGATTATTTCGACGATTTTTTTGTGTTAAATATCGAGATACACCAGGAGACCGTTTATTTAAATTGGAACGACATTCAGTGCACTCTAAAGTAATATAGATTCGAGTTCCTTTATTCTTTGCCATATAAATTACTAATAATAGTTCTATTCTATCATAATGCACAAAATTTTTAATTTTAGCAAGGTTTAAAAATGTAATTTTAATTAAAATTAAAATTTTTATCTAAAATGACTTCCAATTTTCTATTAAATATATTAATATAATATTAAATTCTATTCCAAAAAATTACAACAATATACAATAGTTAATATGGCTAATAACAAATCGGCAAAAAAACGTATTGAAATTAATAAACGTAATCGATTACGAAATCGATTTTATAAAAGTTCTGTTAAAACTCTAACTAAATTTTTTTTTAAAGATTTAGAAGATTATAAAATTTCCAAAAATGAAGATTCGAAAGAAAAATCAAAAAAAACACTACAAACAATTTACAGTTTACTAGACAAAGGAACAAAAAAAAATATATTTCATAAAAATACTGCTGCACGAAGAAAATCAAAGTTATCTATGTATTTAAAATTAGCTTAATTTTGGTGAAAGAAATCAAATTCTAATTAAGAAAATTATAAAATTTCTTAATTAGAATTTATCTAAAAATAAATTTTTATTATTATAAAGTCAATTATTTATACAAGATAAGAATAAAGATTATGAAACAGTGTATAAATTTTATTACAGCTCTTCCTGATTTCATTGAAATGCAAAGAACTAGTTTTTGTTGGTTTCTAAGTCAAGGGTTAAATGAAGAATTAGCATTATTTTCTAGAATTCATGATTTTAGTCAGAACACAGAATACATATTATTTGGAGAAGAGTATAGTCTAATAAAACCACCTTGTAGTCTAATCGTTGCTCGAAAATATAATGGGAACTATAGAGCTCAATTAGTAATTCCTTTGGAAGTTCGAAACAAAAAGATGAATAGTATCCATTACCATAATCAGTTTCCAATTATTACTTTGCCACTTATGACTACAGCTGCAACATTTATAATTAATGGATGTGAGCGGGTTATCGTAAGTCAAATTATTCGGAGTCCAGGTATATACTTTGAGAAAAAAAAAAATCAAAAAGCTCGAAATCAATTTAAACGAAAATTATCAACTGATATTAATAAGTTACGTTCATTTCTTCCATCTGGTGAAGTTTGTATTTCTGAATTTGATTTATTTTTGCCAAAACCATTAAAAACGTTTGATGAAAAAAGTGACAATATAATAACATTGCCATGTTGGAAAAAAAATTCCATAATTAACTATTGTATAATTTATTTACAACAGAAAGAAAAAAATTCTTGTTTTTATTTTTTACAATGCTTTAAATTTTATAAAATTATTTCTAGCAATAATGAAAAATTTTCGAAAATTAAATCAATACAACTTTTTTTAAAATGGCTAAATTTAAAAAGAAAGTCGACTAATTTTCCAGTGAATCTATCAAAAGAAAGAATTTTTTATTTATTAACCTATTTTAATTTGTTAATAAAATCTTTAATAAAGTATTCTATATTTCAAGAGAACTATAATTATCAAACTCAACAAGATTATGATATAAAAAACTATAGAACTAAGTGGTTGGAAAATTTTATTTCAGATTCTAAAATAAAAACTTTAAGAAAAGAATTCTCGTTAACAATTTATCAAATTCTAAAACTACTAGAAATATACAATCAAATTTTAACAAATTCACAAACAATTGCTCAAATCCAATTAAATTCGGAATTAATATTAATTACAACTCAGCCATCCGATGGATTAACCGAAATTAGAAATTTTAAATTTTTAAAACAAAATATTAAATCTGTTACCCAAAGAATAATTGAAAAAAATTCTTTAATTAAGTTTAAACAATTGAAATCTATTTTCTATTTTTCGACAAGCTTAAAAGAAAAATTAAAATATATCTTTGGCAAAAAGAAATTCAATTATATCTATAATCCCCAACAACATAAATATCTTAAAACAAAAACACAATTTCTTGCTTATAATGATGATCATAAAATCATAACAAACTATCATGAAAAATATGATGAAAAAGAATTATATACAGCTATTTTAATACCAGAATATGGATCATGGATTCGATTTGTGTTTCAAAAAAATACGAAAATTAATATTTATAAATATCCGATCAAAAATCAAGAAGATGAACTTCTTATTCAATTGGATAAAGTAAATCAAAAACCTATTTTATACTTATTAAAAGAAATTGGATTGACTGATTTAGAGATTTACCGTAATTTACAACATTCTGATTTTTTCTATTTTACTAGGCCACTTTTACTTAATTCAATCAATTCTAAACAACCATTATCAAGATTTGAGTTAAATTCAAATTATCTTAACAATATTTCAGAATTTTCAAGAATTTTTGATCCAACGTATTATCGAATTGGAAAAATAGGACGACTTAAAATTAACAGTCGACTAAATTTGAATTTAGATCAAAAATTTCAGACAATAACTTATGATGATATTTTTGCAATAATTGATAAATTAATAAGTTTAACAATTTCTAAAAGTGTTCAAGATGATATCGATCATTTAAAAAATAGACGAGTTCGATCTATTGGCGAATTATTACAGAATTTATTTAGGACTGGGTTTCAAAGATTAGTTCGAAAACTTCGTAATCAAACAAACAAAATTGATTCTGTTAATCTTTTAAGCTTTAATATTGTTAATGCAACAGTACGTGAATTTTTTGGATCTAGTCAATTATCTCAATATCTTGATCAAACTAATCCTCTATCTTCTTTGACACATAGAAGAAGAATTAGTGGATTAGGTCCAGGTGGATTTGACCGTGATCGAATAAGCTTTGCTGTTCGTGATATTCACCCAAGTCATTATGGACGAATTTGTCCTATTGAAACACCTGAAGGACAAAATGTTGGTTTAATCGCTTCATTGACAACTTGTGCAAGAGTGAATAAAAACGGATTTTTAGAAACTCCATTTTGGCGCGTTTTAAATGGAAAAGTAATTAAAACAGGAAATCCTATTTATTTGACAGCTGATATTGAAGATCTTTATAAGATTGCACCAGCCGATATTGCAACAAATGATCAAAATTACTTAATCAAAAATGTAATTCCTGTTCGATATCAACAAGATTTTATTAATGTTATGCCAGCTGAAGTTGATTTTATAGCTATTTCATCTATTCAGATTGTTTCTGTAGCTGCATCTTTAATTCCATTTTTTGAGCATGATGATGCTAATCGAGCATTAATGGGATCAAATATGCAACGTCAATCCGTTCCATTAATATTACCTCAAAAACCAATTGTTGGAACTGGATTAGAAAATCAAATTGCTATTGACTCAGGAATGACAATAAACTCGCAAAGGTCAGGTATGGTAAATTTAGTAACAGCAAATAAAATTATTGTTAAAGAAAAAACAGGAAGAAAATTAACTTATAATTTGCAAAAGTATTTACGATCGAATCAACAAACTTGTATTAATCATCGACCGATTGTTTGGAAAGGAGAAAATGTAAAATCTGGTCAAATCCTTACGGATGGACCAGCAATTACAAGTAGTGAATTAGCTTTAGGGCAAAATGTTTTAATTAGTTATATGCCATGGCAAGGTTATAATTTTGAAGATGCTATTTTAATTAATGAACGTTTAGTTTACGAGGACATTTTTACTTCTATTCATATTGAGCGCTATAAAATTGAAATTGATCGAACTTCTGAATTATCTGAACAAACAACAAAAAATATTCCAAATTTAAGTTTATCTGAAACTCAATCTTTAAATGATGATGGAATCGTAACTGTTGGAACATTTGTGAAACCTGGTGATATTCTAGTAGGGAAAGTAATCTCTAACGATAATTCAGAACAACTTCCAGAATCTAAATTATTACGTGCAATTTTTGGTGCGAAAGCTAAAGGTGTAAAAGATAATTCATTTAGAATGCCGGATGGAGATTATGGTAGAGTAATTGAAACAGTAACCTTTAATCGTCGAACAAAATTAACTTATAAATTTGAAAAAATTTACATTTTCATTGCCCAGATTAGAAAAATCCAAGTTGGTGATAAAATTGCTGGACGTCATGGTAATAAAGGAATTATTTCACGTATATTACCAAGACAAGATATGCCATTTTTACCTGATGGAACACCAATTGATGTTATTTTAAATCCATTAGGAGTACCATCACGTATGAATGTTGGACAACTTTATGAATGCCTTTTAGGTTTAGCGGGTGATAAATTAAATTGTCGATTTAAAATTTTGCCATTCGATGAAATGTATGGTCTAGAAGTATCAAGAATTTTAATTAATAAAAAATTAAGACAAGCATCCTTAATAAATAATGAAAGTTGGTTATTTAATCCTTATACCCCTGGAAAAATAGTCTTAATTGATGGACGAACAGGTAAAGAATTTGAAAATCCAATTACGGTTGGCAATGCATATATGTTAAAATTAATACATTTGGTAGATGATAAAATGCATGCTCGCGCTACAGGTCCATATTCTCTTATTACTCAACAACCTTTGAGAGGAAAAGCACAGCATGGAGGACAACGATTTGGAGAAATGGAAGTTTGGGCGTTAGAAGGGTTTGGTGCAGCATTTACATTAAAAGAACTGTTAACGATAAAATCAGACGATATGCAAGGACGAAATGAAACATTAAATGCAATAGTAAAAGGACAACAAATTCCAAAGTTTGGCATTCCGGAATCATTTAAAGTTCTTTTACAAGAATTACGTTCAATTGGATTAGATATGAGTACTTATAAAATTGAAAAATTTAGTTCACATAAAAAATATGACGTCGAAGTAAATTTAATTGAAAAATATAATACATTATCGAAAACATTTTCTCCGACTTCAAATATAAATGATATCTCATTTTAAAAATGGCACAATTTACAAAAGAGTTTGATTACATAAAAATTAAATTAGCCTCTCCTCTTCGAGTATTACAATGGTCAAATCGAAAATTACCAAATGGTCAATTTGTTGGTGAAGTTCATAAATCTGAAACAATCAATTATAGGACATTTAAACCAGAAATGGATGGACTATTTTGTGAAAGAATTTTTGGACCAAGTAAAAGCTTAGAATGTGCGTGTGGAAAATATAAACGTGTTCGATATGAAGGTCTTATTTGTGAAAGGTGTGGAGTTGAATTAACTGAATCTCGTGTACGGCGTCATCGTATGGGTTATATAAATTTAATTTATCCTGTTACACATGTTTGGTATATTAACAGTCGTCCAAACTTTATGGCTATTTTATTAGAAGTTGAAAGCTATGAAAAACAATTGGCAACAAGCTATACAACTTATTCTGATGATTGTAATACTTGTAACGGTTTAAAAATGACACCTTCTAGTATTATTGAATTATGGGATGAAAGAATTAGACGTATCAAATTAACATCGTTAGCTTATTTTATTGCAGAAGACGAAATTTCATTTTATGGATTACATTGGGATTTACAACAATATCGAAGAAGTCGAGAAGTTGGGTATAGTGGATATCCTTTAAAACCTTATCCTAAGCCTCAAAATCGACGATATAATACTCCAAAATATTTATTGCGTACAACTCCTAATTTTTTAATTGGTGCACCATTAATTAAACGAGAATTAGAAAAACTTAATTTAGATTCAGAAATATACAAAACAAGATCTTTTACATTAGTTTGTACAAAAGTATTAAATAAAGAAAGTCCTATTTATTATGAATCACCCTGGTTTAGAAAATGGGAACAACAACGAATTTATAAATTACGTGAACAAGCTATTAAACGAATTAGAATCTTAGAAAATTTACTTGGTACCGTTTCAAGTCCTGCTTGGATGATTTTAACTATTTTACCTGTTATTCCCCCTGCATTACGACCTATGATTCAACTTGAAGGTGGTCGTTTTGCAACGTCTGATTTGAATGAATTATACCGGCGAATAATTACACGAAATAATAGATTACTTCGATTATTAGAAATTGATGCACCACAATTGATAATTAGAAATGAGAAACGAATGTTACAAGAAGCAGTTGATACGTTAATTGATAATGGAAAGCGAGGTAAAATCGCATTAAGTGCAAATAATCGGCCTTTAAAATCATTATCAGATATTATAAAAGGTAAACATGGCCGTTTTCGTCAAAATCTTTTAGGAAAAAGAGTCGATTATTCGGGCCGATCCGTTATTGTTGTTGGTCCGAGTTTAAAATTAAATCAGTGCGGGTTGCCATATGAAATGGCAATAGAATTATTTCAACCTTTTATTATTCGTGAATTGATTAACCAAGGTTTAGCCAGTAATATGAAAATTGCAAAAAATTTAATTCAACAAAATGAACCGATAATTGAACCTGTTTTAGAAAAAGTTTTAACAAACCATCCAATTTTTTTAAATCGTGCACCAACATTACACCGTTTAGGTATTCAAGCATTTGAACCAATTTTAATTCAGGGTCGAGCTATCAAATTACATCCCTTAGTTTGTTCCGCTTTCAATGCTGATTTCGATGGTGATCAAATGGCCGTTCATATTCCTTTATCAAGTGAAGCACAAGCAGAATGTTATATGTTAATGTTAGCTCCATATAATTTTTTGTCACCAGCAAATGGAGAACCAATTATTATGCCAAGTCAAGATATGGTATTAGGTTGTTATTATTTAACTGTAAATAATATTAAAGGGTTATTAGGTTCAAACCATTATTTTGCAAATTTAGAAGATATTTTGTTAGCCTATAAACAAGATCAAATTGAAATTCATAGTTCAATTTGGGTTAGATATAATATTGATAATGACAAGAATTTAATTTTAATTAAGAAAATAAAATTGAACGATGAAAGTTCGATTGAATATTATGAAAATAAACAAATTAGAAAAAATAATGAAGGAGATATCATGGTTCAATATTTGAAAACAACAACAGGACGTGTTATTTTAAATTATATAATTCAAAAAACTTTAAACTTTTTATAAAAAATTTAAGTTAAATAATATAAAAATTTTATGAAAAATTACAGTTATCAAAATACGTTAATCAGTAAAAAACAATTACGACAACTTTTAGCATGGAGTTTTACAAATTATGATTCGATGCAAGCGTGTTCATTGGCCGATGAATTAAAATATTTAGGATTCAAATATGCAAGTCAAGCCGGTATTTCAATTAGTATTGAAGATTTAAAAGTTCCGTTCATTAAAAATTCTATGATTAAAAAAGCAAATCAAGAAATTTTAAATACCGAAAAAATTTATTTAAAAGGAAAAATTACGGATATTGAAAGATTTCAGAAGTTAATTGATACATGGAATCTTACAAGTGAAGCATTAAAAGATCAAGTTATTTATTACTTTAAAAATTATGATCCTTTAAATTCAGTATATATTATGGCATTTTCAGGTGCTCGTGGGAATTTATCACAAGTTCGCCAATTGGTTGGCATGCGAGGTCTTATGTCAGATCCAAGTGGTGAAATTATGAATTTACCGATAAAAAAAAATTTTCGTGAAGGCTTAACCATTACTGATTATTTAATGTCTGGATATGGGGCGCGAAAAGGAATCATTGATACAGCTTTAAAAACTGCCAATTCAGGTTATTTAACCCGTCGTTTAATTGATGTTTCCCAAGATATATTAATTCGTGAAAAAGATTGTTTAACAACTCACTCATTTTTCTTTTCTATAACTCAAGAAAAATCGGAAAGTATAAATTTAATTTATGATAAAATTTTAGGAAAAATTCTGAACAAATCAATTTACGATTCTGAAACAAAAAAATTGATAGCTAATATTAATAGTCAAATAACTCCAAATTTAATTCAAACATTTAAACAGAAAAAGATTAAAAACTTTTATACTCGTTCTCCGTTAGTTTGTAATTTATATAGAGCAGTTTGTCAGAAATGTTACGGATGGGACTTAGCTACGGAAAATTTAATTGATATTGGTGAAGCTATTGGCATTTTAGCGGGACAATCAATTGGTGAACCTGGTACTCAATTAACAATGCGAACATTTCATACAGGAGGCATTTTTACTTCAGAAGTTCGACAACGAATTATCAGTCCCATTAATGGGATTGCAAAATTTTCAAAAAATTTAAAAACTATTATAATGCGAACAAATCGAGGAGAAGATGTTCTTGTAACAAAGAATCCTGGCTCATTAATTTTAATTTCAGATACTAATGATCAAAAATTAATTAAAATTGAAATTGCGCGCAATACGATTTTATTTCCAAAAAATAATCAGTATGTTCAAAAAGATACTGTAATTGGAGAATTGATTAATCTTAATAAACAAATTAAAACGGAGATAAAACCAATTTTAAGTAATACATCAGGTGAAATATTTATTCCCAATTTAAAAAACAAAAAGAATTTGTTAAATAATAATAAATTGATCTGGATTTTATCAGGTCAACTTTATAATAGTCCCCTTAATTCTTTTATAAATTTTTATTCTGATTATAAACTTAATAAAAATAGTTATATTTTTCGAACAAAATTAATAAATCATTATTCAGGCTATATTAAATTTATTAACAAAAAAAAAAATTTATCGCAACGTATTATTAAAATTATCAACAATAAACATTCTTTAGTAAATTCAAATCTTCAAAGATTATCGTCTTCTAGAAATAAAGATAACTATATTTTAAATTTTAAAGGTTTTAAATATCTTCTAAAAATAAAGAATAAAAATTCAAAAACATATATTCAACTTGCCAAAGATCAACGATTTGGAAAATTAATAACCAACTATTTCCAAACTTTAACAGGTGGAGTTTGTTATTACGATATTCAAAATTCATTAACATTAAATCAAATTAATACTTCTATACCTTATGTTTGGAAATTAAATGGGCAAAATAATCAAGTAAATTTATATCGAACATTAATTTGGCTAAGCGAAGAAACACACAAAGTAAACTGTGAAAAAACAATTTTACTTGTTGATCATGGCGATTTTATTTCCAATAATTTTGAGATTATTCCTAGTGTTTTTTCAAAAACTTCTGGAATTGTAACATTAGTTCAAAAGAATAATACTATTCAGACAATTACTATTAAATCCGGTTTAGTGTATGAAGGAAAAAAATTTAGAAGTAAAGCCAAAAAGATTTACTATCCTGGTGAAATAATATTTGAAAATATTACAATTTTACAACCATCATTTTGTGAATATATTAGTGGAAAGAAATTAGATCAATTATTAATTCGTCCATTACAGTTGTTTGAAACACCTTATTTTCGATCAGGTAAAAGAATTTTTGGAAATAATTCAAACATTTTATCATTAATAAAATTAAAAAATAAAATAACATATTCTTATAAATCAAATCAAATTGTTAAAAGTACAAAAAATTTAAATCTAATTACAAATAAATTTATATTAAAAAATAATAAATCTCTTCTTAATAATTTAAGTCTTCAATTAATAAATAATCAAGAAACAAATTCTATTGAATTCCGAATTACTGAAAAATTATGCTTACATGACTTTATCTTACCATATTTAAAATATAAAAATATACAATCTTGTTTTATTGTTCAAAAAAATCAATTTGTTGATAACTATACTACTTTAGGATATTTAGAAGCTATTACTTCTGATTCTTTAGAAATTGTAAAATTAAAATTAAAACATCAAGAAACGAAACAAATACTTTTGATTTCAAATAATGATTGTCTAAGGATAAAAAAAAATAAAGTAATTAATAAAACAGTAAATAATTTAATTATTAATAGTACAAACGTTGCTGAAACTGGGAAGATTATAATTCAAAATAAGCATTTAATTACTTTACAGAAAGGACGTCCTTATTTCTTTCCAAATTGTAAAACTGAAAATATATTTAATCAAACAAATGTACAATATAAGTTAATACCACCCGCACGTATTTCAATAAATTCAAAAATTAAGCGTTCAATTTTTTTAAATTATTATGATATGAGTAAAATTTCGCTTGAAAACTCAGCTAACTTTAAATCTCTTTTTAAAAAAAATAGTAGTATTAAGTCTGAATTTTCAAAATTATTTTTAAAGAAAAATGGTAAACTTTATAGTTGTTTACTTCCACGATTTTTTAAAAAATTTAAAATCAGCGATCAAAGTTCAACACTCCAAATGGATTCAAGGGTAAAATTAAATTCACCAATTGACGTTAAAACTCAAAACTTTAATCGTACTTTATTAATGCGACGTTCACAAATTATTAAAAGCAAATACAAAAAACTCGAAGAATCAAAATTTGAATTAATATTACTAAAATTTTTAGAATATCCGTTTAGAAAATCGACAAAATCTGTTGGACTTTATTCAATAACTGAAGATTATTTTGAACAAGATGTTAATAGTGTTTTTTGTAAAAATAGTGAATTTATTGACAATGGCGAAACAATTGGTTTACTAAATTTTGAAAAAGAAATTACAGGTGATATTGTTCAAGGGTTACCAAGAATTGAAGAAATATTAGAGGCGCGTAAAAAAAATCTAACAATTAAACGAATACCAACAAATCAAAAAAAGGGTTTACTAATTCAACAAACAAATTTAGACCCTAATTTTGAATTTCGAAAGTTGGGAACACCAATCAAAGAGAATGAAAAAATAAATCCACATAAATTATTAAAAGCATATTTTAATTACTATGGTTTAATGAAAATTTTCGTATGTGATTATAATAAATATATTAAATACAACCGTTTAGTTGATAATTTTGAAGCAAGTTATAAAAGTTTTAAGAAAGTTCAATCATTTATTTTAAATTCTGTTCAATCGGTTTATCAATCACAAGGAGTTTCAATTAATGATAAACATCTTGAAGTTATTATTAAACAAATGACAACAAAAGTTTTAATAACGTATGAAGGTGATACCCCATTATTAAGACGAGAAGTTATTGATTTATATCATATTCAGTATATTAATGAAATTATAAAAAAAAATCAGAAAGAATTGGCATTTTATGTGCCATTGGTACTTGGAATTACTAAAGCAGCTTTAAATAATCCGAGTTTTATTTCAGCAGCAAGTTTTCAAGAAACTACAAGGGTTTTAACAAAAGCCGCTATTGAAGGACGAATTGATTGGTTAAGAGGATTAAAAGAAAATATTATTATTGGTCACTTAATACCGGCTGGAACTGGTTCTCAAAACTATCGAAATTGCTTTAGGGCTAGTGAAAACAAAAATCAAAAGTTAAATATTGATTTTAGTAATGTTAGAAGCATGAACTAAAATTACTAGACAAATTCTTTAGTTCTTGTTATATTAGAACTCATAAATCTAAATATTAACTTAAGTAATTTAAAATTTTTATGTCATCCACAAGTTTATCCCAATTATTAGAAGCAGGTGTCCATTTTGGACATAAAGCCTATCGTTGGAATCCTAAAATGTTTCCTTATATTTATAGTGAAGTAAATAACATACATATTTTAGATCTTGTCCAATCTGCAACTTTATTAAAAGAAGCAAATTCATATTTACAACAGGCTTCAAGTCGAGGAAAGAAATTTTTATTTGTTGGTACAAAACGGCAAGCAAGTACTTTAATTGCTCAAGAAGCAATTCGTTGTGAGTCTTATTATGTTAATCATCGTTGGTTAGGAGGAATGCTTACAAATTGGGTAACTTTAAAAAATCGTATTGAAAGATTAAAAAATCTTGAACAACAAGAAGCCGATAATACCTTTAACTTATTAACGAAAAAAGAAGCGTCTTTACGTCGAAAAGAGTTAGAAAAATTGCGTCGACATTTAGGGGGAATTAAAAATATGAGTCAATTACCCGATGTTGCTATTGTTATCGATCAAAAACGTGAGATTACGGCTATTCGTGAATGTCGTAAATTAGGTATTCCAATTGTATCAATTTTAGATACAAATTGTGATCCAGATTTAGTCGATATTCCAATTCCTGGAAATGATGATGCTGTTCGATCAATTAAATTAATTTTAAAATCTTTAACAGATAGTATTATAAAAGGAAAATCAGATTTTGAATCGTAATACAATATAATTTTTAGAATATGCCATTCTTAAATAAAAATAAAAAAATATCGAAAAATATATTAGAATTGTTTAATTTTCTTTAAACTTTAATTAAAGTTTAAAGAAAATTAAACAATTCTAGTGTACAAAATTAAAATTATTTATTCTTCATAAATATTTCTTTTGATTCCTGAATTGCTTCTTTTAAAGCATTTTCCGCTTCTTCTGTAAATTGATTTGTAGTACCAACAGTTTCACCGTAACTTTTTTTAGAAGTAGCTAAAAATGATAATAAACTAGTACAATACTGTTTAACATCACTTACGCCTAAATCATCTAAATATCCATTAATTCCTGTATAAATTAATGCAACTTGTTCTGCTACTGATAAAGGAGAGTTTTGAGGTTGTTTTAAAACTTCACGTAATCTTGTACCACGAGCTAGTTGTTTTTGTGTTGCTTCATCTAAATCTGAAGCAAATTGCGAGAAAGCTTCTAGTTCAGCAAATTGAGCTAATTCAAGTTTTAGTTTCCCAGCGACTGTTTTCATTGCTTTAGTTTGTGCAGCTGAACCTACACGTGATACTGAAATCCCTACATTAATAGCTGGACGAATACCTGAGTTAAACAAATCGTTTGATAAGAAAATTTGTCCATCAGTAATTGAAATTACATTTGTTGGAATATATGCAGATACATCACTAGCTTGTGTTTCAATAATTGGAAGTGCTGTCATACTTCCACCGCCTAAAGCATCACTAAGTTTTGCAGCTCTCTCTAATAAACGTGAATGTAAATAGAATACATCACCTGGATAAGCTTCACGTCCAGGAGGACGACGTAATAATAGTGACATTTGACGATATGCCATCGCTTGTTTAGTTAAATCATCATAAATTACTAAAGTTGATTTTCCTTTGTACATGAAATATTCTGCCATTGCAGCTCCAGCATAAGGTGCAATATACTGTAAAGTTGCAGGATCATTTGCACTAGCAGACACAATAATTGTGTATGGCATTGCATTTTTTTCTTCAAGTACATTAAGAACTTGTGCAACTGTTGAAGCTTTTTGACCTACACCAACATAAACACAAACTACATCTTCTGTTTTTTGGTTAATGATCGTATCAACAGCAATTGAAGTTTTTCCAGTTTGTCGATCCCCAATAATTAATTCACGTTGACCTCGACCAATTGGAATCATTGCATCAATTGATGTAATTCCTGTTTGTAATGGTTCACAAACTGATTTACGACTAATAATGCCTGGAGCCATAGCTTCTAACAATTGTGTATCAGAAGCCTTAATATCACCTTTTCCATCAATCGCTTCACCTAATGGATTAATAACACGTCCTAAGAATTCTTCCCCTACCGGAATTTGAGCAATTTTACCTGTTGCTTTAACTGTACCACCTTCTAAAATTTGACGGCCTGTACCCATTAAAACCACACCAACATTATCATTCTCTAAATTTAGAGCGATACCAATTGTTTTATCTTCAAATTCTAAAAGTTCACCACTCATCACTTGATCAAGTCCATAAACTCGAGCAATACCATCACCAACTTGTAGAACCGTACCAATATTGTCTACTTTAACGTCTTGATCATATTTTTCAATTTGTTCACGGATAATACTACTAATTTCGTCTGGACGAATATTTATCATTGTATTATTTTTAAGATAAAAGATTAATAAAAGATTTTATTTATATTTCTAACACACTATCTAAATGTTTTGCTAAATTTTGTAATTGATTTTTAACAGTGAAATCAACCACTTTTGAACTTGTTTTTATTAAAAAACCACCAATTAAGCTTGAGTCAACTTTGATAACTAATCTAATTTCTCGTGCCTTTGTTAATTCTTTAAGTTTTTTAATTAAGGTATTTTTTTGTAAATTTGTAAATGGATAAGCAGTAGAAACTTCAATCATTTTAATTGATGCAGTTTCATAGATTAAATCTAAATATGTAGCAATAATCGATTGTAATAAATCAATTCTATCGCGTTTTACTAAAACCATCAAAAATTTGAATGTTGATGTATTCACTTGTGATTGAAGTAATTTTGTTAGAATTTCTTGTTTTTCTTCTTTGGTTACAATCGGATTGTTTAAATAATCAGTTAATTCACTTGATTTATTTAAAAATGTATCTAAATTTTGAAAATCTGCTGTAATCTGGTGCATAATATTCGTTTCAACCGAAAAATCAAATAAAGCACGTGCATAAGGAGCGGCAATTTTAGATGTTAATGGATTGTTCATAACAAGTCTCCTTCTAATTTCTCAATAGTATCATTAATTAATATAGCTGCACGTTCTTTAGGACCAAATGTTTCTTGAGCTCGAATAACAGTACGTTTTAATACAAGTAAAATGATTTGTTGTTTAATTTCTAAAAAAATTTGACGTTCCTTAGAACGGAAAGTTGCTAAGGCACGTTCAAAACGAATTTTTAAATCATTTTTTGCTTGTAATGCTTCAGTCTGAAGTAATACTTTTTTTGTTGCAATAGTTTCTTGTTTTATTTCACTAATAACAACATTAGCTTGATTTAATTGCTTTTGAGCTTCATTTAAACGTCGTTTGGCTTCATTTAATCGATCTTCAGCGTCTTGAACACCTTTGACAATTGTTGTTTTTCGTTCTTCTAATAAAGATCCTAAAAAGTCACGACCTGTATAAATTAAAATAGCAATTAAAGCAACGATATTAATTACACCTGTTTCTAGAATATCTAGATTTAAACCAATGCCTTCAATTTGGGGAAGTAATTTAAAAATTTGATTAAAATTTTCCATATTTGAGAGTGTTTATATAAACTGTTCACTTATAAAAAGGAAAATTACGTTTAACAAAAAATCTAGATTGATAATCTAGTTTCAATATCAATACATAAAGATTGAACGATTTCATCTAAACTATTAAGTGCTGTATTTTTTTTATTAAGCAAATCTTTTGTAATAGTATCTAATAAATTATCAATATATTTTTGAGAAATATTTAACTCAATTTCCAAAATTTCTTTATGAATTTTTTGTGAATTTGTAATTTCTGATTGTGCTTCTTTACGAACGCTATTTAATTCTTGTTCATATTCAGTTGTTAATGTATTAGCTTCTGCTAGTATTTCTGAAGCTTTACCAAGATTAGTTAAGATATATTCTTTACGCTCTTCAATAATTGTTAATAATGGACTATATAAAATTATATTTAAAATAACCATTAACAATACAAATTGAATAGCCACTAATGGTAAGGTTGCATTAATATCAAAAAGTCCACCTGGACCACTGACGTCTGAACTTGAAATTAATAGTGAAAAATTAATCATATAAAATTTATATCTTATATTGTAATAGTAAAATTTTTTTAAATTTTAAAGAAAATTTTTATTAATCCAAATTAAATTAGTATTAAAAGTTCTTTTTAAAATTTGAAAAAATAATTATTAATATAATGTATAGACAATATTTTGATTGTCTATACATTATATTATCTCTTGTTCAGTTGTATTAATAATTTTATTTCTACTAATATTTATTGATGATTAGTCGAACAATTAAAAACTAAATTTTTTGCTTGCCAAAAAACCAATAAGTTATTAATAGTTGTAAAATTATGTTTTAACCATTAAATGGGTTAGCAAATAATAATGCTAAAGCAACTACTAATCCATAAATTGTTAATGCTTCCATGAAAGCTAAACTTAATAATAATGTACCGCGAATTTTGTTTTCTGCTTCAGGTTGACGAGCAATACCTTCTACAGCTTGACCAGCTGCATTACCTTGACCAATACCAGGTCCAATTGCAGCTAAACCAATTGCTAAACCAGCAGCTATAACAGAAGCAGCAGAGATGATAGAATCCATAATAAATTTTAATTAATAAATGTAAATATAATTTTAATGTTAATTTATTCAAGAGCTTCTGCAATATATGCAGCGGCTAAAGTTGAAAAAATTAACGCTTGTACTGATCCCGCAAAAATACCTAATAACATAATTGGTAATGGAACCACCAATGGAACTAACGATGTTAATACAGAAATTGTTAATTCATCAGCTAAAACATTTCCGAATAATCGGAAACTTAATGATAAGGGTTTTGTAAAATCTTCTAAAATATTAATTGGTAGAAGAAGTGGAATTGGTTCAATATATCTTTTAAAATATCCTAAACCTTTTTTACTTAAACCTGCATAAAAATAAGCAAATGAAGTTAATAAAGCAAGTGCTACAGTTGTATTAATATCATTTGTTGGTGCTGCAAATTCTCCTTCTGGTAATTCAATTAATTTCCATGGGATAACTGCACCTGCCCAATTTGAGCCAAATATAAATAAAAATAATGTTCCAATAAAAGGAATCCATTCTTTATAGAAACTTTCACCTAGTTGGTCTCTAGCAATATCTGTAACAAAATCAACAGCAGCTTCCATAAAATTTTGGAAACCATGTGGAATGCGATCCGCACCCTTAGTTCCTAAGAATGAAAATACTAATAAAAGAAGTATAACAAACCAAATAACAACTAAAACTTGCCCATGTACTAAAAAACCTGCAATATTCCAGTAAAAATGTTTTCCAACTTCTGCCTCCGCTAATAAAGTAAACGTATTTGAATAAAAAATTTCTGGGTACATAAAATTTAACTAATTTAGTAAATTACCCAATATTAAAAAATATACAGGAACAATAAGGATTATACAAAATTTCAGATAGTTTTAGGGTTATTTTTATAAAAATGCTCTATTTTTAAATTATATTAACCATTCATATCCTTTATTTTCAAGTTCTTGGGCTAATTCCGCTGAACCTGTTTTTATAATTTTTCCATTTTGCATGACATGAACATAAGTTGGATTTACATAATCCAATAATCTTTGATAATGAGTAATCAAAATGATTGATTTATTTTGATTCATGAAATTATTAATACCTGTCGAAATAATTTTTAATGCATCAATATCCAAACCAGAATCAGTCTCATCTAAAATTGATAATTCAGAATCTAATAATATCATTTGTAAAATTTCATTTCGTTTTTTTTCACCTCCAGAAAATCCTTCATTTACATTACGACTCAAAAATGAAGTTGACATATTAACTAATTGTAACTTTTCGTTGATAATGGTCAAAAATTCAATCGGATCAACTTCTGGTTTCCTATAAAACTTTTGTTTTGAGTTATAAGCAAGACGTAAAAAATCTTCGTTGCTAACACCTGGAATTTCAATTGGATATTGAAATGCAAGAAAGATACCTAAATGAGATCTTTCTTCTGGATCTACATCTAAAATACTTAATCCTTTAAAAAGAATATCCCCACTTAAAACTGAATAAGCAGGATGTCCCGCTAAAACTTTTGAAAAAGTACTTTTACCTGAACCATTTGGTCCCATTATTGCATGTATTTCACCTTTATTAATTTTAAAATTTAAGTCTTTTAAAATTTTATTATCGTTAATTGAAACATTTAAATCTTTAATTTCTAAAAGAGGAGAATTTAAGTTCATTATCCAACACTTCCTTCTAGTTTTAAGGTTAATAATCGATCTGCTTCAGCGGCAAATTCTAAAGGTAATTTTGTAAAAACTTCACGACAAAATCCACTAATCATTAATTCAATTGCTTTTTCTAATCCTATCCCACGTTGAAAAAAATAAAAAATTTGTTCTTCACCAATTTTGGATGTTGAGGCCTCATGTTCAATTTTTGTCGTTGAATTTTGAATAGAAATAAATGGAAAAGTATTTGCATTTGATGAATTTCCAATTAATAAAGAGTCACATTGAGAATAATTACGTGCTCCAAACGCCTTATTAGTTACATTAACTAATCCACGATAACTATTCTTTGACTTTCCTGCTGAAATTCCTTTTGAAATAATTTGACTACGAGTATTCTTTCCCATATGAATCATTTTCGTTCCTGTATCAGCTTGTTGATAGTTATTAGTTAATGCTACCGAATAAAATTCTCCTTGTGAATTTTCTCCAACTAATAAACAACTTGGGTATTTCCATGTAATCGCTGATCCAGTTTCAATTTGTGTCCATGAAATTTTTGAATTGTTACCTGCACATAATCCTCGTTTTGTTACAAAATTATAGATACCTCCAGCTCCAAACTCATTTCCTGAATACCAATTTTGAACAGTTGAATATTTTATAGTTGCATTTTCTAATGCTACTAATTCAACGATAGCAGCATGAAGCTGATTATTATCGTATTGAGGAGCTGTACACCCTTCAAGATAGTTTACTTTACTATTTTTTTCAGAAATAATTAAAGTTCTTTCAAATTGTCCTGATTTTTCATCATTTATTCGAAAATAAGTAGATAAATCTAATGGACATGTTACATTTTTGGGAATATAACAAAATGACCCATCAGTAAAAACAGCTGAATTTAAAGCAGAAAAGTAATTATCACCAATTGGTACTACGGAACCTAAATACTTCTCAATAAGTTTTGGATAATCAGTAATAGCTTCAGAAATTGAAGAGAAAATTATTCCAAACTCTTTAAGCTCTTCTTGAAACGTTGTGGCTATTGAAACACTATCAAATACTGCATCAACAGCAACATTTGTTAATCTTTTTTGTTCAGTTAACGAAATTCCTAATTTTTCAAATGTTTCTAGCAATTCCGTATCAACCTCGTCAAGGCTTTTTAATTTTTTCTTAGATTTTGGAACCGAATAATAAATAATATTTTGATAATTTATTTGTGGAAATTTCAAGTACGCCCAAGTTGGTTGATCCATTTTTTTCCACCTTTTATAAGCTTTTAATCTAAATTCTAATAAAAAATTCGGTTCTTGCTTTTTTTGTGATATCAAATGAATAGTTTGTTCATTTAAGCCTTCTTCGATAATTTCTTTTTCAATATCCGTAGAAAATCCATACTGGTAAGGTTTATTTACAAGTTTGGTAATGTTCGTATTCAATACTTTGTTTGATTGATTAATCATAAATTATTAATAATATAAATAGCTTTAAGTTGAAAATATTATTGGATAGTTAAATAAGTTAACCTTTCTATACTATTATATGTCAGATTTTTATATTATATAATATAGAGGTCCTATAACTAGAAAATTTAATTACTTTTTGTCATTTGCAATGTACGGATAAATTAAATTATCGATAAAAATAATTTTGGATTATTTAAACTATATTTATTATTCTATAAAGTTATTATTATTTTAAATAATTAAAATTTTTTCTATTGTACAACAATATTATAATACAAGTCAAGGTTGTTATTTAACATCAACCGGTAGAACTAATTTAAGACTAATTAGTTAAATATCTATTATATATTGCCTTTTATTTTAAGGAGAAATCAATGTCTCAATCTGTATCAGAACGGACTCGAATTAAAAGTGACCGTTACGAATCTGGTGTAATCCCTTATGCTAAAATGGGTTACTGGGATGCTTCATATGCAGTAAAATCTACTGACGTTTTAGCTTTATTCCGTATTACACCACAACCAGGTGTAGATCCAGTAGAAGCAGCAGCAGCTGTAGCTGGTGAATCTTCAACAGCAACGTGGACTGTTGTTTGGACAGATTTATTAACAGCTTGTGAACGTTATCGTGCAAAAGCTTACCGTGTAGATCCAGTTCCAAATACAACAGATCAATATTTTGCTTTTATCGCATATGAATGTGATTTATTTGAAGAAGGTTCATTAGCTAACTTAACAGCATCTATTATTGGTAACGTTTTTGGTTTCAAAGCAGTAGCTGCTTTACGTTTAGAAGATATGCGTATTCCTCACTCATATTTAAAAACATTCCAAGGTCCTGCAACAGGTATTGTTGTAGAACGTGAACGTTTAAACAAATATGGTGCACCAATGTTAGGTGCAACAGTAAAACCAAAATTAGGTCTTTCTGGTAAAAACTATGGTCGTGTAGTATTTGAAGGTTTAAAAGGTGGTTTAGACTTCTTAAAAGATGATGAGAATATCAACTCGCAACCATTCATGCGTTGGAGAGAACGTTTCTTATATTGTATGGAAGGTATTAACCGTGCTTCGGCTGCAACAGGTGAAGTTAAAGGTTCGTATTTAAACATTACAGCTGCTACTATGGAAGAGCTTTACAAACGTGGTGACTATGCTAAGCAAGTTGGTTCTGTAATTGTAATGATCGATTTAGTATTAGGTTATACGGCAATCCAAAGTGCTGCTATCTGGGCACGTGAAAATGATATGATTTTACATTTACACCGTGCTGGTAACTCTACATACGCTCGTCAAAAAAATCATGGGATTAACTTCCGTGTTATCTGTAAATGGATGCGTATGGCTGGTGTAGATCATATCCATGCTGGTACAGTAGTTGGTAAGTTAGAAGGTGATCCTTTAATGATTAAAGGTTTTTATGATACATTACGATTAACAAACTTAGAAGTTAATTTACCTTACGGTCTTTTCTTTGAAATGGAATGGGCTAGTTTACGTAAATGTATGCCGGTTGCTTCTGGTGGTATTCACTGTGGTCAAATGCATCAATTAGTTCACTATTTAGGTGATGATGTTATTTTACAATTTGGTGGTGGTACTATTGGTCACCCTGATGGTATTCAAGCAGGTGCTACAGCAAACCGTGTTGCTTTAGAAGCAATGGTTTTAGCTCGTAACGAAGGTGTTGACTATTTCAATAGTGAAATTGGTCCACAAATTTTACGCGATGCTGCTAAATCATGCGGTCCTTTACAAACAGCTTTAGATTTATGGAAAGATATTAGTTTTAACTATACATCTACAGATACAGCTGATTTTGCTGAAACACCTACAGCAAACGTATAATTAATTTACTTTTAAAAAAAATTAAAGGAGTATTTGAATAGTGAGACTTACACAAGGTTGCTTCTCGTTCTTACCGGATTTAACTGATCAACAAATTGAAAAACAAATTGCATATGCAATTAGTCAAGGTTGGGCAATGAATGTTGAATGGACTGATGATCCTCATCCTCGTAATAGTTACTGGGAATTATGGGGTTTACCATTATTTGATATTAAAGACCCTGCATCTGTAATGTTTGAATTATCAGAAGCTCGTAAATCATGTGCATCTGGTTATATACGTGTTAATGCATTTGATGCTAGTTACGGAACTGAAAGTTGTGCGATGTCATTTATCGTAAATCGTCCAGCTAATGAACCAGGTTTCTACTTAGACCGTCAAGAAGGTCCAGGTCGTCAAATTGTATACACAATTAAAAGTTATAGTGTTCAAGCTAATGCAGAAGGTGCACGTTACTAATTCAAATTAGTAATATCTGTGTATTCTAAACCGGATTATAACCAGTAGTAATAAAATATTACTACTGATTATAATCTTAATATTTTTATATTTAAAAAGTTTAAACTCAAACTCATTTTTGAATTTAACTTACAACATAGAATGAATAAAATGTTATCAACACTATTTAAGAATATAGTTAATGATATCAATGATATACCTAGTTTATGGCAGAACTTGACATTTGATAATATTTAACTTAGACAAAATCTTATTTATAAAATTGAATTATAATATATTAAATTTTTTAATAAAATTGTTAAATAAAAACTTATGTTATAAGTAGTGCAAAAAGTAAAGTTAATAATTAATATCTAGTTAACTGATTTAATTTATCGCGGAGTAGAGCAGTCTGGTAGCTCGTTGGGCTCATAACCCGAAGGTCAATGGTTCAAATCCATTCTCCGCTAGAAATTTTAATCCAATAGTGAAAAAAAAAAAATTTTATTAAAATTATATATTGAACGTTAAATATTAATAAGGTTTTACCTATGACATTAAATTTACAAACCCCTTTCCCAACTTTTGGTGGAAGTACAGGTGGATGGTTACGTGCTGCTGAAGTTGAAGAAAAATATGCAATTACTTGGACAAGTAATAAAGAGCAAATTTTTGAAATGCCAACAGGTGGAGCAGCAATAATGCGTAACGGTGAAAATCTACTATATTTGGCACGTAAAGAACAATGTTTAGCATTGGGAACCCAATTAAGAACATTTAAGATAAATAATTATAAAATTTATCGAATTTTTCCAAGTGGTGAAGTTCAATATTTACATCCCAAAGACGGTGTATTTCCTGAAAAAGTAAATCCAGGACGAACATCAGTAAATAGTCGTGATTTTTCGATTGGAAAAAATCCAGATCCAGCTTCGATTAAATTTAGTGGAATTAATACTTATGAAAGTTAATTTTTATTTAAGATTAGTTTTATAGCTAATCTTTTGGCGAGATGGCAGAGTTGGTCGATTGCGTCTGATTTGAAATCAGATGAATCTTTACGGATTCCGTGGGTTCGAATCCCACTCTCGCCTTATAAAAATCCAATTTTTTAATTATTCTTTTTTGCTTAACTGTGTTGATATTTTTTTACAATAATTTTATGGGTAAAGTTTATGATTGGTTTGAAGAACGATTAGAAGTTCAAGCAATTGCCGATGATATTTCTAGTAAATATGTACCTCCACATGTAAATATATTCTATTGTTTTGGTGGGATTGTTTTTACATGTTTTTTAGTTCAAGTTGCAACAGGTTTTGCAATGACTTTTTATTATCGCCCAAGTGTTGTTGATGCATTTGCATCAGTTGAATATATAATGACTAGTGTAAATTTTGGGTGGTTAATTCGGTCAATTCATCGTTGGTCTGCAAGTATGATGGTTATGATGATGGTTTTACATGTTTTCCGAGTTTATTTAACAGGTGGGTTTAAAAAACCAAGAGAATTAACTTGGGTAACAGGTGTAATTTTAGCAGTTGTTACAGTATCATTTGGTGTGACAGGTTATTCTTTACCGTGGGATCAAGTTGGATTTTGGGCTTGTAAAATTGTAACAGGTGTACCAGCAGCAGTTCCAGTTATTGGACCACCATTAGTTTTAGTTTTGCGTGGGGGTGAAAGTGTTGGACAAAGTACACTGACTCGCTTTTATAGTGCTCATACTTTCGTATTACCATTAGCTGCTGCAGTTTTAATGTTAACACATTTCTTAATGATTCGTAAACAAGGTATTTCAGGACCTTTATAATTTTCAAAATAAAATAAAAAATTCGAATACAAATATAACTATGTCAGTAATTAAAAAACCCGATTTAACCGATCCAAAATTAAGAGCAAAACTTGCTAAAGGAATGGGTCATAACTATTATGGAGAACCTGCTTGGCCGAATGATCTTTTATACGTTTTTCCAGTTTGTATTTTAGGAACATTTGCATGTTGTATTGGATTAGCAGTTATGGCACCAACACAACTTGGAGAACCTGCTGATCCATTTAATACTCCTTTAGAAATTTTACCAGAATGGTATTTTTTCCCGACTTTTAATTTATTACGTGTATTACCAAATAAATTATTAGGAGTATTAGCAATGGCATCTGTACCAGCTGGATTAATTACCGTTCCATTTATTGAAAATGTTAATAAATTTCAAAATCCATTCCGTCGTCCAATTGCTAGTTTAGTTTTTATTATTGGATTTATTACAGCAGTTTGGTTAGGAATTGGAGCATGTTTACCAATTGATAAAGCTGTTTCATTAGGCTTTTGGTAATTAAACCTTAAATTAATTTTAATTTATGAAGGATTTAGTAAAAATCATATTATGATCCTTGTCTGAAGAATTGGATTCTTGTAATAAAAGTATCTATCCGGTTAATTATTAATCGGATAAATACTTTTATCTTTAATGATTTTAAGAAAGTGAAGCTTTTCCACCAGCATCTTCAATTTGTTTTTTAGCTTCTTCAGCTGCATCTTTTGCCATACTCTCTTGAATTTGTTTTGGTGCCGACTCAACTAATTCTTTTGCTTCTTTCAATCCTAAACCTGTTAAACTACGCACAACTTTTAACACAGCGATTTTTTTATCGGCAGGGACTTCATCTAACATTAAATCAAATTCAGTTTTTTCTTCAACTTCTTCAGCCGTAGTAGCAGCAGCCATTACCATCCCACCACCTGCACTTGCTGAAGCATCAACTCCAAATGTTTCTTCAATTTTTGTTACTAATTCTGAACCTTCTAATAATGTTAATGTTTTTAATTCTTCAACGATTTTATCAATTTTTTCTGACATAATAAATAATATTTAATAAATAATTGTAAACTTTATTTTAAGTAATTTAGGTAAAAATATCTAAATCTAATTGTATCGAGGGACCCATCGTTGTACAAATAAATAAACTTTTAAAATATTTGCCTTTTACACCGGGTGGTCGATTTTGTTCTATTGATCTAAATAATGAAGTTAAATTTTCAATTAACTGTGATATTGTAAAACTTGATTTTCCAAAACTAACATGAACAATTCCTGTTTTATCTGCTTTATATTCGAATTTACCCTTTTTAAAATCTGTTAATGTCGACTTTAAAGTATTAGTAACAGTTCCAGATTTTGGGGATGGCATTAGTCCTTTTGGACCTAACACTCGACCTAGCTTTGCCAGTTTTGGCATCATATTGGGCGTTGCAATGAGTAAATCAAAATCAATGTTGCCTTGAGTGATTTCGTTAATTAAATCATCATTTCCAACTATATCAGCGCCACTTGACTTTGCTTCACTAAAATTTTCTTCATTTGTTAAAACGGCAATCTTAATTTCTTTTCCAACTCCATTTGGCAAACTAACTGTTGTCCGTAATTGTTGGTCAGCATATTTTGGATCAATATTTAAGTTAGCGTGTAATTCTACGGTTTCAACAAATTTTGTAGTTGCAGTTTCTTTAAGAAGTGTTATCGCTTCTTCTAAATCTGCATAAACAATATTTTTAACTTTTTTTATATTCTCTTTTTGACGACGCGATAATTTTCGCATATAATATCTCCATTAAAACTTATAAAATTCAAAATTAATCTACTATAGATATCCCCATATTACGAGCTGTTCCTTCAACTATTTTCATAGCACTAGTGATTTTTGTAGTATTTAAATCCGGTAATTTAGTATTTGCAATTTCTTCTAATTGCGATTTAGTAATTGATCCAACAATTACTCGATTTGGAGTTTTTGAACCACTCTTAATTTTTGCTGCATTAGCTAGTAATACAGAAGCTGGTGGTGTTTTAAGAATAAAAGTATAACTTCTATCTTCATAGACTGATATTTCAACTGGAATAATAAGACCCATTTTATCGGTCGTTTTAGCATTATATTCTTTACAGAATGCAGCAATATTTACCCCATGTTGACCTAAGGCCGGTCCAACTGGAGGAGCAGGTGTTGCTTTTCCGGCTGGTAATGCTAATTTTATTAAAGCTGTTACTTTCTTTGGCATCGAATTATAATAAAATATAATTGAATAATTTTAACTTTATCAATTTGTAAATAAAAATAAACTAGATATCAATTTTTGATAAAATTTATTTATTATATGACAAAAGAAATTTGTTCAGAATTAGTTATTTAATTAAATTCTATTGAAAAACCTCTTAAAAAAAGAGAAACGCGCCCTGAAGGATTTGAACCCTCGACATCTAATTTTGGAGACTAGCGTTCTACCAACTGAACTAAGGACGCAAAGTATGATAATATATATATACACGATACTATTAATTTACTGAAAATACAAGATTTTAAGTTAAATTAAATTTCTGAATTAAAGTATGGAACAGTTAATAATTAAAAACTCTTTACCACATAACTTTTTAGCAGAAAAAATGATATTAAGTTGCTTATTAATAAGTCCTGAAGCAATTGATGTTACTTTTCGAACAATTGTAATTGAAGCTTTTTATTTTAAGAATCACCAAGAAATTTATAAAGCTATTATTTTAATGCACAAAGATAAAAAACCAATTGATATTGTTACTTTAACAACGTTTTTACAAGATAACGGATTATTAGAAAAGATTGGAGGAATAAAGGTTTTAATTGAACTTATAAATCAAATTCCAAATTTAGTTTATCTTGAAGAATATTTACGTTTAGTAAAAGATAAATTTTTACGACGTTTATTGATTAAATTAGGCTATGAAGCGATTAATTCTGGTTATATAACTAATATACCATTAGAAATAATTTTAAATGAATTAGAAAATAAACTATTTAATTTAACAAATGAAATTAAAACAACTACCGTTTTTAGTAGTTCAGAACTATTAAATAATATTTTTTTGGAACTAAAACAAAAGTCCATAACACCTAAATTACCAGGTATACCGTCTGGATTTTATAATTTAGATTCATTGACTCAAGGTTTTCAAAGATCAGATCTAATTATAATTGCTGGACGACCGTCAATGGGCAAAACTGCTTTATGTTTGACGATAGCTTTAAATATAATTAAAAGTTTAAAATTACCAGTATTGTTTTTTAGCCTTGAAATGTCAAATGAACAAATAATGTATCGTCTTTTATCAATGGAAACTAATATTAACCAAATGCGATTACGAAGCGGAAAATTATATAAAAATGATTGGATTAAAATAAATAAAGTAATTAAAATCTTAGCGAAATTACCTCTTTTCATTAATGATACTTCTGATTTATCAATTTATCAAATTCGTTCAAAAATAAAAAACATGCTTTTTGAACAAACAGAAATTGGATTAGTTGTCATTGATTATTTACAATTAATGCAAGATTCAAATTCGAAAATTAATAATCGAGTTCAAGAACTTGCTCAAATTACTCGTTCTTTAAAAAATATTGCTCGTGAGTTCAATATTCCAATTATTGCATTATCACAATTAAGTCGAAGCGTCGAAAACCGGCCAAATAAGCGTCCAATTTTGTCTGATCTTCGTGAAAGTGGATCAATTGAACAAGATGCTGATTTAGTTTTAATGCTATATCGTAATAATTATTATAATTTAAATATAAATGGTAATGATAAATCTCAGGAAACTGAACTGATTATTGCAAAACAAAGAAATGGTCCAATTGGTAGTATTACATTAAATTTTGACGAAAAAAGAGCAAAATTCTTAAACTAAATTGCCCAGAACCAGATTCGAACTGGTGACACGAGGATCTTCAATCCACTGCTCTACCAACTGAGCTATCCGGGCTTACTCTTTATTATAACATAATATTATTTAAAAATCATGGAATAGTTAAATTTAATTTTTAAAGAATATTAATCATTGACTATTTAAACGTATTTTATTATATAATATCTAATAGATATAGTGTTTAATATAATTTGTAGAAATATTTAATCTGTCAGAATCGTGAGATAGCAGCAGAAAATATAGATCCAAAGTTAATATTAAACCTATATCTATTTTTACTATTATTTAAAGTTATAATTTATTATTTTTTTTTTTTAAAAATTGATACAATATATAGTGTAATCAATCTTATTATTTTTTAACTTTTTACTTAAAATAACAGGAAATTAGAAATGACAAGTTCATTAGCAAATTTTATCTCTAGTTTAGTAGCTGGTGGTTTGGTTGTAATCGGTATTGGTGTTGCTTTAATTATTATTAGTAAAAGTGATCGAGTTACAAGATCGTAAAAGAATTAAATTATTCTGTTTTTATACTTTATAGTTGATACATAATTAGAGAATTTAACCATTTCTTATCTTATATATAAATTAAAAATTAAATTATGATAAATTTTAGTTTTGGACCTAACACTATGTTAGCTTTAATTTTAGGTTTAGGAGTAATAATTTTGTATTTGCTTAGAATTGTTAAACCAGAAGTTGCTCGAGAAGAAGATATATTTTTTACAACTATTGGTTTACTTTATTGTGGTATATTAATCGTTCATGGCTGGAGACTAGATCCAATTTTATTATTTAGTCAAGTTTTAATTATTATAACAGTATTAGTAGCTGGTTGGGAAAATATTCGATTAAGAGGTTTAATTGCAAGTATTTCAAAATTTAGAAAGGAAGATGAATAGGAGACGTTTTATATTCTTGGTTTCAAATTTGTAAACAATTTTTTTAAATTATGTTTAAAAAGTACTCAAAATTTTGTAGTGTAATTGTATTTTGTCTTTTTAGCTTTCTAGTAACAAATGCATCGGCAATCGATTTAGATGAAGCAACAAGAACTGTTGTTTCAGATTCAGCCGGAAATACTGTTGTTTTAACACCAGAGCAAGTTAAACGTGGAAAAAGATTATTTAATGCTACATGTGGAGCTTGTCATGTTGGTGGCATCACAAAAACGAACCCGAATGTTGGTTTAGATCCAGAAGCTTTAAGTTTAGCAACACCACGACGTGACAATATTGCTAGTTTAGTTGATTATTTAAAAAATCCAACAAGTTATGATGGTTTAGAATCAATTGCAGAAGTTCATCCAAGTATTAAAAGTGCAGATATTTATCCACGTATGCGTTCCCTAACAGATGAAGACTTATATTCAATTGCAGGTCATATTATGTTACAACCAAAAATTGTTACAGAAAAATGGGGTGGTGGAAAAATTTATTATTAAATAAATTTGTTAATAAAATTTGGAGTAATATGAGATTATTCCAAATTTTATTAAAAGAGAAAATAAATTCAGCATTTTGAAAATAATAAACTTTGATAAAGTAACATGAATTATTATTCATAATATATCGTTAATATTATGAAGCATGTAGCTCAGTGGATAGAGCATCAGATTCCGATTCTGAAAGTCAAGGGTTCGATTCCCTTCATGCTTATAATTCACAATTTGATTGTAAGCATTACTATTTGGGGCTGTATTGGTATCGACATTTAAAATTTAAGAAAGTACGAATCAGGTCGAAGTTTGTATTCTTCGTAAAAACATACAAAATTTAAAATAAACGCTAACAATATAATTCGTTTTAACTTTAATACAGTAGGAAATTTCGCAAGCAAACAAAATTATTCAAACTTATTGTTTACTATTTAAAAAATTCTATTAAAAATTTTTCCGCTATAATTAGACATTTTTGTCTAACTTAGTTTAGAATAACTTATAAAGTGTTCACTTTTTTCTTATTTGAACTACGCCTGTGAAAAAAGTATTTTAATAACATTTAGATGGACGTGGGTTCAATTCCCATCAGCTCCAAAATTGCATTCGTGGCCGAGTGGTTGAAGGCACCGGACTCATAATCCGTTTTCCTCTGGAACGTCACTGGTTCGAACCCAGTCGGATGCAGACTAATCTTTTTTAATATTGTCTTTTTCAAAATAGAAGTGTAATATTATAAACAAGAATGGTTACACTTACTACTTAAAAGTTATGTTTAAAATTAATAATCAAAAAACAATCAATCAGTTAGAAATTAAATTTTTTAAAAAAGATTTACCCGTAATGTGTGTTGGCGATAATGTTAAAGTTGGTGTTAAAATTGTTGAAGGTAATAAAGAACGAGTTCAATTTTATGAAGGGACAATTATAGCTATAAAAAATACTTCAATTAATCAAACAATAAACGTTAGAAAAATATTACAAGGAATTGGAATTGAACGAATTTTTTTAGTTCATTCTCCAAAAATTGATTCAATTGAAATCTTGCGATCTTCTCAAGTTGCACGTTCAAAACTTTATTATTTACGAAATTTAAAAGGAAAAGCCAGTCGTTTAAAGCAATCTTTTTAAAAATTAAAAAAATATTAAAACTTTACTAAAAATTTTTTGTTTGTATTGCATTTACGTAGTATAATAATAAATAGTAAAGTACGAGTTGAAATAAATTTTCACATATTACTTTATAAATATTTAAAATTAAGGAGTTATATGGTTACATACAAAGTGACATTATTAAGTGAAGAACATGATATTGATACAACAATTGACTGTGGTGATGATGTATTTGTTTTAGATGCAGCTGAAGAACAAGGAATTGACTTACCATATTCTTGTCGAGCTGGTGCATGTTCAACATGTGCAGGTAAAGTAACGGCTGGAGAAATTGATCAATCAGAACAAACTTTTTTAGATGATGATCAAGTAGGAGCTGGATTTGTTTTAACTTGTATTGCATATCCAAAATCAGATTGTACAATATTAGTTCATCAAGAAGATGAGTTATATTAACAACTTATTAATTAATACTAAATATACAGATATTTAGTATTAATTAATAAGTTGTTACATTTTTTATATAGAATTAAAAATTATTAAATCTAATTATTATTTATAAAAATTTCTAGATATTTCACTAAAATTTATATTATGAATTTAACATTATAAGTATAAATTTATAAAAACTAGTATAAAAAAATGTATATGAATTATTTTAATAATAAAAAAAATTTAGGATTTAACTGCATGAAAAATATTGATTCTATTGAACAACTATTTATGAGTAAAAAATAAATAAAAATTACTAAAAATCTTATGGTAAACAGAAATTTTCCAGTTTACCAAGTAGATCGTCTAGTTGGTAAGTTTATTTTAATTAGCTTAAGATTAATTTATGATTAGTATATTTGTGTTAATTGGTTCAAAAATTGCACAAACTAAGCTATTTGACATAGTAGCAAATGCAAAAACAAATCTTCTTATATAAATCAAAATTAGAGAAAATCACTTAAAATAGTTTTTATATTTCGATGATGGTGTTTTTAACCTGTTTTTTATTTTAAAAAATAGATTAAAAACACCATCTTATTATTTTAGGATTTCATAAAATTTGAGATATTTTATCCGTCAAATTATATCAGAAAGAGTTAAATTTTGAATTAACTGGTCTTTTTTTTACCACTTTTCAATACGATTTTTACCGTATTTTGAATAGTGTTATTTTTAGCTAATTCGCTAAGTAATTGGATAATATTTTTTTTAATTTTAATAAGTTGATTATTTCGAAGATTAATTAAAATGAAAAACTTTTCAAGATTCAATGTTTTTTCTGGTTTACTAACAACTAACGATTTCATAATTCGAACTTTTAACCGTAAATCATTCTTATTCGCTGAATAAAGAAACGACTTCGACAGATGAAAAGGGTATGAAAAGTAAAAAGGTTCTTCAGTTACCAGGATTTCAATAAATTACAACTTGCCAAAAGGATTTTCACACTCAACATATGGGAAACATATATAACTTCGAAAAACGCTATTCGAAAATATTTTTAATATAGGATCTAGCTTTTGTAATTGATAAAAATAGAATAACAGTTTTTCTCGTCCAGAATGGCTTGAAATTTTAATCCCCGTAAAATTTACAAATTTACTTAAAGGGAATTTTAAACAAAAATAATTTTGCTTTTTAACCCTAAGCTTTTTACAATCATTAAATACGTTTAAATTCAAACTCTTAATAAAAGATAAAAACTGTAAGAGATGAAACAATCGTTTTTCTTCTTCTTGATTTGTGATTCTTTGATTTTCAAAATAACTAGTGATTAATAAGCTATAAGTAGAATTTATTAGATCGTATTCTCGGTGTCTTCGTTCAAGGTCAAGAATCCAATCTATATATGGGTAATCCAAATAGTTTTAAAAAAAGCTCGGAAAATTTTATAATTTCAATTCTAAAAAAAAGTAAAAAATTTATTATTTTTCTATTTTCAAAAAAAGCATGAATTGCAGATAGTATTTTATTAAAGTCGAATAATATACAATTAAATATTAATTTTTAAGCGTTCTTAATTCTCCGATTATATAAATCTTTTATTATTGAATCAGACAATTCAATATTTTTAAATTATCATTCAAAAATGTCCAATTTATTTTCAAAAATCTAAAAATTTTAGATTTTAAAAAATAAAAAAAATATAAAATCCTCTCAACCAAAATTTTATTAATTAAAAACATTTAATATGTATATATATATATGACTTCACAAATTTTAATATTGTTAATGTCAACTTTGGGAATTATTCTAGCGTTTAATTCAAATACTAATGGTATTAAGCTTGGATTTGGATATTCGTTGCTATTACTTATAAATTAACTAAATGAAAAAAAATAATAATAAATAATGGTTTTAAAAAGATTTTACTTTCCGTTCTTGTTCCTAGTTCGGCATATGAATTTGACAAAATATGCAATATAATAAATTTATCGGACGCTTTATTGTGTGAAATTAAAGGTATAGTGATAGATTTTAACTTACTGTAGAACAAATAAAATTTACTATACGTTGTACACAGGCATTGATATGTAATGATGCTATATGTTTTACAGGTGGTTTAAATTCCAAAGTGAACACTTTTAAATATTATAATGCAAGAATTGAAGGATAATCCAAAACATTATAGAAGTGACCTTTGAAAATCACTTCTATAATGTTTTGGATTATCTTATGTAACGTTAAGAATTATAGCACATACAAAATAGATGAGGATACTAATCCCAGTAATAAGATTTAAAAATTTTTGGGCCGAACTTGGAGAACCCAATAAATCACTCTTATTAGCAAAACTTGAGAGTCCGATATTTTGTTGTGGCATTCGCCAAAAAATAATAAAAATTATAAATAAACTGATTAAGACTGAAATTTGTTTTACCATATATTTATTTTTTTCAAAATTTCTTATACAAAGAAATTAGTCGTTTACTCTTCAATTTCAAAAACTTCATTAAAAATTTTACTAACTTTGTCCCCAGAATCAATTGACTCTAACGGATCTTTTCGTAAACGATGGCGTAAACATAATGTTATAATTGTTGATATATCATCAATTGTTACTTTATCGCGACCATTATAAGCAGCATAAGCTTTGGCAGCACGATTTGTTACAATGTCACCCCGTAAACCATCAACATCTAAACGACTACAAACCTCTGAAATTTTTACACGCAAATCATAATCTAATTCTACTGTTGGTAATATTTTTTGAGCTGATACAATTCGGTCGCGAAGTTCTTGTTGTTGAGTTTCATAATTTTCAATCCAAACCATAGGTGTTTGGTCAAAAGATGTACGTTCTTCTACTACCTTTACACGTAATATTGGATCTTTAACTGTACGAATCTCGGCATGCATACCAAAACGATCTAATAATTGTGGTCGCAATTCACCTTCTTCAGGATTTCCGGATCCAACTAAAACAAATCGAGCTGGGTGACGAATTGAAATCCCTTCTCGTTCAACTGTATTCCAACCAGAAGCAGCAGAATCTAATAAAATGTCAACTAGATGATCATCTAATAAATTAACTTCATCTACATAAAGTAAGCCTCTATTTGCTTTTGCTAATAATCCTGGTTCAAAAGCTTTTATACCTTCTGTCAAAGCTTTTTCGATATCAATTGTTCCACAAACTCTATCTTCTGTTGCACCTAATGGAAGATCAATCATTGGAATTTTAATAAATTCGGTTTCAATTGTCTCTCCATTTTGAATTGCCATTTTTACTTCATTTCCCATTAAATCTAAATCAGATTTATGCGAATTAAAAGGGTCATCTTTTACTACTTCAATTTCTGGAAGTAAATCTGCTATTGCACGAATTGTCGTTGATTTCCCGGTTCCTCGATCTCCCATGATCATTACCCCACCAATTTTTGGATCGATAACATTTAATTGTAAAGCTAATTTCATTTCTTCTTGCCCAACAATTGCAGTAAAGGGAAAAACAGGTGTATTAAATTTTTTTAAATCTTGTGTTACCATATTACTTAGAAATTTAATTATTTTTATGAAATTATTTTAAAATCCAGTACAAATTCTTATTCATAAAGAGTTGAACCTAATCGAACTGCTAAAACACTTGCTACTAATGCAATAAATAATGCTGTATAAACTTGTGAATCATAAATCATTGAAGAACTCCTAATTACTATTTATATATATATGTATCGATATTGTTTTAATTCTAAAAAATATAATGGAGTAAATTGTAACAAAAAATTTGATAAATTTATAACTTTACATACCTATAATTTTAGTTTAAATTTCTAAAAATTACATATTTTAAAAGTATTAATTTTTTATTACCAACTTGATTTTGTTACACCTGGTAATAAACATTGATGGCCCATTTCACGAAATACATGACGTGATATACCAAAATCTCGAAAAACGCCTCGTGGACGACCCGTTTTCCAACACCTATTACGAATTCGAATTTTTGAACTATTTCGAGGTAATTTTTGTAATTTTGAATGTAACTTCATTTTTGAATTAAAATTTTCTTCGTTTTGATATTGTTGTAATATAACATTACGTTTTAAAATATATTTTTGATATAATTTAATACGCTTTTTATCGCGTTCAATCATACTTTTTTTTGCCATAAGATAAATTTAAATGTTAAAAAATAAAATTAAAATTTTGTAAATTATCTAAGATTATATGTTAAAGATCTTTATATTTTGTTTTATCATATTATATTCTATCTTTTTCCTCTTTACAAGTAAAGTATAATTTAATGTTTTTTTATCAAGTTTAATAAAAATCGAAGTTTTCAAGATTGAGAGATAGATTTAGAATATTTTTTATAACTTTTCTAATAAAATACAAATTAAATTACAAAATCTTAAATTTCACAAAATTAAATTAAGTAAATTTTTCAATCTTTACTTATAATATTATAATAGCTAACATTTTTCTAGTTTAGTTGTAAGAAAGTCAAAAACCATTATTTATATTGAGGAATGAATTTACTATGGCATTACCATGGTATCGTGTTCATACAGTTGTTTTAAATGATCCTGGAAGGTTAATTGCTGTACACTTGATGCATACTGCATTAGTTGCAGGTTGGGCTGGATCGATGGCATTATATGAATTAGCAGTATTTGATCCATCAGATCCAGTTTTAAATCCAATGTGGCGTCAAGGAATGTTTGTTATGCCATTTATGACTCGGTTAGGAATTACTGATTCTTGGGGTGGTTGGAGTATCACTGGTGAAAGTGTTTCAAACCCAGGTATTTGGAGTTTTGAAGGGGTAGCGTTATCACATATTATTTTATCTGGTATGTGTTTCTTAGCAGCTATTTGGCATTGGGTATATTGGGATTTAGAATTATTCCGTGATCCAAGAACAGGTGAACCTGCTTTAGATTTACCAAAAATATTTGGTATTCATTTGTTTTTATCAGGTTTATTATGCTTTGGATTTGGTGCATTTCATGTTACTGGTTTATTTGGACCTGGAATTTGGGTTTCAGATGCCTATGGTATAACTGGGAAAGTTCAACCAGTAGCACCTGCATGGGGTGCTGATGGCTTTAATCCATTTAATCCGGGTGGAATTGCTTCTCATCATATTGCCGCTGGTATTTTTGGTATTTTTGCTGGTATTTTCCATTTAACTGTACGTCCACCTCAAAGATTATATCGTGCATTACGAATGGGGAATATTGAGACAGTTTTATCTAGTAGTATCTCTGCTGTTTTCTTTGCTGCTTTTGTAACGTCAGGTACAATGTGGTATGGTGCTGCTGCAACTCCAATTGAACTTTTTGGTCCAACTCGTTATCAATGGGATAGTGGATATTTCCAACAAGAAATTGAACGTCAAGTTGAGACATCAGTAAGTGAAGGATTATCTGAAAGTCAAGCATGGTCAAGAATTCCAGATAAACTAGCATTCTATGATTATATTGGAAATAACCCGGCAAAAGGTGGTTTATTCCGTGCAGGACCAATGGATAAAGGTGATGGAATTGCAGAAGCTTGGTTAGGACATCCAATATTCCGAGATAAAGAAGGTCGTGAATTGACAGTTCGACGCATGCCAGCCTTTTTTGAAACATTCCCTGTTATTTTAGTTGATAAAGATGGGATTATTCGTGCCGATATTCCATTCCGTCGAGCAGAATCAAAATATAGTATCGAACAAGTTGGAGTAACTGTAGATTTCTATGGAGGTAAATTAAATGGTCAAACATTTAAAGATGCTCCAACTGTTAAGAAATTTGCACGAAAAGCACAATTAGGTGAAGTATTTGAATTTGATAGAACAAGTTTAGAATCAGATGGTGTATTCAGAAGTAGTCCACGTGGTTGGTATACTTTTGGTCATGCTAATTTTGCTTTCTTATTCTTCTTTGGTCATTTATGGCATGGTGGGCGAACACTTTTCCGCGATGTATTTACAGGGATTGGTGCAGAAGTTACAGAGCAAGTAGAGTTTGGTGCGTTCCAAAAACTTGGAGACAAATCAACTAAAAAACAAGGTGCTGTATAGATTATAGTCTTTGTTTTTTAAATTCATTTAAATTTAAATAAGATTAAACAATGGAAGCTTTAGTTTATACATTTTTACTTATCGGTACTTTAATGGTAATTTTCTTTGCCGTATTTTTCAGAGAATCACCTCGAATTATCAAAAAATAAAACCAAATTACTTGGTTTTATTTTTAATCTTCATGTTCTTCAAATGGATCACGCAAGTTTTTAGCTGCAGGTCCAAAAGCTGTATATATTGAATATGTGGTAATTCCTAAAAGTAAACTTGATACAAAAATTACAATAATAGTTGCTGTTTCCATGTTATGTATTGAACTAAATTAACAGTTTAATATTATATAACATATAGTAAAAAATTAATTTATTAAAAATATAAATATTTTTATGGCATTACGAACAAGATTAGGTGAAATTTTACGTCCACTAAATGCTGAATATGGTAAAGTTGCACCCGGTTGGGGAACAACTCCAATTATGGCTGTAGTTATGGCAGCATTTTTAGTATTTTTATTAATTATTTTACAAATTTATAATTCATCTCTAATTATTGAGAATGTGGATGTTGATTGGGCAAATGGTATTGTTTAGAATTAATAGTTTATAGGATAACGAATTTTTTAAATATTATCGAAAAAATATTTTAGAATCAGGAGTTCATAAATTATTAAAAAATTCAAATAATTTAAAAGGATCTAAATCCTTTTAAATTATTTATAAAAGCATAACAGTAAAAAATCAAAAAAATTTCTTATGGATATTATAAGTTTAGGTTGGGCAGGCTTAATGACAATGTTTACTTTTTCATTAGCATTAGTTGTTTGGGCCAGAAATGGTTTCTAATTCTTTAAATTCTTTCTAATTAATAATTAAAATTAAAAAATTATGGCATTAATCGTAAAAATATTTCCATATGCAAGTCCAGAAATTGTTAGTGCAGCAGTTGCATGCTTCTTTATGACTTTATTTGGTCTTTCATTAGGATTTGCATTGTTAAAAATTCAAGGTGAGTAAAAATTATTTAATAATAATATACTAAATATTATTATTAAATAATTTTTATTATTAAAACCAACTAGCGGGACTGACGAGACTCGAACTCGCAACTTCCGCCGTGACAGGGCGGTGCTCTAACCAATTGAACTACAATCCCCAATTTTTATTGTAAGATACTTTAGAATTTTTTTGGTGTCAAACCTTTAATTAATTTAATAAAGGAGAAACAGGGATTCGAACCCTGGGTACAAATATTTGTACGATAGATTAGCAATCTATTGCTTTCGACCACTCAGCCATTTCTCCTAAACTAATAATTCTAAATCTCTCTAAGTATTCTAAATGGCTCTGGTGGGATTTGAACCTACGACCTTGGGCTTATGAGTCCCCTGCTCTAACCACTGAGCTACAGAGCCTTCTCCTACCCAGCTATATGATAATTTTACCATAATTCAAATAAAAATTTGTTATTTTATTTAAAAAAAATTAAATATTTATTTTATCAAAATTATATATAATTTTAATTAATTAATAGTTATAATTTCTTCTTATGAGCAATTTTTGGAATAATATTTCTCGCTATCCCCGTTTTTTTATTAGTAGTCTAATAGGTTTAATTCTAGTTATTTTAACACCATTTAAAAACTTATTAAAAATACCTAAAGTACGGCTCTTTGTAATTGTATTTTTATTTCTGAGTATTGTAGTTTTATATAGTGTAATTCGAAATATGTTAGCATTATAAAATGCTAAATTTTATTTTATAAAAGAATTCGAATCTCAAATAAAATAAAACACAACTAATTTATCTTTTTTATAAAGTTACAAAACTTGTTTTTTAATCTGTATTACTCAATATTTAATAACTATTTATTAAAATATTTTCAAAAAAAATAATAGTAAATGTTAATTAAAAAAATAAGATTAATATCAAAAATTAAAAATTGGGCCGAGTTGGATTCGAACCAACGTAGCATAACGCAGCGGATTTACAATCCGCCCCCTTTAACCACTCGGGCACCGACCCTACACATTGATATTACAATATTCAAAAATAAAAAACAATACTATATGATAATAAAACTTTGTATTTCGATTTTATCTTGACATTATTTAAATTATTAGTTATAAATAATACTAAATGGGTAATTAACTCAGCGGTAGAGTGTCTGCCTTACAAGCAGAAGGTCACAGGTTCAAATCCTGTATTACCCATATTACTTTTTTCTTTAGGGCCTATCGTCTAATGGATTAGGACAGAAATCTTCTAAATTTCTAATGTAGGTTCGATTCCTACTAGGCCTAAACTTCTTTTAAGATAATTAACGTTCTATAATTTTTTTTTTAAAACTACTTATTCAAAATTTTTTGTAATTACTTATCATTTATTAACTAATAAATAAGCTGGAGAAGGGACTTGAACCCGCAACCTACGGATTACAAATCCGTTGCTCTACCATTGAGCTACACCAGCAAATGATGATATTATTTGATACTAGATTAGTAAGTTTTGTTGAATTAGTCAATAAATTTTTTATCTAGCTTTAAATGCTAGATAAAAAATTTAGGATATTAATCAATAGGACGCATTGATAATACTGGTTCATTAGCACGATTAATTCCTTTTTCGAAACCAGCAGCAGCAGCTCGCGCACGACCTGAATGCCACCAATGACCGATTAAGAAGAAAAATGCTAAAAAGAAGTGTGAACAACATAACCATGAACGTGGTGATACATAGTTTACAGAATTAATTTCTGTTGCTACACCACCTACTGAATTTAATGACCCTAATGGTGCATGAGTCATATATTCTGCGGCACGACGTTCTTGCCAAGGTTGAATATCATTTTTAATTTTGTTGATATCTAAACCATTTGGACCACGTAGAGGTTCAACCCATGGAGCACGTAAATCCCAAAAACGCATAGTTTCTCCACCAAAAATGATTTCGCCACTTGGTGAACGCATTAAATATTTACCTAAACCTGTTGGACCTTGTGCTGAAGATACATTTGCACCTAAACGTTGATCTCGTACTAAAAACGTGAAGGCTTGAGATTGTGATGCTTCAGGACCTGTTGGACCATATAATTCACTTGGATATGCAGTGTTATTATACCAAGCATATAATGCTGCTGTGAAACCCATAATTGAAATAGCTGCTAGACTATATGAAAGATAAGCTTCTCCTGACCAAACAAAAGCTCGACGAGCCCAAGCAAATGGTTTTGTAAAAATATGCCAGATACCACCAACAATACATAAGATAGCAACCCAAATATGACCACCAACAATATCTTCCATGTTATTTACAGCTACAACCCAGCCATCTCCACCAAAAGGAGAACGGAAAACGTAACCAAAAATTACAATTGGATTTAATGTTGGAGTTGTAATTAATCGAACATCTCCACCACCAGGTGCCCAAGTATCATAAACACCACCTAAGTACATAGCTTTAATAACTAATAATAAAGCTCCAACACCTAGAACGCATAAATGAATACCTAAAATGGTTGTCATTTTATTTTTATCACGCCAATCGTAACCAAAGAATGGAAAAGATTCTTCTAAAGTATCTGGGCCTAATAATGAATGATAAATTCCACCAAAGCCTAAAACAGCTGATGAAATTAAATGAATAACACCTACAGCAAAATATGGAACCGTGGTAGTAATTTCACCACCAGGACCAATTCCATAACCTAATGTTGCTAAATGTTGAATTAAAATGAAACCTTGTTCATATAAAGGTTTTTCAGGTACAAAATGTGATACTTCAAATAATACCATTGCACCAGCCCAAAAAACCATTAAACCAGCGTGTGCTACGTGAGCACCTAATAATTTACCTGAAACATTAATTAAGCGAGCATTTCCACTCCACCAAGCGAAACCGGTAGACTCAATATCGCGACCTGCTATACTACTATTAAAGGGCGTTTCCACGTGGTAATACCTCCTCAGGGAATACAAAGTTTTCATGTGGTTGATCTTGCGCAGCCATCCAAGAACGAATACCTTCATTTAATAAAATATTCTTTGTGTAGAATGTTTCAAATTCTGGATCTTCTGCTGCTCGTAATTCTTGAGATACAAAATCATATGCACGTAAGTTTAAAGCTAAACCTACAATACCAATTGCACTTGTCCATAAACCAGTAACTGGTACAAATAACATAAAGAAGTGTAACCAACGTTTATTTGAGAATGCTACACCAAAGATCTGTGACCAGAAACGATTTGCTGTTACCATAGAGTACGTTTCTTCTGATTGAGTTGGAGTAAATGCACGGAAAGTATTTGCCGCATCACCATCTTCAAATAATGTGTTTTCTACAGTTGCACCATGAATTGCACAAAGTAATGCGCCACCTAGAATACCTGCAACTCCCATCATATGGAATGGATTTAATGTCCAATTGTGGAAACCTTGTAAGAATAATAAGAAACGGAAAATTGCTGCAACACCAAAACTAGGCGCAAAGAACCAACTTGCTTGTCCTAATGGATATAATAAAAATACTGAAACAAAAATTGAAATTGGGCCTGAAAATGCGATAGCATTATAAGGACGAATCCCAACTAAACGAGCAATTTCAAATTGTCGTAAACAGAATCCAATTAAACCAAATGAACCATGCAAAGCAATAAATGTCCAAAGACCACCAATTTGGCACCAACGTGTAAAATCACCTTGGGCTTCTGGTCCCCATAATAATAATAAAGAGTGTCCCATACTATTAGCTGGAGTTGAAACTGCAGCAGTTAAGAAATTACATCCTTCAAGATAAGAACTTGCTAAACCATGAGTATACCATGATGTTACAAATGTTGTTCCTGTAAGCCAACCACCCGTAGCTAAGTACGCAGTTGGAAATAATAATAAACCTGACCAACCAACGAAAACAAATCGATCTTTTTTTAACCAATCATCAATAAGATCAAATAAGCCACGTTCTTGGTTTTGCCCAATAGCAATGGTCATATTTCAAAAATCCTTTAATTAAATTTTTAACGAGTAAACTGTACGTATTAATTTTTACTCAAATCTTGCCAACTTGTACTTACCATTATATATTATTATTTCAATAAATTTTTATAATTCATAAATTTTTTTCAAGTTGTTATTATGATTTATAAAAATAATTTTATAAGTTATAAAAAAATTATTAAAAATTAAAACTGATTTAACCGTAAACGAAATAAAAATTTATTTCGTTTATGGTTATAAAATTTAATCAATATCATCAATTGAAATGTATAAGAAAAATAATGCCATACTAAAGGCTGGAAAAATTAAACCAACAATAGGAACCAAAATTGAAGGTAAAAAAGCAGCTGCCATAGTTTTATATTAAATTGTTAAGGTTTTTCAGTTAATAAGTATCAATTAGATAAATTGATAATATTAATTGTATATGAAAATAACTTATAATTAAACTTTAATATAAAATCAAAAATTTACATATTTTTATAGTAGAATTAATATTATTAAATTTAACATTTTTACTATTATTAAATTTTATTTATGGAAACTTTATTATTAGCTCGTTTACCAGAAGCATACGTTGTTTTTAGTCCAATTGTCGATGTATTACCAATTATTCCTGTCTTCTTTTTATTACTAGCATTTGTTTGGCAAGCGGCAATTGGATTTAGATAATTTTCAATTTATAATTTAAAATTTTTAAATTATACTAGCAACCTAGTAACATATTAGATACATATGTATATATATATGTATATTTACGTTTATAATTAAAAATTAACAGAAATGGTAGAACCTTTATTATCTGGAATAGTGTTAGGTATGATTACTGTAAGTGCTTTTGGACTTTTTGTCGCTGCCTTTTTACAGTACCGACGTGGAAATCAATTTGAAATTTAATTTTATTTAAATCTTGAAAATATAAAATTTTCGAGATTTAAATAAAATTAATAAACTAACATTCTATTAAATTTTTTTAGCGAAAACTTTATAATAAAGTACTTTTTTATTATTATAAAAATCAAATATTTAATATTTATCTAAATTTAACGTTTAGTTTACATAATGCATTTCTTAAAACGAAGTATAAAAAAATGTTTAAAAATTACTTTGCTCGAATTCTCTGAAAACTTCAGCGCATAATTTAATTGAAAATATAATTGATAGTTAATTCTAAATGTTTGGGTTACCTGGGACTCGAACCCAGAACTATTCGGTTAAAAGCCGAGTACTCTACCATTGAGTTAGCAACCCTTATTAGAATATTAACACAGAAATCGAAAAATATTAAACTATCTAGCATAAAAAATTTCATGTAAAATTTTTTTTAAACAAATAAAATATTATTTTAAATAATATTTTTACTTTGTTAATTTTAAAGTAAAATGAAAAGTAACATTATTGGTTATTTTATTAATTAAAATTTAATAAGTAAGGATTTTAAAAATGATTAATTGGCAAGTTATTGGTCAACTAATAGCTACAGGTGTTATTATGTTATCAGGTCCAGCAGTAATTGTATTATTAGCTTTAAAAAAAGGTAATTTATAATTAATTATAAATTTGATCATCAATATAAAAATTTTTAAAGAATGTCTATGATAACTGCTTTAGTAGCTTTATTAGTTTTAATTTCATTAGGTTTAGTTGTAACAGTTCCGGTCGCTTTAGCTACTCCAGGAGAATGGGAAGAATCTAAAGGTAACTTTAGTAAAGCTTTTCAAGCTTGGGTTAGTCTTGTCATTATAATTGCTGCTGCGGATGGAATCACATCAAGTATTTAAAAGATTTAGAAATTATAGTTTAAACTATAATTTCTAAATCTTTTTTAAGTATTGACAAATAAAATAGTTCAGTGTACTATTATATTTATAAACTCAAAGTATCTGACTATTGTATTAAATTAGAGCGGGCATAGCTCAGTGGTAGAGCGCAACCTTGCCAAGGTTGATGTCGCGCGTTCGAATCGCGTTGCCCGCTTTAGATATTTTGAAAAGTCCAAAATTTTTACTTGCCCCCATCGTCTAGAGGCCTAGGACAGCTCCCTTTCACGGAGCAGACAGGGATTCGAATTCCCTTGGGGGTATCTCGTTTTATATTAGTTATACTAAAGATAAACAATAACTAATTCCTTTTGAGTATTGACAAAAATTTTTTATTTATATTATTATTACTTCTAGGACGATTAAATCGGAGAGAAAAGAATGTTTGATAATAGTAAATCTAAGATCTTTAAAAATAAAAATAATTTTAATTCAATTATTATTTATGAACAATTTGTCACAATTTTTATTTTTATTAGTTGAAATTAATCAAGAGACAGTTTTAAATTGGTTAGGAATTGAAGATCCACGCATTGCAGACTTACGTAATTTAGAATTTGAATATTTGCCAGAGACTGAAATAGATACTTCTATATTAGGATCGTCACCTCAGATATCAATAGAAACTTTTCGTATAATTCTTAACGCTGTATGGGATAGACTTCAACATGGTGGGTTAGGGTTGGCAGATATTGAAAATATTATACTTTTCATGGCTTTCTTTCGTTTTATTATTCTCGTTTTGCGATTTAATTTAAAAACAGGATTCCTAATTACTTGTATAGGACTTGTTGCTGCTTATATTTGGTATTTACATTTATCATCAATTATATTTGGTTATATGCGTGTTTTATTTAAAATGCCGTTTATGACGCGAATAGCTCTTGATCTTATAGATTTACGAGATGTTAAAAAGGCGGCACGTGGAGAAAGTTTTAGTATTCGTTATCCTATAAAACTATTATGGAAGAGTTTTACAGACTGGTCATCTCAAAATAATGGATTTAATATTGATCCATTATCAATGTTATTTACTAAGTTTAGCGGAGGAATAAAACCTTATACCGATCGTTTATATTATTTGATATATCGAGATGTTGGACCTGCTACGTTAAAAATGTGTCGTACAATATATCGTGATATAGCACCACTTGCACGTTATACATTCATAGTTAGAATAGGAAAGAAATATTGTCCATACTTAGTAAGATGGCACTGGACATTTACTATGTTATTGTCCGTAACAGAAAGATTTGTCATTTATTTTGTATACCGTTTAACATTATATATTAGCCGCGTCTTAACACCTGAATATAGAATGCTTGAAACTGGTGATTCTTTTCAACAATTCCGTGCACTACAATTAGAAACTGATATTAAAATGCTTTATATTGTTGCATGTACAGTCGTAATGTCTCATATTGCATTTATTGTTTATGGGTTACTTCAAGCTCTTTGGGGTCAATATTTTTACGTTCCATTTTTTACTGAAAATGTAGAACTGCATTTAGGTGAAGTACCAAGAACACCTTATAGTGGTGGAAATACACCAGGGCGTAATGCGAAAGAAGATCGCCAAAAATATGGCGGACCAATTCGAAATATTCTTTATAATTTACAATATTTCATAAAATCAATAATCAAGAAATTATCTAGAACAATTAAAAAACTTTTTAAAAGATAAAATAATATATATATATTATTTTATCTTTTTTTGATTTCTTAAAAATTCTAAATACTCAATGTAAAAGAATAACCATGTAAATAAAATTGTAGAAATTTTAAAAACAATTTTAAAAATCTTCGTAGTCCATTATAATGATGAACCTAAGCCTGAGTATGCACCATAGAAAAATAAACTAAGCATAGTTATAACTGCTAAACCACCTACTAGCCCTACAAGCCATAAAGGAATTCTACCAGTATTTGCCATAAAAAAACTCCTATTATATAAATATTAATTGAAGAAATAACTTGAAAATAATACCGCTAAAACGAAAATTAATAGAAGTCCCCAGTATAGAGAAGTTCGATTTAATTCGACTGCTTGTTTATTTGGATTTGGACCTGTCATAAATTTTACTCCTGTCTATATATAAATTTATCGTTGAATGAATTGCATTGCGGTAATACCGCCTAAAAAAAAGACAGTTGGAATAGCTAGACCATGAATTGCTAACCAACGGAAAGTAAAAATTGGATATGCTACAGGTTGATTAATATTTTTTGCCATTTTTTTACCTCACTATAAACCTTTAGTTAAATCTTCTAATTCTTGTTTTGCACTAAATCGATCATTCACTAGTGGTACTTGTTGACGATCTTGTGTAAAATATTCATTTGGACGTGGAGTTCCAAAAACATCATATGCTAATCCAGTACTAACAAATAACCATCCTGAAACAAAAAGAGATGGAATTGTAATACTATGAATAATCCAATAGCGTACACTTGTAATAATATCCGAAAACGGACGTTCACCCGTAGATCCACCAGACATAATTGTTTATTCTCCTATAAAAAATGATTGTTGCTCATTCGAATATTTAATTAAGAGCGGGCAGGGGGAATCGAACCCCCATCATTAGCTTGGAAGGCTAAGGTTTTACCACTAAACTATGCCCGCATAACTCAATTATAGAATCATGCGGGTATAAAAAGCAATAAAATTTTTATTTTATAAATTTTCTAAGTTTAAATCAAGAAACTTTGCTAAATCGGCAGCTTCTTCTTCTAAATTTGAAATTGTATTTGGTTGTTGAACAGGCGTTAAAGGTATATTACGTTCATCTTTTAAACATAAATAAATACTTCGCGTTGGATTTAATCCTTCTGTAATTTTTATTCCAATCGCTCTAATATTTCCTAAGGGATATGTCAAAAGAATTTCGCGATTTTTTCCAGGAAATCCTTTTCGAACTATTTTTACGAGATTTTCTATTTTATTATATTCATTATACCCACTTCCAATATCTAATAAAATTGTCAGAATTATATAAATACTAATACTTGAACTTAAGGTTCCATAAAAAATCATTACTAAGCCTTGTGGAATAAAAGCTAATTCTGTAGGATTTGCAAACGGTAATAAGTTAATTTTAAAATAGCTTGATATACCTGCCAATAAAAAACTTATCCCACCCATAAAAAGAAAAAATGCCCAGAAATAATTACTAAAACGTCTTGATCCAACAATTTTATCTTGACGAACTTCTTTTTGCATTTGTTATAATTTAAGAAAATATTAAATTAATTTAATTGATTTTAATCCTAAAAATAAACCAGAAGTGATTGCAAAGCAAAATCCTATTAATAAAAAGTAATCAAGAGCAATTGTCATAAAGTTTTTTGTTATTTTATCAAAATTAAGTTTATAAAAATTTTTTTATATATTAGTATATATTATATAGTAATATATAGAAAAATTTTGGTAGTTAAAATTTTTGTAAAAATTTTAATTATCTTACATTAATTAAACAATTTTCTTATCAATTTCAATAATTTTTAGATTAAATTTATGGCTAATTTTATTAAACCGTACAATGATGATCCATTTGTTGGTCATCTAGCAACGCCAATAACTTCATCAGCAGTAACGCGAGCAATTTTAAAAAACCTACCAGCTTACCGGTTTGGTTTAACTCCGTTATTGCGTGGTTTAGAAATTGGTTTAGCGCATGGATATTTTTTAATCGGTCCATTTGTTAAACTTGGACCATTACGAAATTCTGATATTGCTTTATTTGCTGGTTTTCTTTCAACAATTGGATTAATTTTAATTTTAACCTTAGGTCTAACAATATATGGTGTAGCGGTTTTTGGACAAAATAATGTAAAGGATTCAACTAATGAAAGTGATTTACAAACTAAAAAAGCTTGGAATCAATTCAAAGGTGGTTTCTTTGTAGGGGCATGCGGAAGTGCCGGATTTGCATTTATTTGTTTATCAAGTATTCCAACTTTTACAATAACGTAAATTTATTTAACATATTAAATCGGTTATTTCACTATTTTATAATCGATTTAATATATAAAATTATTTTTTTTAAACAAAATTTTAAATATATATTTTCAAGAATATGAATCCTGTTAATTTACAAGAAGAGTACGCTAAAACAGAAATTGCAAAAATTTTAAATTTATTAAATGAAGAGTTAGTTGGTTTAGCACCTGTAAAAGCACGTATTAGAGAAATTGCGGCTTTATTATTAATTGATAAATTAAGAAAAAATTTAGGAATTACGGCTGGAAGTCCTGGTTTACATATGTCATTTACAGGTAGTCCAGGAACTGGAAAAACAACAGTTGGTTTAAAAATGGCTGATATTTTATTTCAATTAGGTTATATTAAGAAAGGTCATCTTTTAACAGTTACTCGGGATGATTTAGTTGGTCAATACATTGGGCATACTGCTCCAAAAACAAAGGAAGTTTTAAAAAAAGCAATGGGTGGTGTTTTATTTATTGATGAAGCATATTATTTATATAAACCTGATAATGAACGAGATTATGGGTCGGAGGCTATTGAAATTCTTTTACAAGTGATGGAAAATCAACGAGATGATCTTGTTGTTATTTTAGCTGGCTACAAAGAACCGATGGATAAATTTTATGAATCAAATCCAGGTTTATCATCCCGAATTGCAAATCATATTGATTTTCCTGATTATACAACTGAAGAGTTATTACAAATTGCAAAAATGATGCTTGATGAACAACAATATCAATTGACTCCTGATGCTGAAATTGCTCTAACTCAGTATATAACAAAACGAAAAGAAAAACCATTATTTGCAAATGCGAGAAGTGTAAAAAATGCGTTAGATAGAGCTAGAATGCGTCAAGCAAATCGAATTTTTGATAGTCGTGGTCAAGTTCTAACTAAAAAAGAATTAGTTAATATCGAAGCACAAGATATTTTACAAAGTACTATTTTTAATTAAAAAAAAATTAATATAAAATAAAATAAAATGAGTGTACTTATTATTGGTGGAACTGGAACATTAGGACGACAAATCGTATTACAAGCTTTAACGAAAGGCTATCAAGTACGTTGTTTAGTAAGAAATTTTCGAAAAGCAAATTTTTTAAAGGAATGGGGCGTTGAATTAGTTTACGGTGATTTAAATCGCCCTGAAACAATTCCTCCTTGTTTAAAAGGAATTACAGCAATTATTGATGCTTCAACGAGTCGGGCAAATGAATTTGATTCATTAAAAACTGTTGATTGGAATGGAAAATTATGTTTAATTGAAGCAGCTGAGGCTGCAAATATCAAACGATTTATCTTTTTTTCAGCACAAAATGTTGAACAATTTTCAAATATTCCTTTAATGAAATTAAAACAAGGAATTGAAATTCGATTAAAGAAATCTAAGATTTCTTATACAATTTTTAGATTAACGGGATTTTATCAAGGTTTAATTGAACAATATGCTATTCCAATTTTAGAAAATTTACCAATCTGGGTAACAAATGAAAATACTTATGTTTCATATATGGATACTCAAGATATAGCAAAATTTTGTATACGAGCGTTTCAACTTCCCGAAACAGCAAATAAAACATTTTTCTTAGGGGGATTAAAAGGATGGGTTTCATCTGATATTATAAATTTATGTGAGCAACTAGCAGGTCAATCAGCAAAAGTACAACAAATCCCATTATTTGTTTTAAAATTAGTAAGTAAATTTTTTGGATTTTTTGAATGGGGACAAAATGTAAGTGATCGATTAGCATTTGCTGAAATTCTAAATATGGAAAATAATTTTTCAAAATCAACTTTTGATCTGTATAAAATGTTCAAAATTGATCCGTCAGAAATTATACAATTAGATGATTATTTTCTAGAATATTTTATTCGTTTATTAAAACGATTAAGAGATATCAACTTTGAAGATGTACAAAAACAAAAGACGTTAATAATCTAATAATATTAAAATAATTTATATGAATTATGCTAGTTTTATAGTTAAAATTATTGAAAAACCTACTCAAATTTTTTTTGATAATGGAACACTTTTAACGCAATTTATTGTTCAAATTCCAGAATTTAAAAATAAAAGTAAGTGTACTATCGTGCATGCAACAATTTGGGGAAAATTAGGATATGACATTACTCAGTATTATCAAATTAATGATTATATTATAGTTGAAGGTTATTTATCAATTCGTGAAAATTTAAATAGCGAGTTTAATTTTAAAACGTTCAAAAAGGCTGAAATTTCAATTTACAAAATCTATCCTTTCTTATTGTAGAATAATGCTTAAGAACAAATAATAAATGTTTCATTAATTAAATAATTCAGAATTTTTATATTTTAGTATAATTAATATTATTAAAAATAGTTCCTAGGAAAAATTAAATGTTAACTTTAAAAATTTTAGTTTATACAACAATTATCTTTTTTGTTTCTTTATTTATTTTTGGATTGCTTTCAAGTGATCCGTCACGAAATCCAAATCGAAAAGATTTTGAGTAATTTATAATTTTTGGATAAATCGATAATTCTAAACTTATCGATTTATCCAAAAATTATAAACCCTTCAAAATTTAATCGAACTCCGGATAAACAATAAACAATTTTTATACAATTGTAATATAAAATGATGTTATATCCTTAGATGATCAAAATATTTATTATTTTATATTTTTCTTCCCAGTAAATTTTTTATAAATATTAATTTAATGATTTTTGAATTATATTATATTAAATAAATTTGTATAATTTCTTGATATTTAGAATCGGAAATAAATAAAAATATTTTTTTCTTAAAAACTATATTATTATATATATTAGAAATATAGTTTTATTTTCCGATATTTTTTACCAAATTAAAAATTTTAAAATTTTAATTACAATGAAACGTTTCAATTTAATAACTTTATTTTTTATAGTATTAGTAAATTTTACACCTAAAAATGCATTAGCAGATATTGGAGGATTAACAAAATGTAGTAAATCACCTGCTTTTGCTAAAAGATTAAAAGTAAGTGTAAAAAAATTAGAACAACGGATGAGTAAATATGAAACAGATTCACCTCCTGCTTTAGCCTTACAACAACAAATTGAACGAACAAAAGCTCGATTTGATAAATATGGTCGTTCAGAATTATTATGTGGAACAGATGGATTACCACATTTAATTGCAGATGGACGCTGGAGTCATGCTGCTGAGTTTATTCTTCCAGGATTTGGTTTTATTTATATTTCAGGATGGATTGGCTGGGTTGGAAGAAAATACTTACGAGCAGTAAGTACAACTAAAAATCCAAGCGAAAGTGAAATTATTATAAATGTCCCATTAGCATTAAAAATAATGACAACTGGTTATATTTGGCCCATTTCTGCTTGGCAAGAATTAATAAGTAATGAATTAGTTGCTCCAACTGAAGAAATAACAGTATCACCTCGTTAAATTCATTAAACTTCAATTACTGTATACTTAATTAAAAATTATATGGAAAATTTTCAAAAATATTTATCAACAGCTCCAGTTCTTTTAACTTTATGGATGACTTTTACAGCAGGATTTATTATTGAAATAAATCGTTTCTTTCCAGACATGTTAGGATTATATTTTTAAACAATGAATTCAAGTTAAATTTTTAAAATATGATTTTGTTAATAGTTTTATCTATTAACAAAATCATATTAGAATACTATTTAAAAAAATTAAGCATACTCATACGTTTCTTTAGCTGGTAAAGTTGTATATTCATTAACTAAATTACGGAATTCTTCACCTTCGAGTGTTTCAGATTCTAATAATTTTTCAACAATAAAATCAATAACTACTCGATTTTCTAATATAATTTCTGTTGCTTTCTCTTCACAATAATTAATAATTTTAACGACTTCTTTATCTACACGGTCAGCTAAATTATCAGGATTTTGTGATGAGTAATTTGGAAATATTTGTTCATTATTTTCATCTTCTAATGCAATTGGCCCAATATTTGACATACCATATCGTGTAACCATATTACGAGCAATACCTGTTAGCTGTTGTAAATCATTACTAGCTCCTGTTGTTACTTCAGGATCGCCAAATATAATTTTTTCTGTAACCCAACCAGCAATATTAGTGATGATACGTGCTAATAATTGAGAACGTGAAATTAAAGTTTGATCTTCGTTTGGAGTAAACCATGTTAATCCTTTTGCTCCTCCTCGTGGAACTAGTGTAATCTTTTCAACTTCGTCATGGTCTCGTAGCACTGATCCAACAATAGCATGTCCAACTTCATGATAGGCTATTAATCGTTTATTTTTTTGATCATCCATTTCTGTTCCTGCAATACCACCAATAATTCTATCAGCAGCTTCTTCGACTTCTTTTTTGCTAATAGTACTTTTTTTGTATCGTGTTGCTAAAATTGCAGCTTCATTTAGTAAATTGGCTAAATCAGCACCCGAAAAACCTGGTGTACGTGTTGCTAATTTAACAATAGACACATCTTTTTCTAAAGGTTTATTTCGTGCATGAACTTTTAAAATATCAATTCGTCCTCGTCTATCAGGTAATGGAACTGTTATTTGTCGATCAAATCGACCTGGTCTTAATAAGGCTGCATCTAAAATATCTGCTCGGTTTGTTGCACCAACTACAATGACACCTTTATTTTCTTTAAAACCGTCCATTTCAGTCAGTAATTGATTTAACGTTTGTTCTCGTTCATCATTTCCACCACCAATTCCGGATCCTCGTTCACGACCTACAGCATCAATTTCATCAATAAAAATAATACAAGGTGTTGTTTCTGATGCGCGATTAAATAAATCTCGAATACGAGCTGCACCAATCCCAATAAACATTTCTACAAATTCTGAACCAGCAACACTATAAAAAGGTACATTTGCTTCATTTGCTATGGCTTTTGCTAATAAAGTTTTTCCTGTCCCTGGAGGTCCTACTAATAATACACCTTTAGGAATTTTTGCTCCAACAATAGTATATTTTTCAGGTTCTTTTAAAAATGATACAATTTCTTCAAATTCTGCTTTTGCTTCATCAATTCCTGCAATGTCACTAAATGAAATTCCTGTATCAGGACGAGGCTCATAATTAGCAGGTGATTCTCCTAAATTCATTGGTGATGAACCTGAATTTGATGAAAAATTTTCAGAATTTTGGAAAAAGAATATTAAACTTGTTATAAAAATTATTGGTAATAATAAATTACTGGCGATTGTTACATAAATATTTTTCTGTGCAACTGGGTGAGCATCAAAATCAATATTAGAATCTTTTAACTTCTGAATAAGTTGTGATGCACCAACTGGAATTTCAACACGGATTGCTTGTGGACGATCACCAAGTTCTGGACTAGAGGCTTGAACAATTGCATTTCGACTATTATCATATAAATCAACTTGTTTGATCCAACCCATTTCTAGATATTCTAAAAATCGACCGTACGTCATTCTGGAACTTGCGACATTTGTATTTAATTCGACTTTATTATTATTAGATTGAGTGTTCATAAAATTTGTACCGTCAAATTTTTTCACTCCTATAAAAATACAGATTAGAATAGCTAACGCGATAAGAATTTTTTGTAGTGTATTTTGATTCATTTGTATTTTACTCCAACTTAATTTAATAAAATTTTGTTCTTATAAATATAATAACATAGCTTTCATTTTAAAACCAACAAAAGTTTAGATTTTTATTGTTAAAAAAAACTATCTGTAATATAAAATGCAACTATATATGTATATATTGATTATTTGTAATAACTTATGGTAGGTCGAGGTTCAACAGTTAGAATTCTAAGAAAAGAATCGTATTGGTTTAATCAAGTCGGAACGGTAGCAACAGTTGATCAAAGTGGAATTCGTTATCCTGTTGTTGTAAGATTTGATAACGTAAATTATAGTGGAACCAATACTAATAATTTTGCACTTGATGAATTAATTGAAGTTACGGATAAAAAATCAAAATAATATGTAATTCTTAAATTTAATAAAAAAAGTATATTAATTTTCTTAGATATTATTATACTTTTTTTGTTCTAATATTATTTTTTAATTAAAATTTCTACTATTTATTAAAAATTATGATTAATTTTCCACAAATTGGAAAAATGGCTCCGAATTTTCTAACGTTAGGTGTTTATAAAAAACGTTTAGGGAAAATTCGATTATCGGATTATCATGGAAAAAAGTATGTTATACTTATTTTTTATCCTGCTAATTTTACTTCTATCTCTCCTACTGAATTAAACAAATTAAGTGATCGAATTTCAGAATTTAAAAAATTATCAACACAAATTTTAGCTATTTCAAGTGATAGTCCATTTTCTCATCTACATTATTTGCTATTAAAACGTAACCAAGGAGGTTTAAATCATTTGAATTATCCCTTAATTTCAGATTCAACAAAAACAATCACTCATACATATAATTTATTAACTGACGATGGACTTTCTTTTCCTGGTTTATTTATTCTTGACAAAGAAGGGATAATTCAATACTATACAGTTAATAATTTATTATGTGGTAGAAGTGTGAATGAATTAATTCGGATATTACAATCAATTCAATATGTAAAAGAAAATCCAGGTCAAGCCTGTCCTGTAGATTGGAAATTAGGGGAACAAACTCTTAATTCACATCCTTTAAAATCAAAATATTATTTTAAAAATTTATATTCTCAAAAAAATAATTAAATATTTTATGATAAAATTGAAAACTCGAAAAGCTGCTTCTAAACGTTACAAAATAACTGGAAATCAAAATATTTTGAGACGTCATGCTTTTAAAGGTCATCTTTTAAGAAAAAAATCAAATAATCAAAAACGAAAATTATCACAAACAATTCTCGTTAGTACTAATGATAGTAAACCTATTAAATTAATGTTACCTTATTAAAAAAAATGGTTAGAGTTAAACGTGGAAATGTAGCCCGTAAACGACGTAAAAAAATTTTATCAGTCGCAAGTGGTTATCGAGGTGCCCATTCAGTCCTTTTTCGTGTTGCAAATCAACAAGTTATGAAAGCTTTACGTTATTCATATGTAGGTCGAAAGCAAAAAAAACGAATCTTTAGAAAATTATGGATAACACGAATAAATGCTGCATCGCGAATAAATGGATTATCATATAGTCAAGTCATTCATAAATTTAAAAATTCGAATATTGATTTAAATCGTAAGATGCTATCACAAATTGCAGTCGTCGATAATTCAACATTCAATGAGTTAATAAATTTTAACTAAATTTTTAATTTCTCTTTTCATACAATTATCAGAAAATTTAAAATTTATTTGATTAATTTTAAAAGACTAAAGTTATTTAAGATTGATCGAATAAATTCTAAGATTTATCTACTTTTAAAAATTAATTAAACTTTTTATTTAATGCTTATAAATGATGATTTAGAAAAATTAATCGAAAATTTACCGTTTTTTCTTCAAACATATTTAAATCAACATACTGATAAAGATCAACTCATTGAAATAGTATTAGATCTAGGACGACGTCCAGAGGTAAGATTTCTTAACAGATTTGAGTATTTAGCACAGAAAGCTATCTCATGGCAAGATATTGATTATACTACAAAGAGAGTTAGTAAATTTAGCAATGAAAACCGTGCTGGAATTGAAAGAACTCTTCATCGTATAAGTTGTATGAGAAATCGACAGTTTTTAATAATTGGATTAACATGCCGAGTTGGACGTGCTATTTTTGGAACAATATCGGCTGTTCGAGATTTATTGGAGTCAGAACAATCAATATTAATTTTAGGTAAACCAGGTGTAGGAAAAACAACTATTATTCGTGAAATTGCTCGTGTTTTAGCAGATGAAATGGAAAAAAGAGTAATTATAATTGATACCTCAAATGAAATTGCTGGAGAAAGTGATATTGCACATTCAGGAATTGGTCGCGCAAGACGGATGCAAGTTGCAGAAACAGAATTACAACATCAGGTAATGATTGAAGCTGTTGAAAATCATATGCCAGAAGTCATCATCATCGATGAAATTGGAACAGAACTTGAAGTATTAGCAGCTCGGACAATTGCTGAAAAAGGTGTTCAACTTGTTGGTACAACACATGGAAATTGTTTACAAAATTTAATTAAAAATCCACCTTTAGCTGATTTAATTGGTGGAATTCAATATGTAACGCTAAGTGATGATGAAGCGAAAAGGCGAGGAACTCAAAAGAGTATTTTAGAACGAAAAGCTTATCCAGCTTTTGAAATCATAATTGAAATTAATGAGCAAAATTCTTGGACTATTCATGAAAATGTAAAACATTCGATCGATTTATTTTTACGAGAATCATTTCAAATTAGCCAAGTTCGACAATTTTCATTGCATGAAAAATTTAATATTAAAACAATAAAATTACAAAACTATTCTAATTCGTTAATTAAATCGTCATCGTACTTAAATAATTTAACTCCATTTTCTAATAAAAATTGGACGTTTATGAATCAGCCTCAAAAAAGAAAATTGTTGACAATTCAGTCTAGTAATTTAATAATTTATCCTTATTCGTTATCAAATAATTTACTAAAAGAAGTTTTTTTTAAAATGGGCTTTAACTTTATGTTAACGAATGAAATTAAAAAAGCAAATGTAATAATTGGTTTACATAAACATTTAAGAAAAAATTTAAAATTAAAAAATCTTGCAAAACAAAATAAAATTCCTGTCTATAGTATACGTCAAGTTAGTATTTATCAGATTACAAAATTGATTCAATCAATTTGTTTTTAGATTGTAACATTAGTTAACGAATACTTTAGAAAAAGATAACCATAAAATAAGCTTTTTTAGGATTATATAAATTATAAATTAGTTTTTTATTTTACAATAATAGAAGATGATTAAGTTTAAACAATATTTCTAATTTTATTCAATTTTAAAATATTCTTTAAATTTTAGCAAATTAGTTAATTTGGTAAAATTTGAGAATATAAAATTAAATTTTTAATAATTTTGCATAAACGCTTTAAATCAAAAGCAGTCAATTCTGTTTTTCTACTAATATACAATCGACAATTGTAATATAGGTCTTCAATTAACTTATAGACTTGTTCGTTAATGGTACTCTTTTTTAAAAACCAAGTTAATTTTTTAGAATTTTTTTTCTCTAAATAGTCCATGTCATCTTTTATTGAAAAATACAGTTTCTCAAATTGAATGCAAAATTCTATTGGATCAATACTATCTTTTTCAAAGCTTTCTATGATGTTAACATATGAAGAGCATTTTTGATAATGATAGTTGGAATACACTGTTCTTAACTTTGTAATTATAAATAATTCGAGATCATCATCTATCTCCCCTAATGCAATGTTTTTTTCTCGTAGTTTTTTAGCTAAAATGAAAGTATCCATAAATATAGTTTCTAAGCTAGGTTCAGTCATAATTTTAATAATTTAATAAAATTTATTTATTTTTATAATTATTATTATAATAAAGCATAGAAATTTTATGTTTTATTATAATAATAATAGCAAAATTGTTAACCAAACTTACCAGAAGTTGAAGCAATTACAAAAGCCGCATAAGTTAAAATATAACCAACAGCAAAATGTACTAAACCAACTAATCGAGCTTGTACGATTGATAAAGCAACTGGTTTATCTCTCCATCGAATTAAATTTGCAAGCGGAGTCCGTTCATGTGCCCAAACTAATGTTTCAATTAATTCTTGCCAATAACCACGCCATGAAATTAAAAACATAAATCCTGTTGCCCAAATTAAATGTCCAAATAAGAACATCCATGCCCAAACTGATAAGTTATTCATTCCAAACGGGTTATAACCATTAATTAATGGCGATGAATTTAACCATAAATAATCACGTAACCAACCCATTATATAATTTGAAGATTCATCAAATTGACCTGGGTTACCACCCCAAATTGTCATATGTTTCCAATGCCAATAGAATGTTACCCATCCAATTGTATTTAACATCCAGAACATAGCTAAATAAAATGCATCCCAAGCTGAAATATCACAAGTACCTCCACGACCTGGTCCATCACATGGGAAACTGTAACCAAAGTCTTTTTTATCTGGCATTAATTTTGATCCACGAGCGTCTAAAGCACCTTTTACAAGAATTAATGTTGTAACATGTAAGCCTAAAGCAATAGCATGGTGTACTAAAAAGTCACCAGGACCAATTTTTAAGAATAAATCGTTCTTATTACTATTAATTGCTTCTAACCAACCTGGTAACCAAATTTGATTACCGGCAATTGTTGCTGGATTAGTCTCAGATGATAATAAGACATTAAATTGGTAAATTGCTTTTCCTGAAGCAGCTTGAATATATTCTGCAAATAAAGGTTCAAATAAAATTTGTTTTTCTGGTTGTCCAAAAGCTACAACTGTATCATTATGAATATATAATCCTAGTGTATGGAAACCTAAAAATAGTGATGCCCAACTTAAATGTGAAATAATCGCTTCTTTATGTTCTAGCATTCTTGCTAAAACGTTATTTTTATTTAACTCTGGATCATAATCACGAACAAAAAAGATTGCACCATGAGCAAAAGCACCAACCATTAAAAATCCGGCAATATACTGATGATGAGTATATAAAGCTGCTTCTGTAGCAAAACTTTTCGATAAAAATGCGTAAGGTGTTAAAGCATACATATGTTGCGCTGTTAAAGATGTCGCAACTCCTAATGATGCTAATGCTAAACCTAATTGCATATGTAAAGAGTTTGTAATTGTCTCAAATAATCCAACATGCCCTGCTCCTAATCTTCCTCCTGGAGGACGGTGAGCATCAAGAATTTCTTTCATATTATGACCAATACCAAAATTAGTCCGATACATATGACCAGCTACAATAAAAACAACTGCAATTGCTAATTGATGATGTGCAATATCACTTAGCCATAAAGATTGACTCTGTGGATGGAAACCGCCTAAAAAGGTTAAAATTGCTGTTCCAGCTCCTTCACTAGTACCATAAATATGATCAATACTATCAGGATTTTCTGCATATACTGTCCAATTGCCAGTGAAAAATGGCATTAATCCCGCAGGATGGGGGGGAGTAGTTAAAAAATTATCCCAACCAACATGAACTCCACGTGATGCAGGGATAGCAACGTGAACAAGATGACCAGTCCAAGCTAGTGAACTAACTCCAAATAAACCTGATAAATGATGGTTTAATCTTGATTCATTATTTTTAAACCATGATAAGCTTGGACGGAATTTTGGTTGTAAATGTAACCATCCAGCAAATAATAAAATACACGAAAATAATAATAAACCTACTGCGCCCGTATATAATTCTTGATTAGTTCTAAATCCAATTGTATACCACCATTGGTATACACCAGAAAATGCAATATTAACTGGATATGAATTACCCTTACTAAATGCTTTTAATGCAGATTCACCAAAATGTGGATCCCAAATTGAATGAGCAATTGGTTTAACTTTTAATGGATTAGTTACCCATTTTTCAAAGTTTCCTTGCCAAGCAACATGGAATAAATTACCTGCAGTCCATAAGAAAATAATAGCTAAATGACCGAAATGTGAAGCAAAAATTTTTTGATATAAATTTTCTTCAGTCATTCCATCATGTGCTTCTAAATCATGGGCAGTTGCTATACCATACCAAATTCTGCGTGTTGCTGGATCTTGAGCAAGGGCTTGGCTAAACTTTGGAAATTTAGTTGCCATAATTATTAAATGTCTTTTTATATAATTTTTAGTTGTAAATAACAATTTTTAATAAAATTCTTACGACTTGTTTCAAATACTTACATAAATATCTATTTACGAATTTGTACAATCTAATTTATCGATCCTATTGTTAAAAAATATTTATTTAACTTATTGAAATAGCACGTGCTAAAAAGAATGACCATGTTGTACCAATACCACCAAGTAAATAATGTGCTAAACCAACAGCACGACCTTGTGTAATACTTAATGCTCGTGGTTGAATTGTAGGAGCAAAATTTAATTTATTGTGTGCCCAAACAATTGATTCGATTAATTCTTGCCAATAACCTCTTCCACTGAATAAGAACATTAAACTAAATGCCCAAATAAAATGTGCGCCTAAGAAAATTAGACCATATGCTGATGAAGCTGATCCATAAGATTGAATTACTTGAGATGCTTGTGACCATAAGAAGTCACGTAACCATCCATTAATCGTAATAGAACTTTGTGCAAAATTTCCACCAGTTATATGTGAGATATTACCATCAGGCGTTATTGTTCCCCAAACATCAGATTGCATTTTCCAACTAAAGTGGAATATTACAACTGAAATTGAATTATACATCCAGAATAAACCTAAGAATACATGATCCCAACTTGAACTCTGACATGTACCACCACGACCTGGACCATCACATGGGAAACGGAACCCTAAATTTGCTTTATCAGGTATTAATTTTGAGCTACGTGCATATAAAACACCTTTTAGTAAAATTAAAACTGTTACATGAATCGTAAAAGCATGAATATGATGAACCATGAAATCGGCTGTACCTAATTTAATAGGCATCATTGCAATTTTTCCACCAACTTCAACAACTTCACCTCCAAATGCATAACTTGTTGTTGCTAAAGCATTTGGTGCTGTTGTTCCAGGAGCTAATAAATGAATATTTTGAATCCACTGTGCAAAAATTGGCTGTAATTGAATTGCTTTATCAGAAAACATATCTTGAGGACGTCCTAATGCTCGCATTGTATCATTATGAATATAGAATCCGAAAGCATGTGTTCCTAAAAAGATACAAACCCAATTTAAGTGAGCAATAATTGAATCTCGGTGTCGAATTACACGATCTAATAAATTATTATAGTTATTCGCTGGTGTATAATCACGAACCATAAAAATTGCACCATGTGCTGCGCCACCAACAACACAAAAGCCACCAATCCACATATGATGTGTAAATAAAGAAAGTTGAGTTGCGTAATCTGTTGCAATAAATGGATATGGAGGCATTGCATACATGTGATGAGCGACAATAATACTTAATGAACCCACCATTGCTAAATTAATTGCTAATTGAGCATGCCATGAAGTTGTTAGAATCTCATATAAACCTTTATGTCCTTCACCTGTGAAAGGACCTTTATGAGCTTCTAAAATCTCTTTCATACTATGTCCAATTCCCCAATTTGTTCTATACATGTGTCCGGCAATTATAAATAAAACTGATAATGCCAAATGGTGATGAGCAATATCGCTTAACCATAATCCACCAGTAATTGGGTTTAAACCACCTTTAAATGTTAAAAAATCAGAATATTCACCCCATTGACCACTGAAAAAAGGAGCTAATCCTTTACTAAAACTTGGATATAATTGACTCATTAAATCACGATTTATTAAGAACTCATGAGGTAATGGTATTTCTTGCGGTGCAACTCCTGCGTCTAATAATTTGTTAATTGGTAAAGCAATATGAATTTGATGACCAGACCATGATAAACATCCTAATCCTAATAATCCTGCTAAATGATGATTCATCATTGATTCAGCATTTTGGAACCATTCTAGCTTTGGAGCTGCTTTATGATAATGGAACCAGCCCGCAAATAACATTATTGCAGACATTGCTAATCCACCAATTGCAATCCAATATAATTCTACTTCACTAGTAATTCCTTCAGCTCTCCACATTTGGAACCAACCAGAAGTTGTTTGAACACCTTGAAAATTACCACCAACATCACCATTTAATATTTCTTGACCAACGATAGGCCAAACAACTTGAGAACTTTGTTTAATTCCAATTGGATCAGTTAACCAGGCCGAGTAATTTGAGAAATAAGCACCATGAAAATGCATACCACTTATCCATAAAAAGATTATTGCTAATTGTCCAAAATGAGCACTAAAGATTTTACGAGAAACTTCTTCTAGTGAATTAGTTTGGCTATCAAAATCATGAACATCTGCATGTAAATTCCAAATCCACGTTGTTGTTTTTGGACCTTTTGCTAACGTTCGTGAAAAATGACCTGGTTGTGCCCATTTTGCAAAACTAGTTTCAACAGCATCTTTTTCAACAAAAATTTGTACGTTTTTTGTGCGACGATCAGTTGAGCTTATTGCCATTATTTTTCTCCTTGATGGGAGACGAAAATTTATGAAACTCTCACATAAGAATAAAAAAGGAATAGAATCTAATCTTGCCTAACTTATGTGTTTTCAGTTTTTTATTATACGTATTTTTCTGATAAATTTTTAAATTTAGGAAAAAAAGAAATCATTTAATTGTATTAAAAAGAAATTCGTTAAAAAAAATCGTAAGATTTTTTAAACTAATCTTGTTTTAAAAATTAAAATGTTTTTGATATAAACATCACTTTAAATTATTAACCAAGAAAAAATTTAATAATCACTTTTTATACGCTTTCAATAAAAGTCTTTTAAACAGTTTTTTTTTACATATTTAGAACACTTTAAAAATATCTTAAAGAAGTTTTTATAAATTTAAAAATTAATATTCGTTAAATTAAATGTTTGCTTTATCTAAAATTATGAATAATATTTATAAAATTTCTATAATAAAGCTTATTGGTAAAGTATTTTTTTTAATTACGTTATATTTTGTTGTTTTCAACTTAACAAAAAAAATATGGAGCTAAAAAATGACCTATCGGTAATTTCAACTATTAATGCTATAATTGTTAATATTTTTTCTACAAGAAAATTTAATTTCATTTTACTAAATATCAATTAAGTTACAGTATATATTTTTTATTGAATTTTTAAAAAATTTATTTTTATTTATATGATATAACTTTTTATTAAATGATTCACCTCCACTTAAATTATGCTTATTTTAATCTGATTAAAAAGTTTATTAATTTTTAATTTTAAAACTCTTTCGATCAGCATTTTATCTTTTAATTAGTCTATAAAGTTTAAAAAAAGAATAATGCCATCTGAAATATTAGAAGTAGTCAAATTATGAATATTTATCGTACTTCCATTTGTGATAAGTAATCCCTCATCCTCAATAAGTTGATATTGTTGGAAAATCTTAATCAGATAAATAAAGATTTGTTTGACTTGTTTGATTTTTTGATTGGAGACTGTATAGGTATTAAAGAATTGTCTGATATTAAAGATTTTATGAGGATCTTTTGAACTAAACGTTTTAATGAATTCAATTCTAACCAACCTTTCATATTTGGTAAGATTTCCTTCAAACAAATCGGGAAATCGGAAAGGATATTGATAGTGAAACAAATCATCCATCAGAACTACTCTGGCTAATAAATAATTGGACCCTGGTTGTTTAAAAACTGTTACACGATGAATCCCAGCCAATTGATCCATCTCAATTATTGTTTGATGGTGAAAAGTAAGAATTTGCATAGAATCAGAGTCATTGAAAATTTCTACAAAGATATTGCGCTGTAATTGTTGAAGAAATTTTTTAACCTGGTTAGTCTTATAAAAATTATTAGTTGACTTAAATATACAATCACATTCATCACTAAAATCCTTAACTCTAAATATAATGACTCGATAATCTATGTTTTCGAATTTTTGAATATCATAGTTTAACTTTTTAGTAAATTTTATAAATTTTAAAAACATTATAAAATGTTTGATTGATATAGCTGATAATTTATATTTCTCAGATTTGATATAATCTGTGGAGATGTAAGGTGCAATTGTACTTCTAGTATTATTAACTATTGGTCTTACTTTCTGAAATAGCCAATCAGTATATTTATTTTTTAGAGGCAACAGTTTCCAAAAATAATTTAAAAACTCTCTTGTTAAGGAATCTTCTAGTTTTTCGAAATTATTGTTTAGGAAATCAGGCTTATAATCTGCAATCAGTTTTCTCCGAATTTCCATTTCAAACTTCAAAAACTTCCCTTTTCGGCCAACATCATAAATTTTGGCAGATCGGTTGCTCCATTTGGAAGCAATCTTTAGACTTAAGTCCTTTGTTGTAGAGTTAATATGAGCATTGATTCCTTTAGAGTGAATGGTTTCTTCATTTTGTTTAAAAAAATCTGCCACTTGTCGTTCTTGACTGGGTTGAATCGATCGAAGATAATTCAAATCAAATCTATTGATAAGAGCACTATCAAATAAGTTCCAGTCAATTTTTTTTTCTTTTGAGAGCTGATAAAAAAAGGCTGCACTATTCCCGGGAAAAGCGACACAAACTCCATTCCAATAACTACTAACATTTACCACAAATTGAATTTGATGTTGGTTCTTATAATTGGTTTGAATCCTAGTCTGAATAGAATCGCGATATTTCTTATCTACGTCAAAAGAATTAAATCCTAGCTTGAAAAAAGACTGAACTATTTTTTGTTTTGTCTGTTCAGACAAGACATCAAATTTAAATTCGAAATAATCAACAACTAGATTTTCGGATTCAAAAGTTAATTTATTTTGGTTCATCTGTTTCCTCCGGTTTGACTAATCGATTTGATACGTACCCTAAATGGTCTTTTAAAACTTTATAAATAGTATTCCGACTTCTTCCGGTAATTTTTACAATCTGTGTAACGGAGAGCATTTTTTGTTGCTTTAAATATTTAACTTCAGAAATTAATTTGTCATCAATTACCGTTTTTCTTCCTCGATATTTTCCAGCTTTTTTAGCTACGGATATACCCTGCATTTGCCGTTCTTTGCGGCGATTAGTTTCAAACTCAGCTATGCTAGAAAAAGTAGTACTTATTAGGTGTTCGGTGACTCCGGTACTATACCCTTAACAGTTAGTTCAAAACTTACTAAAATTGCAAACCATTTTATTTATTAATTTTGGAAAATTATATGGCAAAAACACAAAATACTCATTTCAGCGATGAAAAATTAACTCTTGATTATTTGGTTTTCAAGTTACCAAGGTTTAGATCACGAATGCGGGAAGTTGCAGAAATCTTCCACAAATATGGATTTAATTCTAGAACTTACGATGTTGATACGGAAAACCATTCAACAATTCTTTCTAAAAAAACCTATACCCATTGGCTCACTTTTTCACTTCACAACGAGCCTTGGAACGAAAACAAGTTATTCATACACTTTAAAGGAATTAACTCCCGTAGGATTTATTTTCTTATCAAAAATGGAATCTTCTCTATTTCTAAAATGAATTGTCCCAGCTTGAGTGTTAACCGAATAGATATCCAATACATTAGACCAAATCAAAATGATAATACTGATTTAATAGATTTTTATCAAGAATCTAAGCAAACTTTTCAAACTAATTTCAAAAATCAACCAGCTTTCATTAATAAGCTTGATAGATCGCTTAGTCTAGGGGATCGAGAAAATTCTGCCTACTTCGTAAGACTTTATCCAATCGAGTCAAACTCCGCTCTTAAATTCGAACTGGAAATCAAAAAACGGACGGCTAACAAACTAGGACTTTTACTACTCCATAGTAGTTTTACAGAGTTTGAATCGATGGTTTCTAAAAGATATTTTAACCATCTCAAAAAATCCCTTTCTTTACAAACCTGCTTTACTCACTGGTTATTGAATTCTCTTCGACTTAAGTTAACAAAACTAAAAACCTATTTGGTTGGTTCCTATCTAAAAAAATATTTTTTAACTCAAACGAATTATGAAGAGCTCCAATTCTATCGGTTATTGCAATTTGTCTCTTTTGTCAGGTCTTATTCGGAATTAGGGGAAAAAGAAATTTTGAACGATCAGCTTTATATTACTGTTCAATTCCAACTTGTGGATTTTATGAAAGCTTTGCAGGTTAACCAAAACAGCTATCAAAGGAAACAATTTTTACAATTTTTCGATGATTTAATGGGATTACCCCCTTATGCTGTACAGTTCTCCGATCAAAAATTCAGGAAACTTTTATTTTTCCCCGTTGTCAATGCTATTCAAGAAACCAAGAATCGACCTTGGCATATTAAGATTGCTGTAGCAGAACCTTTAATGGAAAACTATTATCCTTTTCATTTTCCACCAAGTTTCTTTTCTTATCGGGGCACTATTAATTTGCAAGTTAAGTTATCTATTATTCGATCTTTTGCTCAAGAATCATCTTTTCAAAAAACTTATTTAATTCGAAGTTTTCTAAATCAGTACAAAAAACGAAGTCATTCTATTCAAGCTCAAGCTAAAAAAGAAATATCCCACCAATTTAATCATTTGATAAAGTCTAAGATAATCGAACCTAGATTTCAAGTTTCAGTTAATGGCAATAATTCTATAACCAAGGATAATATTCAAATTCAGGATATTCACTCAGCAGAAGTTATTTATTTTTATGAAATTATTTATCCAATTTAATTCAAAATTAAAAAAGAGTCATCACAAAAACTACAGTATAAAACTCCATTTATGCAAAAAATAAAAAACAAAAAAGTACGGGTAATACGGGGTACCCATTTAATACAAATATACATTATAGTGAAATAAGCTAAACTAACCGAAATACCTAGTGTTACAGGGAATTCGTACTAGAAGCAGATATTTGTTTTTACTGCCTAATGGACCTGTTTTTACTGCCTCAAAACACGTTAAATGTGTGTTGCTATATGAACCTAAATTTTTAGTATTTTCTAGGTATTGTGTTGTACAGTATGTCACCAGAAACGAATCAAAGAGAAAAATTAAATGAAAAGTCAAAATCAAATACAAAAAATTAAGAAAAAAAATAATCAACTAGCGGAGTATAAAATCCTAGAGTCTCAACTTGAGCTTTTATTAAAAGGACAAGAAATTAATCGAAATGAACTTAGACGAGGGTTTATCGGATTAGCTACACAAAATCAAGAGTTAATCAATTTAAATAAAAAATTAAATCAACAATTGGAAACCGTTGTCGAAGAATTAAATCAATTTAAGAGAGAGCGGCAAGAAAAAGCTGCTCGCAAAGAAGCTCGTGCAAAACGGAAACGCTTACCAAAACGTGACCCGATGACCGCGCAAATTTACAAAGAATTAATCAAAGAGGCTGAAGGACCCACTTATCTAAATGTGAGATTAAGGCTAGCTCTTTGTCTTCTAGCTGTCACTGGTGCCCGGATCAACGAACTACTAAATATCAAAGTATCTGACCTAACAACATTGATTCAAGAATCTTGGATTGCTATCGATCGATCGAAACGTGGGCCCAGTAGTCACAAAGCATTTCTTACCAAGGAAGGCAAAAAAATGATTCAAGATCGGAAAAAAGATTTTGAACTTATTTTTTTAATGAAAGAACCAAATGCTTATCTTTTCACATCCGAAGTCAATCATTTCAAAAAGTTACGACGCGAAGCAATTACCCGAGATGTTAATAAAGTTATGAGATCAGTTTCCAAGCAACTTCCTGGGCAACCAAATGTTACCAGTCACAGCTTTCGAATCGGCTATATTACCCAGTTGTGGAAAGATTCCAGAGATATCGAGTTTGTCAAACAAACCATTGGTCATAGAAAATTAGATACTACTTCTGCTTACGTCAATAAATTATCTGATCAAGAAAGACACAAACGTATCGACCAAATAGAATAGCCCTCAAAGGACCCAGATGATCATTCAATCAGAGAATCAAACATCCTCTGAGAGGACAAATTCTAGGCCCCTGAAGGGGGTTTGATAGGTTGACTAGGGTGATTAATTATGGACTTAAAATGGGGGTATTTTCTGATGAAGAGGAAAGATAAAATAATTTTGGTTCATATTGTAAGAAATCTTAGATTTCTTACAAATTATTAATATTAAAATCTATAAGATCGTAGTTTTCAATATCAATTGATTCACCCTTTTCAAGAAGGTCATCTAAAAGTTTATCTCTCGCAATAGAACGATTTTTTAATACGTCTAATGTTTTAGTATCTAACTCAGCAGAATAAAACTTTAAACAATACGCATCATCCTCTGCATAAGCTTGAATTGCCTCTTCAACAACCTCCTTAGTCATTTTTTTAACGATTACAATTGGATCTCCGGGAGATAGAAAATCACTTTTTTCGTTCTCCATTAATCTCAATAAATTTTTCGGAGTACCTACAACTACTACGTAATTTTGACCATTTTCTAAATTGACGGACACGTCCATATTATAATCAAAAATATCATCGATATCTTCAATAGGACCTAAGAAATTAATGCTTTCGACTCTCATAATAGTTTTTTTGAATTAAATTTGATTATTCATAGTTTTGTTTTAAATTATCAATAACTTCTTGTTCTTTATCCTTGTTAGATTCGGCTAACTTTTCGACTGCCCCTTTTTCTTCTTTTGAATATCTGAAAAATAAACGACCTCTATTTCCAGCTCGCATATAAAAAACAGTTTTTGTACCCGGTAATTTTTCAGCTCCTCGACCTGCATGAAATTCACCACTTTTTAATTGTTCTTCCAATTTGTCTAAGGATTTACTAATTTCTTTATCTTTTTGAACGTTTTTAGAAACTTTAGATAATGTAGAAGACATCTCATTATAAACTTTTTACTCATTATATGCTTCTTGACAGTCGCCTGCAAATTGAGCCAGTGGAGCCAACGCGTTCAGCCACAAAATCAAGATCAATTTTTGGATTATCTGGACGGCGCAAATTATTAACCATACCGTTAGCTTCTAATTCTAGACCCCCTTCTGTTTCGAATATTGATTTTTCATCATATTGATCGGTTTGTGGGTTTGTAGATAATTCCAGAAATCTGTCTTCAGAAATATTTACTTCGTAGCCTTTCTTCTTCATTTTTGACATAAAATCTTGATATGCTTCAATTACTCTTTTTTTACTTACTTGGCGAGAATTTTTCTTCTTCTTTTTCTGTGCCTGACTAAAATAATTCGGATTTTGGCATTGATCTGACGATTTTGTATTAAAACGAGGATTATTTGGATTTGAATCATCTCCAAGACTCCCTGAACCACTATCACCAAGGCCTGTTGCCCCACCATACAAACCTTGTTTTTTTACAGGTTTGTACGGTGTCCGAAAATCACTTGGAGCTCGAGGTGGCTTGTTTGCACCTGGAGATACTCCTTTACCAGTATTTTGCCTAGCCCCTCCCAGTGCTGGGTTATTGGGCTTAAAATTATTAGGATTTTGTCTTGTTATCGGAGGTTTAAATCTGTGAGCTCCAGGTATAATCGTATTATTCTTAGCATTAGCAGGGTCTAACCCCTCAAACATTAGACTCCATGCAATTTGAAGTGAAATAAAGAATCTTCTAGTATCTCTAAGATTTGAATTCTTGCCTAGATATACAAATACAAATATAAAAAGTATACTAAATAGCACTGTATTTTTTTTTCTACTCATAATAAATATATTAATTTATTTTAAGATTCGCTGTTAAAGTACTTAAAAAAAGTGTCCGTTTTACTTAAAAAAAACGTCCGTCATGACGGACACTTTTTTTAAGTGCCTTGCTTTAAAACCCCCCGTGTATTAAAGGTTTGTTAAAGAAAGATAACTATATAACGAAAAGTTCACGCTAATAGCCCATATTAAAATTCTTTTGTAAGAAAAGAATGAGTATTAAAATTTTCATAAATAATAATGCATAAGCTAATTAAAGTTTTGTTATGCATTATTCTTTTTTTTAAAAATTAAGCTCAGTCGCTTGAACTTTTTCAAATTGTTTTTTCTTGATAATTAAAAATACTTGTGTTAATAATACACAGAAGCAAAAAGCAAGATATCCAACAATTCTTAAAGGATTTTGTAAAACAATTTCAGTCTCTTCTTGACCAAAGCCGCCAGCATTTGGATCAAGATTTAACGGTTGATCAGCTTTTACAAGATCTCCTTGTTTAACAATTAAACTTAATCCTGTTGGTACAGTTTGAGAAGTTTGATCACCGTTTGAATTCACAATGATAATGTTTGATTCACTTTTTTCTGAGGTTGTAATTTCTGTAATTTGACCTGCTTGAGTTGCTCCAAAAACATTTACATTACTTTTTTCACCTGTCGGATAAACTTGCCCTCGCCCACGATTTCCTCCAGCATAAAGAGGATAAGTTAAATATTTGATATCTGAACTTTTTTCTGGATCAGGTGAAACAACAGGGAAAATTAATTCTTGGTGTTTCTTCCCAGCAATAGGTCCAACAACTAAAATATTGTCAAATTCAGTACTATAAGGTGAAATAAAAACTCCTTTATTTTTTGCTTTAATTTCTTGCGGAATTTGATTTTTTGAAGCTAATTTAAAACCTTTTGGTAAAATTACAATACCACCAACATTTAAATCTGCTTTTTTCCCATTCGCCCCAATTTGTTGTTTACTCGTATCATAAGGTACTTTAACCGTTACTTCAAACACTGAATTAGGAAGAACAGCTTGCGGTGCTTCAATTTCAATCGCTTTTGCATTTAAATGGCAATTAGCACAAGCTAATTTACCATTTGCAGCTCGTGGATTTGAATAATTTTGTTGCGCAAAAACTGGATAAGCTGATGAATTTTCAATCCCAAAACTAAATAAATTTATAGCAATCGTTAAAGTAAATAAAAGACTTTTAAAGAACTTGTTAGTTGCCATGGATTAAATACTTTTTAAGTATGGATATTATTTTATATAAGTTAATTTTTTATTAAAAACAAGATACCTACCCCTGAAAAATACAACATTAATATAGCTGACGATAGCAATAATTGTGTAAACGGATCGGTAGAAGGTGTTAGAATTGCTCCAAGAATTGTTGAAACAAGTATAATATATCGCCAGGCACCTAACATTTGTTTGGCGGTTGTAATATTTAATAAACCTATTAAAACTTGAATAATTGGAATTTGAAAGGCTAGTCCTGTACTATAAAAAAGAACTAAAATAAATTCAAAATATTGATCAAACGACCAAAATGGTTCAAGTACTTCTTCACTATAATTTAAAAAAAAGTTTAAAGCAGCTGGTACTAACGTATAGTACGAAAATGCTAATCCTAATCCAAATAAAACTAGTGAACTTAACAATAAAGGCAAAATGATTTTTGTTTCTTTTTTTGTTAATCCTGGCAACATAAATAAAATTAATTGTCCTATGCCAAATGGACTTGAAAACAATAACCCTGTATAAAAAGAAATTTTTATAGTTGAAATAAAATATTCACCAGGTGATAATTGAAAAAATTTAACATTATTAATAGGAAACTCTAAAATTTTTACTAGAATTTTAACTTCAAAAAATGCTAAACTCGTTAATAATAAAATTATCCAAAATAAATGAAAAATCCTTTGACGCAATTCTTCAATATGCTCTGAAAAGGGTAATTCTAAAGTTATAAATGTATTATTTGTAAAATTAAAATTAGAATTATTTACCATAAATTAAAGTTAGTATTTTTTCGAGATTTTTATTGTAAAAAGTTATAAAATTTTTTTAAAAAATTGAACTAATTTTCAATTACTTGTTTTTATTTCTTCAATATAATTGAAAAATTTGTTTATAAATATGTAATTATTAGTCTTTAAAATATTCTAATACTCAATTATCATAGCTTATCATTAAACTCAAGTTTTCGAAGAAAATTCATAATCTTACAAGTATTAAAAAATATAGAAACTCTATATCTGTAACTTCTATGAAATTCTTTCTTTTTTTAATATTTCATATACATGATTAATATAATTCACGTATATGAAATATTATTGAAGTCAACTTCGATTTTATAAATTTTAAATAAACTTTAAAGTTTTTATAACTGATTTACTAAATTTAAGAACTACAATTTTTAGTCGATTTTTTTCTTAATTTAAAGAAAATTTTATGATAGATAATTGATCGCTTCAAGACGTGCTGTAGCTTTTTTTAGTTCAACATAGGCATCAAGCCTATCTTTACTAGTTTCTGCTTTTTCAATTGCTACTGTAGCTTTTTCTAACTCTTGTGTTGCCTCATTTAACTCAACACTTATAAGTTCTTCAACATCATTTACTAAAACGGTCACTCGGTTACGGTCAATTTCAGCTAAACCTCCACATAAAATAATGGGTGTCCATTTTTCATCTAATTTAATTCTTAAAAGACCAGTATCTAACGCTGTAATTAATGCAGCATGACCATCTAATACCCCTACCTGGCCTGTCAAGCCTGGTAATACAACTTCATCTGCTGTAGTTGAGCAAATAACTCTATCCGGGGTAAGAACGCGAATGTTCATAACCATATATTTTTACTCCTTATTTTAGAGTTTCTGCTTTTTCAATAGCTTCATCAATATTACCTACAAGGTAAAAAGATTGTTCTGGTAAATCATCTAATTCACCATTTAATACCATTGCGAAACCTTTTATTGTATCTTCTAATGATACATATTTTCCAGGTGAACCTGTAAAAATTTCTGCAACAAAGAATGGTTGTGATAAGAATCGTTCAACTTTACGAGCTCGAGCAACAGTTAATCGATCTTCTTCTGATAATTCATCAATACCTAAAATTGCAATGATATCTTGTAATTCTTTGTAACGTTGTAATGTCTCTTTTACAGTTTCAGCAATTTCATAATGTTTTTCACTTACAATACCTGGTTGTAGCATTGTTGATGTTGAATCTAATGGATCTACTGCTGGGTAAATTCCTTTAGCGGCTAAATTACGAGATAATACTGTTGTAGCATCTAAATGTGCAAATGTAGTTGCTGGAGCTGGATCTGTTAAATCATCGGCAGGTACATAAACAGCTTGAATTGATGTAATAGAACCTTGTGTTGTTGAAGTAATTCTTTCTTGTAAAGCTCCCATTTCTGTTGCTAAAGTTGGTTGGTAACCTACTGCTGATGGCATACGACCTAATAATGCTGATACTTCTGAACCAGCTTGTGTAAAACGGAAAATATTATCAATAAATAATAAAACATCTTGCTTATTAACATCTCGGAAATATTCTGCCATAGTTAAAGCTGTTAAACCAACACGCATACGTGCTCCTGGAGGCTCATTCATTTGCCCATATACTAAGGCTACTTTCGATTCAGTAAAGTTTTTCTCGTTAATTACACCTGACTCTTTCATTTCTTCATATAAATCATTTCCTTCACGTGTTCGTTCACCAACACCACCAAAAACAGATACCCCACCGTGAGCTTTTGCAATATTGTTAATTAATTCCATAATTAAAACAGTTTTACCTACACCAGCACCACCAAACAATCCAATTTTACCACCGCGACGATACGGTGCTAATAAATCAACAACTTTAATACCTGTTTCAAAAATTGATGGTTTTGTTTCTAATTCAGTAAAAGCTGGAGCATCGCGATGAATAGGTAATGTTTCATCAAATTTTACTTCACCTTGTTCATCTACAGGTTCACCGATAACATTAAAAATACGACCTAATGTAGGTGTTCCTACAGGTACACTAATAGGCGCACCTAAATCAATTACTTCAACACCACGTTTTAAACCGTCTGTTGAACGCATTGATACTGCTCGAACTTTATTATCACCTAATAATTGTTGTACTTCTACAATATTTGCAGTTCCATCTTCTAATGTAATTTCAAGTGCACTATAGATAGGTGGTAAAGTTCCACTAGGAAATGCGATATCTAATACAGGACCAATAATTTGAGTAACGTAACCTTTATTTGCAGTAGTTTTTACCATTTTGATTTAATATATTAAAATATTTCGGAATAAATATACTTTCATAATTTTATGGATTATTCAAAATATATATATATATTTGAAGTTTCCTTACTATCTACTATTGTAAAACAAAGTTTACAGAATTATTGAAGATAATTCTATAATAGCTAAAGATAAAAACCTTTATCTATATCACGAATTATTAAACTATTATCATCAAAGCGTCCAGTTATTTTTAACCAATTTCGTGCACCTGGATAGTTATCCGGTGCTAATTTTAAAGCTTGATGCCAATATATAGCTGCTTTATCCAGTAATTCTTGACCTAATGCTATCGATTCTTCATCGTCAGAATTTTCTGCACGAAGACCTTGTGAATGATAAATCGCTCCTATGTTAAAGAAAGCCTGTGGAAGATTTGAATTTAATAAGATAGCTTGATGATAATACTCTAAAGCTTGTGCATATTTTCCTCCATTTCCATAAATTAAACCAATATTATAAAGTGTATAACTACGATCATATGGATCTTCCTCTAGTTGAAGTGATTCAAAATAATTTCTTAACGCTTCCGCATATCTGCCACGTGATTGGGCGGCCATACCCGCCCGATAATAAGAAAATGCTTGTTTTTCTTGTTTACTAGCCGGTAATACTTTTAATAAGATATCTGCTATTACGGTAAAGGTTCGATCTATAAAATTTCCCATACGAATTTATAAATTAAAGTCAAGTTTTTATTGCTATTATAAGACGAATTTTAGAATAT